ATAATTTCTGAGTTTAAAAAATACTAAGTATTTTTAACTTAACTATCTTCTAGACTGATTAGCTCTTCATTGAATATAGAATCTCTAGGACAGAGTACTTGAAAATAATAAATTTTATTACTTACAGATTAAATCCTATATAACAATATAAATTATAATACATGAAAATATATCATACTACATTCCTTTTAAAAAGATTATATTTCTGTGTATATTTATAAATATGCATATATTAGTATCTTATTAAGTCGTATATTTATACTTAAATAAGTAAGTGCATACGACTTTAAAGATCTTTAAGTTTAGATATTTATATGTTAATTTAATAATCATTTTAAGCCCTATCTCTTCCCCTCCCTAGTAGAAGCAGGGGGGACAAGGCATAGGGGTGTACTCCTATGAGAATTGTGATCTTTATCAGAATTGAACTGATACTAGCTTCTTGAAGGGGAGCTGTACGACCATTATACTAAAAGACCTTGTAAAAATGGATAATTTATTTCTAGCGAATATTGGAATCGAACCGAATCTAACAGATCATGAGGCTGTTGTGCTAACCTTTACACTATATCGCTTTTTAAGAGGGAACACTATCTTGGAAACATACGAACAAAGAGACTCGAACTCTTAAGGAATTACTTCCACTCCTGCTTAAGAGGAGATTGTTTACCAATTTCAACATGTTCGTTTAAACTACAAAGTAAAATACGTCTCTTTTAAAAAAATAGTCCTAAGATAATTACGTAAATAGGCGTCAAGAGGAATTGAACCTCTGAAATAAGTATTAACAGTACTCCGCAATTACCACTCTGCCATGACACCTTTCTCCTTCCCTACCCCTCTAAGCCTATGCAAGCCGAGCCTAACGGCCTAGTGCCTAAAGGCATAGTGGCTGGCGATACGGTGTGGTATTAGAGGGAGAAGGGTAAGTTTACGGTAGGCGCGATTCGAACACGCTATATATCTCCTACCCAAAAGGAGCGACGAGCCAATTTGTCATCTACCGTTAAAATAATGATAATAGAATAGAAAATTTAATAATAAAGACTCTTTTAAAATATTAAATTTTTGTTTCTTAAAAATAAGAAGGCTTAAGATTTATTTTTCTGTTATATCTTCTACATTAATAAGTATTATTTTTATAAGTAAAACTACATATGACTATAAAAATCTTAATTCTTTTAATTTATAGTAATTAAAATAAAGTACAGGGGGAAAATAAAATATATCCATTATATTTTTTTTAAATAGAACTATCCCTATTTACCTCGGACTACCCTCACACACTATTGCAGTGCTTGGCTTGGACTTTTATAGATGGGAAAGCGGGATCTATATTTTTAAGAAAAAATGCTATATATGAGTAATAATGAGAAACGAAAATGACTATAAATAAGGAAGCAATAACTATATAGGGTAGGATATAGACTGAAGATACCACTTAACTAACTTTATTGGAAATACTCGACTTAATAAATTTTCCAATTTTAAGATCGATTAGTAATAATAACAAGTATTAACAGATCATTAAAGTGAACAGTATCTGTAATTTTTGGGAGTACTGAACCATGTTAAGTACTTCTAAAGCGTCGTCATTAGAAAGGAAAGACCTAGATCTGAGCTAATATTACCCTTTAACTATTCAAGCCCCAAAAGCGGCAATACTAACGGGGACTGCTGCTACTTTAAGCACTAGAGAGCAAGTCACTCCTCTAACTGCCATTATACCTCTGTCTGCTATCCTCAGTTGATTTATTATCTGAGGTCGAGAATAAGAATTAGTAGAGCTAGAAGACTTACATATAAAATGTTAATTCACATCAATATTAGATAGTTGTAAGTTAAATATATATTCAGTAATTAAGGTCTCTAAAAACATTAAACTCATAAATATAGCATAAAGTATAAATACTCATTCGATAAAACTTAATTTAAGTATTTTCTTCTTAATAAAACTAGGTGTAAGTCACTCAGTATGCCAATAGTAAACCCAAAGGATACTAATAGAAAGTAATATAAATACTCATTCAGTTGTGTTAAAGATGTGATACTGTCTAACTGGCGCCATTTCTTTGTAACTAATATTTTATTCGCAGAAATAACTTTATATATGTCTTATTAGATAATAAAAATTTGTTTAAATAAGATGTTTATTTAATTTTATACTTAGATAAAATGAAGAATAATAGATCCGGTATAAATTATTTTTATTATATAATTTATATATTTACTATTATACTAACCTTAAAATATTTTTATATTTGTAATAATAAAGACTTAAAAGAAATCATTTAGCACCCTAGCCTAGGCATAGGGGAACTCGGCTTGAATTAAGATAAAGCCTATAATTTAAAGGTAGAATAATTTCTTGATAAGGAATCTGTAGAAGTTCGATTCTTCTTGGGCTTATAAAATCAAGACGTAGTTTGTTACAGTGTATTAATTAATAAAATACTTAAAGATAAGTAAAAACAGAGAAGGGATGTGTAAGTATTGAAGATACTATACTTACTTTAATATATAAAAAATAAAACAAAATCATCCTTAAATATATTTATTCACGTAATATATATTATAAAATAAAATAATATATCAATTCAATAAAAAATCATATAATTATATATAATGAGAAATTTTAAGTCGCAAATATTACTAAGATTAGTTAATTCATATATAATAGATTCACCTATACCTGCCAATATCTCTTACTTATGGAATTTTGGTTCATTATTAGGTACATGTTTAGTCTTACAAATATTAACAGGAATCTTTTTAGCAATGCATTATCAACCACATGTAGATTTTGCTTTTAATTCAGTAGAACACATTATGAGAGATGTCAATAATGGATGGGCCATAAGATATACACATGCAAATGTAGCATCTTTCTTTTTTATATTTGTATATGCCCACATAGCAAGAGGATTATATTACGGGTCATATAAATCACCAAGAGTATTACTTTGGGCGATAGGAGTTATTATTTTAATAGTTATGATGGCTACAGCTTTCTTAGGATATGTCTTACCATATGGTCAAATGAGTTTATGGGGTGCTACAGTAATTACAAATTTATTAAGTGCTATACCTGTATTTGGACAAGATTTAGTAGAATTAATTTGGGGAGGATTTAGTGTAAGTAATGCCACATTAAATAGATTCTTTTCATTACACTACTTATTACCTTTCCTATTAGCTGCTTTAGTAGTAGCACATTTTATAGCTTTACATACTCACGGTTCTAATAATCCTAATGGGATAGCAAGTAGTGGAGATAGATATTCTATGCACCCATATTTTACATTTAAAGATTTAGTGACTATTTTCTTCTTCTTTTTAGTGTTAAGTATTATGGTATTCTATTATCCTAACTTCTTAGGACATAGTGATAATTATATTCCAGCTAATCCAATGCAAACACCTGCATCAATAGTACCGGAATGGTATCTTTTACCTTTTTATGCTATTTTAAGATCTATACCTAATAAATTATTAGGAGTAATAGCTATGTTTGGTTCATTATTAATTTTATTAGTATTACCATACACTGATTTATCTAGAGTTAGAGGAAATCAATTTAAACCATTTATGAAATTTGCTTTCTGGTTATTTGTAGTAGATTTTATTATTTTAATGTGGATTGGTTCTCAACATCCAACGGAACCATATGTAACTATTGGACAGATAGCAACTGGCTTATACTTTGCCTGGTTCCTAGTTATAGTTCCAATCATTGGTCTAGTAGAAAACACTTTCATGGATCTAGCTACTGAAACAAATTCTTTAAATTAACAAAAAATTTTAACTCCCCTTATCTAAAAATCTTAATACAAAGTTAGAAGGCATATACCCCCCTCCCTTCCGTACATCGCCCCTCTTTCTGTAAGTCAGAGGATAAGGGGGAGAGGTACACCACTTTTATAATATTTGCTCCCTAGCCACCCCCCTCGGGGTGTCGTCTTCCCTAAGGACCAGAAGAGGGGTGGGGCTTCTCGGCTTACGGGAGAGGCATTTTAATTTTTATCTTATAGATACACTATGAGATAATTATTTTTATATTTAAAGTTTTTTAGAAGTAAGCTTTAGTTGTGTTATTGATTATTAACTTCTTTTTAATTTGCTTCTACTTTGGAGATAGTTTGAAGTAGAATTGATTTCTTCTATGCTTACGTTAAGCATTTACGTAATAATATACGGAAACAATTATGACTAATAAAAATTTAATCACTAGAGCTTTAAATGAGCTTAAGGGTCTTTATCTCAAGTATCTGATCATATTCTAATAATAAAAAAATATATATGTAAGATTATTTAAACTAATAGGAGCTGGATGTTTATTTTGAATGGTAAGCGGTAAAGCTCAACAATTAAATAAAATAATATTTTATATTATATTTTTATTTTCTTTTCTTTACTTATTATATAGATTACTGTTAGTCTTCTATTTCATAAAACAATTTATATTATATGTATATACTGGTAAATTAATAGTACGAAATTCTCCTGTAAATACTTTTAATTCTATATTTAGAATGATGGGTAATGTAACTAAAACTACAATGAATTTTACTGTAGGTACTGGTATTACTTATGCATTATGTTATGAATTGGATGAAATTTTAATAAAGAAGGAAAAGAACCTTACTTTGTTAATCGCTCCCCGCGCTAGACACGGCTCTAACGGGACTAATGGCTTGCGGGGGCTCAGGATATTTGTTCTATATATTTTTTGTGAATTATTTGAACCACAGAAATATTTCTAAATAAGTCTGTTTTTATTCTAAGAATAATAAATAGGTATTGAGAATCAGATAATTGATTTAATACAGTACTATTAAAACTATTTATGGAATTGTTTATTTGATCTATATAGATTACGTTGTTTGGTACGTAATCCATTTATTAGTTTGTGTCATTTTTATTATTTATATTTATTCATTTATAGAATAGGTTGTTTTAAACCTTCGACACCTATCATAGTCTAAGGTATCAATTGTTATATAACATTCTTAGATAAAGGGGGTTAAAGATAAAATATTATATTAAGAAGTATTGGGTATGTACTTAATTGCTCAAGCCTAAGAAAAATACAAAAGAAAGCAACAAGAATTATAAACACGAGGCTACATTCGTAGGCCAGTATGTAACGTCACTGCTAAGGTAAAAAGGTAAGGGTATGTACGTCTTGCGTAATTTTTGTTTTGAACCTTTTTTAAATTACGTAATAAAATATACTATATAAACATATATATAATTATTAGAAGCAATACTGATAATATAATAACTAAAATATTTCTTAGGTAAGAATCTAAAAATAAACGTATTATATCAACTTCTAATTGTGCAATACGTTCTTTTTCAAGAAACCAAAGACGTAGATAATCAGGTAAATAAGAAGGTGTTGTAATTTTTTTATTTAAATATAATATGAATATGAATAAATCCAATAGTAAATATAATATGTGTATAAAACTTATTATAACATAATAAAATAATATAGTTTTAAAACTAAAAATTTTCGATAAAATTATTAATAATATAATATGAAGTAAACCATACCAATAATATTTATTACCATTAAAATGATTAGACGGAGAAGTACTACTACTTAAATACCTATGATTTAATTTAAGGATATGATGTGGCAGACTAGGCATGTTCCACCCAGCTTTTATGCCAAAGTATATTCGATTATATAAATTTTTTAGTCATTGTTAAATTTGTTTGAGTTCTCATTTATGAGCTGCATTTTACAGCCTTACTATTTGAATACTAAATTTGTTAAACACAAAAGAAATTGATTTTTGTTTAATTGCTTATCTTTAAGAGTACTAGCTTTGTCCTTAGACTTGGCAGCCTTGATACAATGATTAGTTGACCCTTTCATCAAGTACTTGACTTAAGAGGGGAGAAATAATTAAGAGTTTTAAAAAAATCTATGTCCAATAGAAACAGTGAAACTGAAAGAACCTCTTTTGTTTTTTTGAGTTAATCTGGCATTAGTAATATAATTTGATTTACTTCTAGCTAAACTTCCATATTGAATTTTTTTAACTGTTCTTCTAGGAACAATTTTTCCTCTCATTAATCTACCACCTAATTTAATATTTACTCCTGTTAATATAGTAGACAATTTAGAATATTTAAAAATTCTATTACTTCTAAAAATGAATTTATTAGATTGATGTTTTAAAAATCTTCCTATAATTCTAGTAAATGAATTTCTTCTAAATAAACCTAATTTACCTAAAATATGAATTAAAATTTGACTATTATGACTTACTGAATATAATTGAGTTAATTCTAATTTGACTGGTTTTTTAAAATAATGACTTAATTTACTTGATAAACCTTGTAATTTAAGTAAATTTAATTCTAAAAAATTTTTATTAAAAGTTCTTTTATTTTTATTAAGGACAAAATAGAATAAATTTATAATTACATTTTTAGGAGTTATTTGAAAATAAGGTGTACTTATGACACTAGACATTTCATAGAAAGAATATTCTAAGATTTGAGAAACATTATCCCCCTTGAGGGTATGTGATATTTTTGAATTTCTAAATTCATATGCACTAGTTTTATTTTGAGCTAAAGGTATATCTAAAGTGTTGAAAGATTTTAAATATTTTTGAATACTTATTTCGATATCTTTTTTTTGAGGAGTTAACATATCTATTTTATCATAGTAACTCGGTTTACAGCTACCCCCATCACTCTGGGCTAGTGGTATTGAGGCTAATTTTGAATTTAGAATTAGAGAATCTAGAGAATTATTTAATAATTTATGATTATATTTAGCTATTTCTAATATAGGTGATTTTTCTATTTTGTTTCTTTTTAAAGTAGAAGACGTAGAAAGTGTAAATAAATCTATATTAGAATAATGATTATTTATAGGTAAGAGAGTTTTATTCATGAATAGAATTAAAAATATTACATTTCATTACTAAGCTACGATGTAGCTACTTTATTTATGCAAGCCGTTAGGAGTTGGAAGAGTGAAGGATTTAAAAATAAAGTTTTAAGCTAAGACGGGAAAATGCGTAGAATATTTTTTAATTGTAGGCCTAATTTATGTTAATATTCTAAGTTAGCTTTAGTTCTAGCCCCATTAGGCTCGGGCTAGGTAGGGGAAAGAAAGAATTATGCTTGGTCTATCCATGCTAAGTAATCTTGAATTGATACAGCTTCTATAGCTATAGGCATAAAACCGTGATATACACCTACTCTTTTAGAGAGTGACATAAACTCTATTTTTAATTAAGATGTGTAAAATGTTTATATCTAGTCAAGTATTCAATAAATTTTTCCATTTATTAGCTAGAATCATTAAAAACATTCAGATTATCCACATTAATATCTCTACATCCTAATTTTAATGGTAAGCCTCTTTTTTCCTAGCCGTTAGGGCTCCCGAGTCCCCCCTCGGGGTGTCGTCTTCCCTAAGGACCAGAAGAGGGGTGGGGCTTGGAAGTAAGTGGATTAAAGGCTTAGTAAATAATCTTAATGCTCTCATATTACATAAATAAAAACTATTTGCCTTAAATAAAAAATAACGCATTAATTCATGGGCAAAAATAATTAAGGATTGTCTATCTAATTTACCATTATTTAAATATTTGAAGTCTATATATTTCAATGGAATACTTTCAAATGTCTTATTTAAAGTATCTTTAACATAATCCATCGCCCTCTCCTAGTTCTTTCAATAATTTTTAATATAATCAGTATCTAAGTATTGTTCTAAATCTTTTTTACTAATAATAACATCTTTATTATCTTTAGAATGATTATAAAAATTACAATTTTCATTAAGATTATCTTCAATTATTATAGGATCATTTATAGTTGCTACCCTCATGTGAATAAAATAATAATATAGAGGAGTGTAGTATTACTTTTATTTTTTCTCCATCCTTTTTTATAATCTAGGATACTCCCGTACAAGCCCTCCACTTCTACCCTATAAGGTGAAGATTGATTAGAACCAAAATGTTCAATTTTCTTAGTAAAATCTATATGATGTTTGTTTTTATATAAGGTATGCTCATGTACGTGTAAATAGAACTACGACTAGAAAATCTCGTTCCATCCTTCACTTCGTTATGGTGGGGCTCCGGATTCAGTTTCATTCATTTCTTTTCTTTTTCTTTTGTAATCAAATTTAAAAATACACAATGTCACAAAAATCTATTTTTCTTAGGTTTTCATACTTTATAGTACACGTATTTTAAATAAAATACAATTAGAAAGTGCAATAAATTATATTAATTAAGGCTGAATAAATAAAAAAGCACTATTTATTCCTAAAATTTTAGTTTAAGTATCTTTTAAGCCTTACATATACAATCAATATGGGCAGAAATCTTTTTAGTATAGTACTATACTACTTTCTTTTTATAAGATCTTAAGTTTCTCTATGTCTCACTTCTTCTTTCCACATTGCTCTCATTATAATCTATATCTGTAACGCTATTAATTGTAGGATTACTTCTTTCTCCCCCCTACTGCATAGGGGGGGCTCGGTGTATTAACAATTGTCGCCCCTTGGCTTGGAGAAATAACTTGACTATCTAAAGGATGGACAGTAGCTTCACTACTACTACTTAGAGATATAGATTCCACTTGCTTCAGAAAAAGGATCTTGAATACTACTACTTCCCGTCAGGTCTTACATCAGTATCGTGTAATTAACCTTGTAAAGGTTTGTTCTCTCCCTTACCTACGGAGCCTACGCTTCCTATGGATAACAGGGCGATAGAATTAAGATCTAAACTACTTACACTACCATCTGGACTTTCTACAGCCTTACCTTTAAAATTAGGAAATAATGTATTTCTAATAGTGTTTATTCTTTGTGTATTAATACTATCCCTTCCATCGCTTCAGTCCCTTTCCCCCGGGAGGGGGGGGGGGGTGTATGAGCTGGGACGGTAGGAAAATTCTCTTACTTAAATCTGACGGACTTGAGTGCTTGGTTTATCTGTAGATTTAAAGAATCATTTATCCATTCAATACTAGTATTAGCACCATGATGAACTTTATCATAAGACCAAGACGTACCAGATTTCACTTGTACCCAAGACCAAGATGCAGCTAAACCTACTCCAGATTTCACAGGCTTAGATTAAACTACCTACTTCCACTACACCAAGTGCTATACAAGCATAAGTCGTCCAATTACTAAATATAGAATCAGTATCAGGTATGTATGCACTATAATCGAACCAAGAACTCATTTTATTAGCATACAGTTTTCTCAAACTAAAAAATACATCCTCAACTTCAGTATTAGGTTTAGCTTTAGCCATGTACTCTGTAATTTTATGAATACTTGTCTGTTCCGAAACATCATGTATAATGTCAGCTACTTTATTTTGTTCTGGTTTAAAGGTTGGAAAATATTTATATATCGCTGGCCAAAACGTATCACTAATTAAAGTTATATAAGATAAAACAATATCTTGTTAAACCTCTTAGTATATTTCGTATGCCATATAAACTTATGAATATTAATAAGCCTAGTAAGGCATTTACTCTTCTAAACATACCAAAGATTAATTTCAGATATCTAAGGGTTGTTTTACGATAGCTAAAAAATATTCTTAAGAATATTTTAACTAGGAATTTAAGAATATAAAAAGGGTTTAAATAATTTAAAAATTTCATACTTCTATTTATTTAAGAAGATAGTTAAGTATAATATTTTATAGAAATTAGCATAAGAGAATAACTTGGCTAGAGTTAACGTATAAATACAATATATGCTTAATGCTAGAACATATACAGGATAAGATTATTTATACTCTTCTAGATATATAAAACATTGTCTTATATACCTCTTTTACAATTTTACTACTTAAAAGCAAAAGTATTTCAAATTTATTATTGGACTCGAACCAATATACGTCTACCGTTCTAACCCTCTTGAGTCAGAGGGGGTATACGGTAATACTGCAGGTCTTATAAATTAGAACAGTCCCTTATGAAGATATATAAATTATATTTCTTTATAATAAATCTGAAGATATTCTATATATTTTCTGTTAATCTTTTTAATAGTTAAAAGTTATTTATCGTACTATTCTATAATATTTTTTTATATTATTATTATGACAAACATTATTCTCTTTAATATTCTTTATTACATAGTTATTATATCCATATCCATTTTTTTCATAAAAATTTGTAATAAAGGTTATTTAGGTAATAGATTGCAAAGATTTTTTACATCTTATACACAAATAGATTACATTATCTTTATTCTAATTACTAGTTCAATATTAGTTATTATACTAGAAATATTATCTAATATTATAAGTCAATTTATAGATTTTAATTTATTATTAAATATGGTTGATAATAATGACACTAATAACAACAATAATACACAAGATACTGTTAGATGGTGTCCTTCTGGAATACCTAAAACCTGGGGTGTGATAGGAAGCGCCGCTCTAGTATACAGAGGAGTTGCAGGTAGCCCTAGAGTGAAAGCTTTAGCCGCATTTGGGACATTAGGTGTATCAGTGCCTTTAATTGTATTTAATCAAGCCATAGAAAACCCAAATGGGTTTCATAGATTCATATATAGTTGGACTACATATAAACAAACTGGTAAATGGCCTTCGTCAATACCTGAAAACATTCTTCAAGAAGAGTTATATAGAACAATAGAAAATAATAAATCGGCTGAATTAATTAAAGGTTCCTCATCTTCATATTTACCAGATATGGATTTTATAGGTAAATTTTTACCTGATAATCTTATACAGTATATTCTAGATTTCTTTAGACTCGTATCACTAGAAGGTTATTTAGATGATTTGATAGGCTTACAAATATTTATTCAAATTTTACTATTTATTGTTGCGCTATCTTTATTGATTATATTTATACTTACTATCGCCCTAGCGGGATGTAATGCTTCATAATAGTTATTTTAAAAAGATTTAATAATAAATTTATTCAATATTTTATTAAATACCAGTGTCGCTTCTACGACTGAAGCGAGGGGGAAGGGGTAATTTACTTTTTATTTTTTTATTCTACTTTAATAGATAGAATTCTATTTACTTCTCTTATAAAAGTCTTAGCGAGTTTTTTTCGTGTGATATGTTTATTGAGTTGTTGTTTATTCTATCCGCCAAATCTTATTATTAGACTTGTGTTTACGTATTTGTCTAATCTTAAGTTTTTTTTAAACATGTTACTAATGAAACATTTATTAGATTTGTTAAGTAGTTTGGGGTGGGTTATATAGATGAACCTTTTCTGCTATAGTAATGTTAGTTTTATCTTTTTTTAGTACTTACATCTCTTATTTTATTAAATGTTGTAAATATTAGTATATATTTATTATCCATTTATATTGTAAGTCGTGAAAAATTTTAAGTACTTATCAGTTAAATATACTTATATTCATAAAATGTTAAATTTTTATAAAAATATTAGAATTGTTTTTATTATTTATGAAGTGATATTTTTACTTGTATGTTTAAGTATTATGTTTTATATAAGTTATGGTTTAGTTTCTTTTTACGTAAAGAGTGTTTATTTTACTATAAACTTTTATTCTTCTTCCTTTGGGTTGTTGGATACTTTGTTAATATACAAACAAATTAAAGAGTTTAAGAGATAAGCTTTAGTTTTATTTTATATATCTCTTCTTAAAATAAAAAGTAACTCTTAATAATTACTAAATATAAAAGAGTCCATTAATAATTATTAATGATCGAGGAATTTTCCTATTTTTACACGAAACAAGAAACAAAATAATAATTTTAGGTTAAACCTACTTGATATTTAAATATCTTGTTTACGATCTTTTATCTATTTACTAAAAAAATATTAGTTAAATGAACGTATTGTACGTAGATCAAATATAAAATCAGACAATGAAAAATTTTTTAAAATTTATACTAGAACCTGTACAGGTTAATTATTCTAATGAAATATTAAGTAATCAAATTTATGATTTAAGTATTGTATTATTTCTACTATGTTTAATAGTATTTGGTTTAATAGTAATATTATTATTCAATGTAATATTATATATGAATATGGATAGAATTATAAAATATTTTAAAAATAAATTTATTATTTGGTATCTAGTAATAAATAAAAAATTTTTAAGTATTGAAATTTTTATACTAGGTGGTACTATATTACTATTTATGAATAGTTTAATCACAGGTATTCATTTTATAGCTACCCATCCTATAATAATTAATTAATTTCTTAAAAAAGTAATTAAAACAAACAACAAAAATTATTTGTTAACTGATAGAGTATAATCTATTCAATAATTATTTAAATGTAATATGAAATTTATATATAACATAAAACAATATGTAAATAGATTTTTCTATTTCTATTATAATATTACTAAATTAAACACTGGTTATATTATACCAAATAAACTATTTTTAGTTATTATATTTATAATGGGTTTTAGTAGTTTCTTTTTACGTACTAATGTCTTGGAATCTTATAAAGATAATATAATGTTATTAAACATAATAGTTTTTCTTGGAATACTAAATATAGTATATCTACAATTTAATCTATTAGTTAGAATAAGTATAACATTAATTAGGGGTATTCCTGATTTATATCATAAAATAAAATGGGGTTTTAAATATAAATATAACCATTTAAAGTATTTACAACAAATATTTATATTTTTTATCTTATTTAATTTATTTATAATACTAATTAGTATATTAGTCTTGTATAGATCATATACCTTTGTATACGTTTTAGACCAACAATTATTTCATATAATGTTATTTCTAAACAGTATAGCTTCTACTATATTATATATAATATATATTAGTTATAATTTTAATAAATATCAATTTAATATAAGTATCAATACTGACACTCGTTTAAGTTTATTAACTAAATTAATCTTACTAGTATTACCTATTTTAATGGTTTTTAATATATATTTTTATATTACTAAAATACCAAATATATTATATAAAATATTTCCAACAATTCATTGTCAACCAATGGATGGTGATACACCACCTATAAAAGGTAAAGGTAATAATCAATATAATAGTCAAGCTAATGAAAATACACAAGAATCTAATTCTGTAGACTCTAAAAATAAAAATACACAAGGAAATAAAAATCAACAAATAACTAAAACTGGTGATAGTTCAAACACTAATAATCAATTAAATTTTAATCAACAAATTGTATATCCCCCTTCTGGTAAGGACCAACAAAAATATTTCCATATTGAATATATTAAAACTCAATTTAAGAGTAACTCTTTTTGGGGTAATATAATTTACCTAGAAAGCTTAAAAGGTAAAAATATTCTAACAGATAAATTCATTAATGAAAGAATAAATCTCATAGTATATGAAGCTGTAAGCAAATCTTGGTTTAATGAATTTTTTTATACTAATTATAAAACATTACAATCATTAATCTATCCAGAACATTTATATGCTAGATATAATCTAGTTCCTGTTTATTTTAATAATTATTATGAAGTATATCATATAATTTATGAAAAAAATAAAATATTTTTCAATTTAAAGTATTCTAGTTTTAATAAAAATTTTAATATAATTGAGGTCTATAAAGATATACTTGCAAAATCTAGACAAAATAATTCATATACAACAATCCATATATATAAATCTATATTAAAAACTATTAGTACTTCTATACAAAAAGCTAGTGGTAATTTAATGAATATTAATTTATATAATGTGTCTGTATATAATAGGTTACATAGCGCATTTGATGGTAAATTTATTGCATTAAAAGATTCATTAGAAGAAGGTGTAAATATACACAAAACTGCTGGTTTTAAATTAGTTATCTTTAAATATAAAGATATGGCTGGATACTATGTAGTAGATAGTATCGATCCGTTACAAAATATTTCTAATAAAGAAATAATAAATCTTCATAAAGAATGAAATTTATTTTTAAATAAAATCTATATAAGAAATGTTTTAAATTGCGTCTCTTCAATGTCTCTAGAATATAGATATACTGGTACTTTAAGTTTAACCCTTGATAATATTAATTTTCTAATTGAAAGTAATAATCTATTTTATAATATTTATTATAATAAAGCTATTATTCATCAAGAACTATTGGAGTTTAAGAAAAATTTAATGTTCTTAAATGCTTTACACGCTTATTTATTAGCAAATAATAATATTTTAATAAATAATTAAAATTATGGTATAATACCGTAAATATTTAATTTTTTTATTAAATTGATTAATAACAATCCTCCCCCTTATTTTTGATAGAGGGGTAAGGGAGGTGTATAATAAAATATCTATTCAGATTATATAATAATATGCATGCAAAGTTCTTATTCATGGGCGCCTACAAAATACATAATAATATATTGACCGACGATCATATAATTGATGCGGTTTGAAGATTTAATCTTGAGATATCATCTAAAATATCTGAAGATCAACTGCTTTTAATTATTTTTAAAATCAAAACTTCTGAAAATTTAATCAGAAGTATTTCTTCTCTTTTTAGAATTACAAAAAATTCTAGTGAAAAACTAGCTGAAGTATTTCCTGAACATTGGGAACTAAAAAAAAGAAAATTATAAACATTCTAAAATAGAAAAAATTATCTTTAACTATAAAATATTAAGTAAAGACAGTTTAAAAAATACTACCAATACCGAAATTATTAATAAACCTCTAAAAACACAAAGAGAGAGAGTAAACTTATTAAAAGTTGGTACTTATAATTTTCCCATTACTATGGATTTATTCCAATGGGGGGGGGGTGTAGATTTTATCTGTAACGATACAGAAGCTATAGTCTATGCAAAATATTCTAATGCTATTTATCATGTAAAATTTATACCAAAAACCCCAAAAATGATTGTGGAATATCAAAAAAATAATACTAAGATTGTCTCTTTCACAGATGAATTATTAGATAAGAATAATTTAGGTAGTAGACGTATTAAAAATCAAATACTTTACTTTGAAGATGGTAAGTTAGAACATAAAGAAATACTATATACTTTTCCTTCTATAACTCGATTAAAACCTAAAGCATTTTTAATTAAAAATAGTAATGGACATAGAAACATATAACGATAATGGAAATTTAATTCCTTATGCAGTAAGTATTTATAATGGTTACACATCTAATTTTTATTATTTAAGTGACTATGAAAATTCAACACAAATGTTAATATCGGCGATTAAAACGGTAATGGTACGAAAGTATGATACTTATAAAGTATATTTTCATAATTTTAATAATTTTGATGGTGTATTCTTACTTATTGTATTGCTTGTACTATCAAATAAAATATATATAAAAAGGCATAATGATAAGTTTATTGAAATAATATTCAAGTATAATGATGGTAAATATAAATTGTATTTTAGAGATTCATATTTAATGTTACCTTCTTCTTTAAGAAAATTAAGTGAACAGTTTAAAGTCCAATGTAAAGGTATATTTCCTTATAATTTTGTAAACTCTAAAAACTTAGATTATAACGGACAATTACCAGAATTAAAATTCTTTAATAATATTTCTGAAATTGAATATGAATTATATAGCGATAAATATAATACTTGGAATTTAAAAAATGAGACACAATTATATTGTCAAAATGATTGTAAATCACTATATGATATTTTAAATAAATTCTTTGATGAAAACTTTATTAACACTAGAGTAAATGGAACTAAATATCCATCACTTTCATCATTATCATTTGCTAACTATAGAACACATTTTATGCCAAAAGACATTAATATTGTTAATATTAGAGTTACGAATTTATTCGAGAAAGTTATTTTGGTGGGGCTGTGGATGTATACGTACCATCGGGTAAAAATATTTATTATTATGATGTTAATTCACTATATTCATATATTGCAAAACAAAATAAAATGGCTGTAGGACAACCTACACTCTTCCGCGAGGTGTCGCTTCTACGACTGAAGCGAGAGATGGAAGTAAAAGTTTAATTGAAACTATTATTAAAGACTGTAATAAATTTAGTTTTGTTGAGGTTGATGTATTTGCACCAAAAAATATAAAAGCTCCATTACTTTTACATAAAGTGGGTGATAAAACTGTTGCACCTGTTGGTTATTGAAGAGATGTTTATTCTTCAATTGAAATAAACAAAGCTATTGAATTAGGTTATAGATTTAATTATAGAAAGTGTGTTTACTTTGAATGTAAAAATATATTTACAGAATACGTTGATTTTTATTACAATATGAAGACGAATAGTGATACGTCTAGTGGTTATACAATTAGTAAATTGTTTCTTAATAGTTTATATGGATGATTTGGTATGAATCCTAACTTAGATCAACATATTATTTCAAATATAGATGAATTGAATAATTTACTTGAAATCGCTTCTATTAAAGATGTAATTCAATCGCTTCAGTCGTAGAAGCGACACCTCGCGGCTTGGTAAATATTTAATATGTTATTCTTCTGATAATTAATTAAATGAGGATTTACCAGATAGTAAAAAAAAAAAATAGTTTAACGAATATAGCTATTGCAGCTGCAATTACTGCTGGAGCTAGAGTTTTTATGAGTTACTTCAAAAATATGGAAGGTTTTATTATTTATTATTCTGATACTGATAGTCTTTGTACTGATAAACCTTTACCTAAAAATTTTGTTGGTAATGAATTAGGGCAGTTTAAATTACTTCATATATTTAATGAAGCTGTATTTTAAGTCCGAAAGTATATGGTGGTAGAACTTCTGGCCCTTACTAGTGACGTGGTTAAAGTTAAAGAATTAAAAAGTAAACTTTAATGAACTAAAAACCCTACTTAAAAAGGTAGTTCTATTCAAACACCTAATGAAATCTGGTATAAAAATTTAAGTACTGGTCAAATTTTAATTAAAGATGAAATCTATACTTTAAAACTTACTGAAAATAAGAGACAGTTAATTTATGATGAAAATAATAACTTCGTAAACACTAAACCTATTTATATAAATGAATCATTTCATAATGTTTAAACAAATGTTTAATAATTATTTTATTTATCCTTGACGGAAGTTATTATCTTATTGAATATCTGACAGGATTCGAACCTGCATCAAGAATTTCGAAGATTCCTGTTTTAACCATTAAACTACAGGTATAAATCTAACAATTCTTTTAATAAAAAACCTAGCACAATATTTTATTTATTGTACCAAAAAACTAAGGGTGTTACGAATACGTCACTAAACCTTGAAGATTTTAAAAATATGTATTGGAATAAGAAAAATATTACAGCAACAAAATTTAATAGCATAAGTAATTACCAAAAAGCAAGTGTAGTCATTGAAAAGAAAGATGTTGTATTACGTTATGATTCTTATACAAAAAGAGACAAAATCTACGACGGTGATGGTATTTGGATTGATACTAAACCTTTAAATTATAATAATATCTCCCCTTACACTAAATAAATATAATATTAAAAAAAGTATTAAATTACTTTTTTATCCTTTGTCAGTAGCCAACTGATAGAGGATTTTGTTTTTATTAAAAAAACCTTCTTACTTGAATCTAATAAGGAAAAACTATATTTTACTAGTTTTTTTATACGTTACTTATATTTACTTTTAGGAATGTAAAGTTTACAAACTACATAATCTTGACCAATAAGCTCATCTCATTCTATTTTTAAACCATAATCTCTATTACTTTGTAAATTTCTTTCACTTACTTAAGCATATAATACAACAAATTCAAAAAAATTAAAAAAAAACTAGTATATCTATGACATACTAGAAAAAAACTAACTTAATAGTTTTATTTTTTTATTAACTTAAGAGTTTTTTTTTCTTAAATTAAAAATTAATAAAAAGTAAATTTTATTAAAAAAAGTGTAAATAATGCACACATACAATGAACTTAATAATTTGTTTTTATTTTTTTCCATTAGAACTATTATTTGAACTTGTATTAGAACCAGAACCATCTTTAGAAGATTTTTTGAAATAATCAATTATTTCTTTTACTATTTCTTTACCAGCATCATACAAATCACTACCGCCCTTAGCAGCCATTCCTGCACCAACTGCTTTACCAACAGTTTTCACACCTTGAACGAATTTACTATATTTAATATGACTTAAACCACCCAAAATGATGATAGAAGTTAATATATAATATAATAAATTATTATCTAAAATTGAACTTAAAGAACAAAATAAGATAAACAGATTACTAAAATCTGGGATATAAAATATATATAAAATTTTCATAATATTAGTTGAATTTTTACTTTAAGAAGATTTGATGTTTATACTGAATAATATCTTAATGACAGTTATATTCTTTTTTTAATTTAAGAAGCTTATATTATTTATTTTGTAAATAAAATGAAATTAATCCGTAACTTATACCTATCATCAAAAATAAACAAAATAGTAACAATATTACTTCAAATACTATAAACCCTATTCTAGTTTTCTTATAGAATAAGATTATTTTATGTACTCATACATATTTTGAAGATATTTTACTTATCCATTTCTCGTTACTTAATATATATAGCGACAAGAGATAAATACAAATATTTACGACATTTAATAATACCCAAAAAGACAATATTAAATAATAACCAGCAAATAATATTAAAACAGGAGTAGATTCGTCTACTGGAATACCAAAAGTATTTAGAAATACTAATAAATTTTTCATTAGATTAATTGAATAAAATTTTTATTTATTATAAAATATAAAGAAGATATTTAATTATACTGAATAAATATCTTAAAATTCAGTAAGAATAAATAAACTAAAATATAACCAAGCCCTATCATAATAAATAGGCACATTAATAACAATACAAATTCGCTTATTATATAAAACACTCTAATATTTTTATAAAATAACAAGATTTTATGTATATACGCATATTTACGAGGTATTTGATTTAAAAGTTTTTCATTAGCCAGTATATATATAGAACCTAAATAAAACATAATATTTACGACATTCAATAATACAAAAACAGATAATATTAAAAAATACCCAGAGAGTATTATAACATCAGGAGTTTTATCATCAACATGAATACCAAATGTATTTAAAATTCTATTAAACCTTTCATTTGTTTGACTTTATATCTTAATTACAGTAGAAGGGATAAAATATGACGTTAATAGTCGTACTATAATCATATAGAAATTTGAGCTTATCCCCTATAGTCGGAGAAATCAACCAAAATTATCAAAAAAGAAAATTAGGTATCTCTCCTATTAATGCAGATAAAAAAGGACAGTTGACCCCCTTATCGCTTCAGTCGTAGAAGCGACACCTCGCGGAAGAGTGTAGGTTGTCCTACAGCCATTTTATTTTGTTTTGCAATATATGAATATAGTGAATTAACATCATAATAATAAATATTTTTACCCGATGGTACGTATACATCCACAGCACCACCATAGTAAGCTTGTTTAATAAATTTGTATCTCTAAGGTTGGGTGTTTTTACATCATTTTCCATAAATTTACTTCTAAAGTTAGCAAAAGCTAATGATGAAAGTGACGGATATTTACTTGCATTAAGCCTAGTGTTAATAAAGTTTTCTTTAAAGAAAAGATCTAAAACTTCATAAAGGGCTTTACAATCCGTATTACAATACCGTTCTGTTTCTTTAAATTCCAAGGTACGTAAGTATATGTAGCACAATACTCATTATATTGAATTTTAGAAATATTATTAAAATATTTAAATTCTGGTACTGCTCCTTCATACGTCAAATGATTAGAATTAATGAAATCATAAGGAAATAAACCTTTACTTTCAACATCAAACTGTATAGCTAATTTACTTAATGATGAAGGTAACATTAAATATGAATCTCTAAAATACAATTTATATTTACCATTATTATATTTAAATTTTATATTTATAAATTTACCATTATTTATTATTGGTTCTATATTATCAGATAATTGAATTAATACATCTAATAAGAATACACCATCAAAATTACTAAAATTATGAAGATATATTTTATAACCGTCATACTTTCTTACCATTAAAGTTTTTATAGCCGATATTAACATTTGTGTATGATTTTCAAAATCGTTTAAGTAAAAGAAATGATATTTATTACCATTATAAATACTTACTGCATAAGGAACTAATATTCCATTTTCTTTATAGGTTTCTATGTCCATTACTATTATTAATTAGAAATGGTTTAGGATTTAATTTTTTAATTATTGGATAATTATAAGATTTTACTTTGTAATCTATATTACCGTCTTTGAAATATATTACTTGATTTTTAATACGTCTACTACCTAAATTATTTTTATCTAATAATTCATCAGTGAAAGTTATAATAGTTTTATTATTAAATCTGTAATCAACAAACATTTTATTATTATTAATAAATTTTACAAAATATACATCTTTAGATTTTCATTTATAAACTATAGCTTCTTCATCAAGTAAAATGAAATCTACACCTCCCCAAGCGAAAAGATCCATAGTAATGGGAAAATTATACGTACCTACTTTTAATAAATTAACCCAGTTTCTTTGTAAAGTCACAGGTTTATTTAAAATAGGTTTTTCAATTTCATCACTAACTAGTTTATAATTAAATAGAATTTCTTCTATATTAAATCCTTTATAATTATCGGATTTAAGATTCCAAGGTGCAATAAAAATATCTTCTAATTCGTTACTAGTTTTTTTATTTACTCTTTGTAGAGTAGAGATACTTCTAAAGAAGTTAGTTTTAATTTTAAAAATGACTAATATTAATTTATTTACAGGTAAAGAATTTATTATAGTGTTATTAAAATTTTTAACTGCTTTGCTAATTTGATTACTTGTTAATAAATTATTAAATACTTGATATCTAAAAGATAGCCATTTTTTATCATTTGGTTAATTTTTATTTATTAAGAATAGATTTATAGTTCTATCAACTTAAGCCTCCTGGCTTTATATTTTATAAGTACTTATATATTTAATTTTACGTACGTAATTAAGGACACTTTATCTTAAAAATTCTCAATTTCCTCTATTTCTTCTAGCCCTTCTAAAACAATTTTTTAACAAAATTATTAGGATTTAATATTGTAAAATAAAAAAATATATTTATTATTTATATAATATTAAGTTTTTTTAAATTAAATTATTAATCATTATCTTTAAAGTTAAAAACTTTATTTTAATATTATAAATATTAATTTTTAAATAAAGGTTTTTAATAATTAAAATTTATTGAAATTTTAGTTTGCTTCTAGAAACCATATGATTATTAAGATAATCATCAATTAATTGATTATTAATCCCCCTTAATTTTAAATCTTCCAATATTAGGTGTAATTTATTTAAAATCAAAGGATTATGAATATTAGTTGGATTCTTAATTTTACTTTCTAATACTAATTGCTTTAAACTTCTAGGATCATTTTTGAATGTAGATAAACTATTTGTAAAGATATTTTTATTAGTATTATTATTTATAATACTAATAAAAATTAAATTATCTTGGTCTAATCTTTTTTTCAATCAAAATTGACATTGATCTAAAGAATCTACTATGTATTTTTCAATAAAGGAACCATTTACTATTAACACCCTTAGACTTGATTCGTATCTTACTCCTGCTTCAGGTGAGCCTGCAATAGAATCATACCATTTAATGAGTTTATGAGGATTTACACTGTAAATAGATTGACCTGCCATTAGTCTATGGCTCAATAAAGGTGAAACAAAATGTTGAGATTGGCTATAAATTCTTGATAATAATAACTCTCTTAATTCTTAGATAGTAAAAACTAAATGATTTAGTGACAAAATATCACTCATTTTATATAAAACTTTTATTTTTGGTGTATATTTAAAAAATTTAACTTCTGCAATCTCATAATTATTATTAAAGTATACGGGTTTATTACTATAATTAACGTAAGGAATAGCTCCTGTATCATTTAAATTTTTAAAGTAAATCATTTTGTTTAAATTACTTACACTTATACTTTTTCTTATTAATAAGTCTACTACTTCATTAAATTGAGATTCATTTTATTGAATTTAATTTTCTACAATTATATAAGTGTTTAATACAATCCCAAAATGAGCTATGATTAAAGTAATGTGTAATTAGCTCTCTATAATATAACCCTTCAAAACCACATAATGGTTCATATTCCCATAAATTTCTATTTTTAAGAGGGGCACTTATTTATTAATAAGGTAGGGGGGACCCTTGGACGGACGGTCTTAAAATTAAGAAGGTAAACGCTTTATTTCTATAAACAAATCTATACTTATCTCATATCTTCTATTAAAGTTAACTAAAATTGAAGCTGTTCTTTCTTTATACATTTCCAACTAACAAGGGTGAAATAAATATGCATTTCTACCGGAAAAGTCCGTACCTTGATTAGCATTTAACACCTCACCCATTCTATCGACTACACCACGTCTAAAAAATAAATTATCGTACTGTCCATTTTCATTAAATGTAGCATTACTAAATAAAGTTGCATCATTACTTATTAATGTGTTAGTTAAAGGATTAAGTGTAAACAATGCCCATTCATGTAACCATTCACTTCTATTTTTAAATAGATCACTTCTTAGTTGAGAAGTACTGTCACATACGATAAATCTTTTTATAGGTACCGGTCTACCCCAAACATCTTCATTATACATAGAAACCATTACCTTAAAACCATAAGTATTTACAATCATAACTAGATCTCTAGTATAATATACTCCACGACCCTTATCCAGTAAAAATCCTTTTGCCAATAAATAATCATTTACTAATCTATTCATTTGATCAAATAAACTTATATTATTATTAACAATAAGACGTCCACCACTACCCTTAAATATTAAGAATTCTGTATTTATCAATAGACTTCTTTTATCAAATAGAGTAAGGGTTGATTCATATTTTAAATCATAATATAATTGTAGCATATTCCCAACTTTGCTTTCTCTTGCTAATGCCTCAAAAGTAAGTCCATTACCAAAAATACTACAATCATAAGTACCGTTAAATAGTATTGGGAATCCATATAATTTATCAATTTTATGAGTTTGGTGTATTACAGGTTTATCACTTAATAAATAAGCATTAAAGGCTGAAGTGGCCCTAGCTTTTTCTACTACCGCCTTGCTGATCTAATAAATCGTGTCTCATAAATTGACTCATTCTCAAGAATTTTAAATAATTAACATTCTCACAAAATGAATCATTTTCGTATTTATATTTTATATACTCAACACTATTTCCATAAAAACTGTTTCTATATCTATTGAATATTACCCAATCTATGAAGGGATCATATGATTTGTAAATACTGGCTGTGGCCGTGTACCAGCTTGTTGATTATTTATGTTAGCCACAACTTCCCCCTGACTATTCTGTTGTACATTACTTTGATTATTAGTTTGCACATTGCCTTGAGTATTCGTATGACTTGGAGTACCATCACCTGGTTCACAGTAAATAGTACTTATAAAATAAGGGAGTGAGTTCAAGACTAATATTAAAGGAAATACCAGTAATAATATTTTTTGTAAGATGTTAAGTGAGTACTCACTGCGTAAGTTGTAAGAGTACTTATTAAAGTTATACTCCATATAGATGACGTATAATATCGTACTTGAGCACGGAGTGTACAATAGAACTACGGTAAATAATACGGAGTTGTAGGCTTGTACGAATGCGTATAATCTAAGTAAGACGAAGAAACTAAAAGTTAATAATGTTACGTTATAGAAGAGAAATCCTACGAAGTAACTTCGTACGTAAGGTATTTACCTCACCGTATTTCTCTATAGAAGAAAGGCTCATAGGGTAATACTTAAACTACAAGCGATATTGAATTGTAAGAATACGATGTTAAGTAAGCCAGATAATAGTAAGACGTTAAGCGTAATAGGATTCGTTACGTCGTTAATGAAGTCCGTACGAAGAAAGATACTCAAGACTCCAATTAATATTATAAAGAACATAAATACGAAGTTCGTAATCCTATACCCGGTATGTAGTCTAACTACTTGGTAGTAGTGATGTAAAATCATGTTAAATTTATTAGTCATTTGTTGTTTAAGCATTTTTATTTTGTTTATTTTAAGAATAGATTAGCCTTATATTTTTTGTAATATTTTAAAATATTTTTTGAAATATATAAGATAAAGTCTTTACCATCTATCATAGTAAAGACCATATGCATCTTAAATGACTCGAACCTTTTTTTATTTTTACCAATTAAAATAAAGATGCGGAAAGGGGATTAAGTAAATATATTGAAACTACGCTATCCCAAGAATGATTTACATCTAATTCAGGAATTACGTCTGTATTAGGATCTAAATTTTCAAAGATACATATACACAATATATATCTTTTATATTTACTTACTTAACTTATACTATGTTACATAATAATAAACATAACACAATCATAATAATTATTAAGTAATTAAATTTTATTGAGTAAGTACTTAGTTTTTTTCTAGTTTGAAAGAAGAATCCTAATCTAGGATATCTTTCTACAAGATTGAACCGTAAAATTACGTAATTACCAAAATAAATACCTAATATTGATAGTATGCACCAAATAATAAGAAAACCACCACTAATATTAATAAATAGTCATTGATCTAAATTATTTAAATAATCATTAATATCACCAATAAAATTGCTCCCTTATTTTATAGAAGTCATTATATTAGTTACATGATCTAACATTCTTTCTTTATACATACGAATAAGTGATTCAGCTATATCACCACCATCTGATAATACCGACATAGTTTCATTTATGTCTTCTTCATCTATGGTTATATCACTTATATCTTCTAAAGACCCTTTATTATGTTCCTTTACATAATCATATTTTGTTTTTAGATTATGCATTTTTTCTGTAAATTCCCTAGATACTGATACTTTAGGAAAACTATTAAATTTATCAATAACTTCATCAGTATCCATATTAAAAATATCAGGTATATCATTAGAATGAGTATTATCAGATGATAATCTTCTTATTTCAGATTGAAGGTTTTCAATAGTTTCACCTTATTCTTGTATTTTACTTGCTTGTTCTTGAATTTTAGTTGCTTGATCTTGAATTTCTTGAGAGTGATCTTCAAGTTTTTCATTAACTTTTTCTCTCTTATCCTTATATATTGAATCAATATGTTTTTTTACAAGGTAACTAGCAACACAACTGCTTTGCTAATAAGCCAAATTTTGCGTCTTTAGATCGCATATTTAATGTTAAATCACATAAAATTATTTTTATAATCATTTTTATATATATATTGTTATTTTTTTGTGCGAAGAATAGTTAAAGTTTAAATAAAATATATTTTATAAAATACGAATAAACAATTAACTATAAAAAAGTTTATTTTTTTTTACGGAGAATAATATTAATCGACGTATAAAAAAAAATAGTGCATTAAACTACTTTCATTTTATAGAATAGAAAAACTTCTCTCCATAAGGAACTGTTATAATTTATAACACCCGCAGTATTACCGTATACCCCCAAGGCATCGCTTCAGTCGTAGAAGCGACACCCTCGCCCTAGCGGGATGGATTGGGGGGCTGGCTAAGGACTCTTATACTTGGACTCGGCTCTACCTCTACGCGTAGAAGCAGGCGGGACTCGGCTTAGATAAAATTAATCACTTTTTCTTCCGTCATACTAAAAAGGAGTATCATTTTTATTAATAGTTTCAATATAAATAAAAAAGAGCGTATCAGGTTAGAGTTAAAGTCTAGGTTAGTTTTGGAAGAGTTAGCTTATGCCTATGCAAACCAGCCTACTACTACCTCATCTAACTAACTGCAGCGGTGTTAGGCTTCCCCCCTGTCCCCCAAGCCAAATACGGCTTGCTTGGCTTGGAGGCATTAGGCTGGCTGGCAGAAGTGTAAAATGATATATTCCAGAATGATTTTATAAGAGTTGAATTTTAATGATTTAGGATATAAATAAAAGAGTCTATATTATATAGGGGATATCTGATAATTGGTAATCAATTGTAGTTGCATTACAAGTATGATAGTTCGAGTCTATCTATCTCCATGTCTTAATATTAAAAAATAAGCTTCAGTTGCTTAATGGTAAAAGCGTTAATTTGAAGCATTAAAGAAGTGAGTTCAATTCTCTCCTGAGGCATATTCATACATATATTATCTTATTTTTATAATAAGCTTATAAAAGTAAGTTAGCCAAAATAGTTTAAATGGTTAAAACGGATTCCTTGTAAGAATCTAATACGGGTTCAATTCCTGTTTTTGGCTTATGAGTTGTAGTTTAATTTGGAAAAACACCATTTTTTGGTGGTGGCTTATATCAGTTCGAATCTGGTCAACTCAGTGTTATTCAATATCCTAATCATTTATTGAATTTTAGGAAGCAGAACTCGATTGGTTGAGTGTCTCCCTTTTAAGGAGAATGGTCTTGGTTCGATCCCAAGTGCTTTCATAATAAAGGATATTATTTTTCATAATACCATTTCTTTATTTATTATAAATATTATTTAGTCATTTTATTCTTACTTTATAAAGGGCAGGTGATCCGATTGGTAATGGTGGTTTTCTGTAAAAAAATTGGTTTATACCGTAAAAGGTTCGATTCCTTTACTGCTCAATTATTTTCTTTTTTATTCAAAAACAAGACTGTAGCATAATAGGTTAATGCAATTCGCTCATAATGGATCTTATAAGGGTTCAATTCCCTTCGGTCTTATATTATATTCTATATTATTTGATACTATATTATAGGAACATTAATAGAATTTTTATTTATATATCTTTAGGGCATTTGGTCGAGTCTGGTTTATGGCGCTTATCTTGAAAATAAGTACTTTCTAACAAAAGTCGTTAGTTCAAATCTAACAGTGCCCGACCCCCCCATTTCCAACGTCTTATCGCAGGATCTACAATAAATATGAAAATATCTTCTTAAAACCCTGCGCTCTCTTACTGTCTAAATAACTACTCAAAATGTAACCTCAAAATAAAAATTAACTAATACTAAAACATTTATAAGAGGTAGTATAAAACTTCAAAAAACTATTTTCTTATTAATATTAATAAAATAAAATAATGTCCAAAGATAGTAAAGAAAGTAAGAAATTTGAGTCATTTTCGTCATGATTAATTTTTTAATTTCAGTTAGTTCTTCCACCTCAATCGCTTCAGTCGTAGAAGCGACACCTAGCGGCTTGGTAAATATTTAATAAGATATTTCGATGAGAAAGTAGTAGACTATAAACCAGAATCTCAAATAATTAGTACTAGTATAGCTATCTCTGCGGCTGTTACAGCTGGAGCAAGAACCTATATGAATGACTTCTTATTGAAGTATGATGTTTATTACACTGACATTGATTCCGCTCATATTAAAGGAAAACTAGATCCTAAGTTTGTAGGTACGGACATAGGACAGTTTAAATTAGACAGAGTATTTCTTGAGGCAGTATTCCTTGCACCAAAAGTAAGAGGAAGTATCAATTCTGAAGGAGAAGAAACAAGAGTTAAAGGACTTAAAAGTCCAATCCCCTTTACCCAATTAAAATAACTTTTATGTAAAGATCAAAGTCTTGAAGTACCACAAGAAAGAGAGTATCGGATAAGGTTCAATTTCTATTAAAAATGAAATATATACTGTAATGGTAACTGAAAATAAGAGACAGTTAATTTATGATGAATCAGGAAGATTTGTAAGTAAAAACCCTTTCACTTAGATGAGACTCTTAAAAATCTGAAGATTAAGTAATTAATATTACATTAAACCCCCCCCCCTACCTTATTAATAAATAAAGGGAGCTTAAAAGCTCCCTTTTATTTTAATGTTACTAATAAGATAAAAATAAGGGGGTTACGTTATCATATGTACAGAATCTTTAACTAGATTAACGTTGAACCCACCTAATGAAGGTGGATTAAGTATAATGATTCTTCTCTTACCCCCCATCCCGCAAGCCGTAGGGCTAGGCTAGGCTAGGGACAAAGAAGATTTCATATTTCTTATCATAAGTTACCGGGTAACCAGCTTCTATTAATTTACGTAAGTTTTTTTCATGGCTCGCACCATCTGAGTATAACTCAGCAAATTAACATTTAACTACGTCACTCCGGAATTATTAGGATGTATGCCAAAACAAGAACAGTAATTAAAAGTTTTTCGATCATTTGTGCAAAGTTAATAATAACTCGCATTAAATTATTAGCATCTAATGAGTGAATGATATTAGGTATAACGGCATTACTTTGTTTTTGTTTATCTAAGTCAGTCTTAGAATACTCTCTCAATACTGAGACTTTATTGTGTAATCTTAATTTTCTCTTTAATACTGTTTTAAGGTATCTTTGGTATACCTCTACTCCATTTGGAGTATACCATTCAATATCTAATTCTAATTCGTTCATTACCTTGGACATTTGTAAAATATATTCATAAAATTTTTGGATTAAGGGAATAAATAACATATCGTTAATTATACAACTTATCATTCTTAAGTCAGTTTCATTTATGATGCAATATTTGTTATTAGTAAGACTCTTACTTAAATATCTTACACCATTCAGGGTTTTGGTTTGAAAATGTTAACTTAACTGTTCACTTATACTTTCTATACTTACATTGTAAGTTTTAGTCATTATAGGTTTTTAAGAATATTTCTAGGTCGCCATAAGATTAGAGTATTTAGAGTTTTCTAAGCCTATTCTTCTTATTTCATTAAGAATAGGAATCGCCAATTTAGCATAAATGTCAGCCACATGATCTTGTTCAGTTTGAGGAGTTAAATTAACTTCCCTTCCTAAACTTTCATCTTTCTTTAAACCAGCTAAATGTTGAATTCCACTACAAGTACAATCGAAGAATATAGGTAGGGGTAGCCAGGATCTTTTTCTAGTTCCCTCATTAATAAACATAATGCCGTACTTTCTTCGGCTCCTAAGATAAATTAAGGGTCCATATCTAAGATCTTACTCTTATTTTTAATGGTCCATTCAACTCTCTTGTCATAATTTAATTTACTGATACCGCTTTCACCATATATATTAAACGTATAAATGACGTAGACCTTCTAGGCTTAAACTTTCACCTTCTGAGAACTGAAGTATGGCAACAGATAAGTCACTTCCTCAAGTAATAACTATCAGTATAGATTCTACCTCTGAAATCAGCTCTTAAAGGTACATAAAAAGTTTTATATCTAAGAAGGCTAGAACCATAGCATAAGGTTTATTTTCTTCACCTTATTCCCACTAAATAAATAATCGTAATATAAACCGTTTACCTCAAATCCTGCCTTACTCATAATATTTATACTTCTATATAATAATTCTTTATTTAGAGTTATATGAAGGGGGGAAAGTCTTATCAAAGGACTTATAAATTTGTTACGTACCACCATAATACCCCCCGCGATGGTATAGGGACTTTTATAGAGGTTCTCAATTTATTAGAGAGTGACTAAAATCTCCACTTTGATAAGAAATAAAGAAAGATTTTGTATATATACGACCTCTCCAATCAGCCACATGATTAAAATAAAAAGGTATATTTAAACCATAAAAAGCTTTAGCAATATTCAATGTTATATTGATATGTATTTTTTCAGATTTATTTTTTATACTATTTAAATATGTATCAAATATTATTTTGCCATCATTTTCTAAGTAATCTAACAAGCTCGTATTAAATTTAATAGAATTATATCATTTTTCTTTATTTTCCATCTTATGACTATGTAATTTAGATTTTGTAAAGAAACTATTTTTAACTATCTTATTATTTAATAAGCCACCATACTCCATTTATTAGGGGGAGAATACATAGGTAAGGATATAGGTGAGATAATATTACTATTTTCTAAAGTTTCTATAAATTTATCATTTATTGTTAATATAGAAATAGGTGTATTATAATCTTCTTCTTCTTCATTAAAATTAGGTATTCTGTAACTTTTTTCAAAAACATCACTTTGACACGCAATAAAAAAACTACCTCATTTTAATAGTTCAATATCTCCCATATTCATATCTAATATAAATTTATTAAATGGATAATTTTCCCACCCAGTTTTATTTTTGGACATGTAAATATCAATAAGAATATTACGTGATACTATAAAGGCTATAGATATCAAACCCAATCTACTATAAAACGATAAAATACTACTAAATGTAATAAGTAAATGATTTTTATTTAAATTTAGTGTAGGACGTGTAATTTTACAGTATTCTTATAAATATCGAAAGTTTTAATCGCAAAATCTATAATATTAGATATATTATGTCTTATTTTATTATCCGGTGCTTATATATTCATTCCATTCAATTTCTAAAATTATTTGAGCTTCTTTAGGATCATTATTTGAAACTTTGATTATTTATCGCGTCCAGTCCATCCCGCTAGGGCGATGGGAAGGCGGAAGAGTAATTCATAAAATAAGCTATTTTTATAGATTTTGGAGCTATTTGTAAGTCCTTAGGTTTAACTCCTATATGTCTAGTACAGGTGGAATGATATTCTCTTTTTTGTACTTTATTTATATTAGAAAGAGTACTATTTTTTTGAGTATTATTTTTTAAATTTATACTTTTTTCAATACTTATAATCAAATTCTTAAAGAAGATTCCACTAGTTTTATTTAAAATTAATAATAAAGCATCATTAAATAATTTAATTTCAAAATTTTGTAAAAACAAAATTTCATTAATATCTCTACTATATTTTACTCTATAAAATATTTTTAAAAATTTAGTAAATTTATCCTTAAATTTTATATAATCGGGATTATGAGATATTTTTTGGTAGTCGTGATTGTAAAAACTTTCATAAATACAATGTCTAATATCTTTTATTAATTTAGGGCTATTACCATATTTAAATGAGTTATAATTAAAAATATCTTCTAAATATTCACTAATTTGGTATAGTATTGTAATTAAATCAAATTCTAATGGTTGAATAATATGTCTTCTATTATGACTTCCTCCATGTATTTTAACAAAATTTTTAGCTAATACAATTTTTAATGAATCAAATGTTATTCCACTAAAAACAAATAATGTTTTTTCTAAGAGTACTTCTTTAAAAATTTCATTTAAATTATTTAATCCTAAACTTATAAATCTTATAGAATGTATCTCATCATTCCTATTTATTTTATTTTCAATAATAGAGATATCTAAATTCCTATTATAACATCTTACTACATTATCTATATCCATATCCTCAATATATGGAAAAAATTCTTTACTTGATTCTATTTTTATTTCTTCAGTGAAATAACGAGGTAAATAAACCAATTTACCTACACATTCTTTAACTAAAATTTCACCGGCTTTAAAATTCTTTTCATCTGACGCACTATTTTCTCCTCTATCGAAATTAATATTTCTTAATAATAAACAAAAACTTCGAACATTTCGGTTTCCATTTGTTAATTTATTTTCTACTAAGATCAAATCTAATTCAAGAAATTCTTTAAGGATTTCTTTAAGTAGTAGTAATTCAGAAGTAGTTAAATCATTAATTTCTACTTGTTTTAATTTTTTAATATTTAATATATTTTTTTTCATTATTTTTTTAAATTTAATTTAATTTAGAATATAATAAGTTTATATCAGACTTTATGGGTACCAAAAAAAGATTTGGGTTTTATAATTTTATCAATGAATGTTGTTCGTACGTCTTTAGTACTTAAAACAATTTTATTAAGAGTTGGATTAATGTAATAAGTATGCGTACGTGCTGTACGCACGAATACCGTATTATTAAAAGGCGTATCCGTAAATTGGAAAATTACTCTTGAATTTTTAAGCACACGTACGGTAGTACTTTCTTTACTTTTTACGATGTCATACGTATGCTGTAAGCCTGAGACTATACTTCGCTCACTTGTACTTATTAAGGGTTTTCCCCAAGTAAGATAACTTCTATTTAAGGGTAATTTAACTGAGACTGAGCTATTACTGAATGATTCTAGAGTAGTAGTAACTTCAAGACTACTTAATTCCTGCCATTTACTTGAGTAATAACGTTCTTTATCCTTACTTATTAAGAAGAAGTTAAAAACTAAGCCGCTGATTACTTTATCTAAATAATTATTACTTTTTAAAGATAATATACTTAAACAATAATCATAATATAAATCAGCTTGATTTTTGCTTACAATTAAACCATTATGTAGACTTACATAACTTCCGGAGTCCAAGTATTGTAATCTTAGTAATAAAAAATATTTACGATCCGAGCGTAAAGTCTTAAAAAATTTACTTATGGCAATTTTTAATGCAAAATTATCTAATAATTTACTTCGTATGCTTATTCTAGTACTTCCATTATTTGAGTTTTTAAATGACATATAAAAATATTAAAGGGAGAAGACGTGTCGTGGGTAAGTAATATGACTAATACCCCTATAAAGGCCTGTGCAGTAAGGGTAATATTAAATAAAATCTCGTACCTGTTAAGACAGGTTAATCCATAATAGACTTACGAAGATTTTTAGCATTGAAGAAGATAGCCAAGATTACTTACGTACAAGACATATCTTCCAAACTAATTAGCTCTAGCTTGATATAAAAGAATCTCTATTTCCCCTTATAAACAAGATAAATTATAATATTCCGTTATAAAATATTATACTACATTTCTTTTAAGTACGTGCGTAAGATTAAAAAACACCGTAAGTAAGAAGCTTAAAAGCTCTTATTGAGAGTTGGATTCCGCATAAATTGGTTTATAAGTCAGTCACCCCAGTAATAAAAGGATGCGTGTCGTAACAAATCAAAAAGTCTAAAAATGTAAAAACTCCCTCTAAGCATAACAATAATATCAAAAGTACAGGGCATTTGGTTTTTCAATAAATTTGTGTCCTCTCTATCTACTTATAGCATCTGGTATTATGGCTTCCGGAGTACTTGCAACAGGATTACTTACGAACCAGGATTTAATCCAAGATCCTGCATTATAAATACCGTCTAAGAAGGTATTAACTACAGGTACTTGACTTACAGTGTCATGGAAGTAGTAATCTCCAATGATTAGAGAAATGGTGATGGCCCCTAAGCCTAATAATATTAAACTTAAGTAGTGATAACTTGCGCCATCACTTACTTCTGAGCTTACGGAAGTAATATTAAATGGATTGATAGGCGTACTTTTTACTACACTTCTTGCTTTACTATAAAATTTTAAGAAGGAATGATCCTGAATAAAATCGATAAATCTATAGGCATAATCTTTTAAAAAGGATAAACTACCTAAGTCAGGAGTGAAAATAAGTCCTAGACTTCCAAATAATAGACCTAATAAGAATCTAAAGACGGCGAAGAAGAATTTATTAAAGTTACTTAATATGATTCCAAAGACATACCATTTATAATATTTATTAATGGTGTCTCCGTGATCTAATAAGGTTTTCCAATTTCCTAATAAGATCGAACTAATGCTAGTTAAAACAGTAGGGTTTAGAGTTCTATTTCTAGTTAGATTTGTAAATAAACCTCTTCTAAAGATCTCTCTGTTTACAGCACTTAAAACGGCTAGAGTGGGACGCACTTCTTATTAGACTTCTTGTGACGGAGAATAAAGTGGGGGCAATACTAAAAAAGATTTCTGGAAGGTTAACTCTTCTAACAATAAATTTAATTATTAAAGAGCTTAAATGAAAGATAGGATTACTTAACATAGGTTTAAAAAAAATGTACATGTTTTATTGACGTGACGTAATTTATTTACGTATTATAGAGGTTTAATATATTTAAGGTTGATTTGTTTTACGGGTTATATATTAAAGAAAGTACTTACGGGGTTTAAGCCATGGTACTAACACAACCATTCTTGAGTTAGCGTGCTTGCTTGATCTGCTAGATATTGTGACGAATAAGTTTGCTAGTATAAATTTTTTTAAGGTTTATACTACCTCTTATAGATTTTTTTTATAGTATTGACGATTTTCATCTAGAGGAGAGTGCGGGATGTTACCGAGTTGATAGTGTGGAGTTCGCCATTGAAAGTATAATGACTTTAGTTATTTTTTAGAGAATACGCCTTCGTATCAATAGAGAGGATGCAGGAAAGCAATTAATAAAGTAAGTGTTGAATACAAGACAAGACCCTAATTCTTGAATAACTAAGAAGTCTTGTCTTTGCTCCCCATCTTATTAGACTTATATATCTTTTATGCCTACTTACCCCCTTTACTAGACGGATTTTTCTGTTTTTCTTTGGCTTCAGCTTGTGCTTTTAAGAATAGAAGAAGAAGAGATTACGTCTCCTCCTTCATAAGGGCATGTATAAATTTAAGTTTGCCTCATACACCCCTATACCCCCCCTCATTATATTAGTGAGAGGGACTCTTTTCTATAAGGTCCCTAGCGGCTTGGTGTATTTATTCATATCATTAAGCCCCCCTCCGTCTAATGTTTTCAGTTATACTTCATATATTGCAAGTGACACCTAGCGGCTTGCCGCTACTACTTACCGGGCCACCATACTCACTAAACCTGCGATGGTAGAGGTACTCTATTACTTTAAGAGTAGCTTAGAAAATTGTAAGATATCAATTATCTTATAATTTTCCCCCTTTATTATGATAGATATGTAAAGGTGTGGTAAATAATCTATTCTAAATTAAAAATAAGTGCAATGAATAAATTTTTGTTTAAATACAATAAACTACCCAAATGGGACATTGAGAGATTAAATGAATTTTCATTAGAAAACTTAAAAAATTTAGTAAGTCAATTTAAGAAAAATACTTTAATTCCACCTCTTACTAAAATAGATAGAAATGTAGAACCTTTGATGTCAAGAGAAAAAATAGAAAGATTAAATGAAATAGAAATGGACAAAATTACAAATGTAATTTTTGCAAATTTTACAAGAAGTAGATTTGACCCTAAATTTAGAGTTTGATTTACCTTTAAATTTGATTACGTCAACTTTCTTTGTTGAATATAATTTAATGCATAAAATCGAAGATACAGAGTTCTTAAGAGAATTAGCTAATGAAGCTTCTAAAGTACCAAGTTTAAAAAATTATGAAATAGTAGTAATAAGTAATTCTTTTGATGGTTATGAACTTATAAGAGTAGATAATTTTAATATTCATCTCTTCCATTATACGGAATTTTTCCTAAGTGAAATGTATCTAAGTTCTAGTTTCTTATTTAATAAATTATTTATATTTAATCACATAAGATTTGAACACTTATACTTAATGTTTAGAAACAAAAGTATAACCATAAATGGAGGAAGTCATAATAGAAGACATATACTTAAAAGTAATGATATTTACCTTACACTAGTTTTAAGACACTTGTTGTTTATTATTGAAAATTTAACATATAAAAATAAGCCCTTTATTTTTGAAGATTATGATAGAAGACTTATTGAATGAAGTCACTTATCTTTCACTAAAAATCAATTTACGAAAAAAGATTTTACAGAAGTACGGAAAGAGGATGAATTAAAGGAAATGGTTGAACTTATTTGTCCACAACTTTCAAATAGTAAGAGGCTTAAATTCAGAAAAGTCTGTGAGTCTTTAACAATGAGTTTATTTGACTTAACTGTTTACAGAGAAGGCTTACGTATGAGTATTAAACCAGAAATGGACAAGTACTTAGATGAATTACTTATAGTAGTCGAAAAAAGAAAATATTAAATATAAACGGAAAGAAAAAAATATTTAATTTCAATGAAACTCAAAAAAGAGGTATCCATACCTGTGTAAAAAATTCTAATCAAATTGACCAAAATAGTTTAAACTTACCGGCTAACCTTAATACTAGAATGTTAGAAAATCACCCTAGAATGAATGAATTTTTAATTAAAATGAAAAAGAAATTAGATAATAGTAATGACCCGGTAGAAGCCCAAAGAAATTTAGAGGAAAATTGGATACAAGAAATGAATGAATTTTTAACGTCTGATAATAATGTTGTGGCAAGTAAAACCTCAGATACAAGTATCTTATCGGCAGTAACTAAAACAGTAGAACTAGTTAAAGATAAAAATATTTATACAAGAAGAAGAGACTTAATCCATATAAAATATCCTAAATTAGCTAATAAAATGGATTATTATCTAATGCTTATGATTACCTATTTAATAGCAAGAAATTGTGTAATGCAAGGTAAAACTTATACTACTTCAAAAATAAGATCAAATATATTAAGTCATATATTTATTCAAGAGAGAAATAAATATTTAAAACAAGGAGCAGTTGACATGGAAAATAGTACGTATCAGTCTTTTGACACCTTTTTAATCTTCCTTGAAATTAGTGATGACGACATATTAATAATTGGTGATTACTTTTTAAGTATATTAATGATGGAACCTCATAGAAGAAGAGAGATTTTAATGTGAAGTTAGGATATTTACGGGGTGAAAGTGCCACATTAAAATTTAATGAGAGTCAAATAGATTTTATAAGAAGGAATGTAATAATAAATCCTTTAAGTATGCCAATGGTGCTACACTATGACGTACTTGACCTTTTCTTATTCTATGTAACAAGAATGGTTTTTCCATATATTTAGGACTTTCTACTTCTACTTTAAGAAATAAAAATTTACTAGGATCATTTAAAATATTAGGTTCTATTTTAGTTATATCACCTTTAAACGCTGTAGGTTGTCCAACGGGCATAGGGCTAATGGCCATAATACTTGGAGACGTAACGTCATAAACATAAATATTTTTACCATAAGGTTTAAAAACTTCTACGTAACCACCTCTATATGAATCTTGAATATAATCATGTACACTACCATCAAGTATACAAATAGTATTAGATTTATAAAAGTTACTTAAAAATATACCAAAAGCATTAGATGAAAGTGTAGGAAATTTATTAGTATTTACTCTAAACAATTTAAAAATTTCTTTACTAAAATTAGAAATGACTTCAAATAGAAGTCGTACATCATTAATACAATATTTTTCAGTTTCACGTCTTAAATTCCAAGTCAAGCCTTCATATTGAAGACAATATTGCTTATATTGTATTTCAGTTAAGCCTTCAAAGTACGTAAATTCAGGTACACGTCCATCATAATTTAAGTCTGCAATATCTATAAATTTATATGGAAACATAGTTTATTACTTATCCGTAAAAGATACGGCTAATCGTCTGAATGACGATGGCAATAATAAATAAGAATTCCTAAAATTAAGAGTATTTTTACCAAAACTAAATTTTACATTTATGAAATCATCATCTCTCCTAATTGGTTTGATTCGATCACTTAATTGACTAAGAATTTTCATTAAGAATACTCCATCAAATCGCTTATGTAAGTATACTCTATAACCATTATATCGTCGGAGCATTAAGGATTTAATAGCACTGATTAATAACTCTTCACTATTGCTATAGTCACTTAAGTAAAATAACGTACTTTCCTTACCATCATACGTACGTCGCCCTAGCGGCTTGCATAAGCACTTCCAAGTACGTTCCGGGTTTATAAGTCCATAGTAATAGTACGTGTATCTAAAGTAGGACTTTGACTAATAGCTTTTAAATACTTTTTTTAAATGTTAAACTACTATACAATACTTCTCCATCTTTAAAAAAATATTGTTGATTTTTAAATAATCTTCTAAATTCAGTCAAATTACCTGTATTTAATAATTCATCTTGAAATGTAAGAACTACTCTATCTCGAGACTTTAATTCCACTTGTAAAGTATAACCTTTTATTTTGACATAGAATATTCCCTTACTTTTATATTTATAGCCTCACTTTCATTCTTCATGAAGTGCACTTCACCCCAACTATAAAGATCCATAGTACGAGGTAGGTTAAACCACGAATAGGGATACTTGTTAGTCTTTCTTTTCTCTTATGTGTACTTATTATCTTACTTTTAGCTATTACTGCGTCAAATATCTTATAACTTAAGACATAACTGTGTATTGTCTCTGGATCATATTCTTCTGATTTTATCTCTACACATAATAATAATTCTCCAACTAATATCGTTTTAATTAAATTACATTTACTGATACTAGCATATTTACCATCTATGTTCTTCAGTTTTAATTGGATTAGTATGCTATTATCAAAAGGAACAAAACGTAAGACCTCTTTTCTAAAATTAACTAGTAATCTAAGTAATTGATATTTACTCATAATACCATTTTTAATGGGATAATTTATTTCACACCATTTATTTATATTTATTGTATTATTCATTTTATTTAATTTTTATTTTTAAAGAATAGAATACGTAAAACCTCTTACCATCTATCAAGATAAGGGGAGTAATAGTTTATTTTCTTAAAGAAGGCACCTAACGGCTATATTATCTATTTACTGAGGAATTTAAGTACTGTATTAATCGATGTTTCGCATAAAAGAATATTGATTTTTAATAAGCCAAGAATCGTTTTCTGAAATAGCTCTACCACCGTACGTTATATTATGACTGATAGTCATTCCAAGTAATTGTAAATTATGATGAAGTAAAGGTATTGGCGACAACGGATTATCAGACGTATAGAAATTAGGATGCTTACTTAATTGCGTAGGATGATTCATAAGCACGTTCCATTGTATGTGCAATTGTCTAATTTCTTCATCTACGTAATGACTTATTTGATTTCTATTATCTACGACGTATAACTTGTCCACGTGCGTACTTATGTCAAATAAATCGCTAGTAAACTTAACGTAAATTAATGTAAAACCATGACCTTCAAGACTGGGCCAACTGGAAATAATTGTCTCATTAATAATTAATCTGTGAAGTACGTTTGTAATTGTAACATTAAATCTCCAGTTTGTAAGGCATTATAACTTACTTCAGCAATTAAATTTCTAGTAATAGAAGCAAAATAATTTAAATTGTTGATTTCTAAGAAAAGAGATCATGTTTGCTGTAGTATCGTCTGCGTAATATGTAGTAAGACCTCGTATTTCATAGGTATTATTTAATAATACTGGATAATTAAAGAAAGAATATAAGTCATTAATCTGTCCCATAGTAAAACTTGCGGGCTGATATTTCATGTAAGGCCAATGATTAAATGAACTAGTACGTATAGTTTTGTCCAATAATAATTCAATAAATTCTCTTCTATAAATATCATTTAAATATGGAGGTAAATTTTCTAAATGTCGTACTACACTCCAATATTAACCAGTATTTTAGTGTAGTGGTATCCAACACTTAGCCGCATTAATTAAGGATTGTAGTTTAGGTAAGAAAGTTAATCTTGTAAGTGATGATGATATAGATTGTACTGCGGATATTTATGAAACATTCAGACGGCCAATTAATTAAGGGTAGAGAAGAAGCAAGTCAAGTACTTAAATTTAAGTAGAAAAGATGTAAAACCTCCTATAATGACTAAAACTTATAATGTAACTCGCGAAAAAATCAACTATTGAATAGATTTCAAGTAGGAGAATGAGATAAAAATAAATTTTATAACTTCTATTAAGGAGAATGAAGTAATTCTATTACATGAGAAAGAAATATTTAAAATAGCTGAAATTATTAATGATTCAATATTTACTCATTATCCAGGTTTAAAATTTATATATTATTATTATAAAGATATTACTAAAGTCTTAAATAAATTAGGCTTCCAACCTAGCCAAGCCTGTCCATTCATATGCCTAGCGGCTTGCTAGGGACTCTAAGCCGAGGGGTGTCGTAGAAAACAGAAGAAGTGAGATGGACTAGGGGGGGGGGGGGGGGGATTACACCTTCAGGCTTACTCAAAAATATTTAAAGAGTCAAATTGCTTAATTTAGGAGGAAGAGTTAATAAAATGGTTCTCAGATAATGGAGCAAAATTATAGATACTAGAAAACAAAGTAGTGCCGTTATTCCTAATATCGTAACTCTCCCATCTTTAGATGACGATGCTAGTCACGTAGTAAATATATTAAATAATAGTCTGAATTATAATTGTTTTAATAAACCAATGATTACTATTAACGATTGTTTTGGATGCGATCCTCACTATATGAATCATCTAGCTGAAGTTGTTAAACTAGAATTTATTAAATTATATTCTTCTTAATAATTTCAAGCCCGGGGCGATATAAATGATAGAAATTTAAAAAATATTAGAGAGAATCATTTTATTATAGAGAGAGCTCGTGATAATAGTCTATGTTATTTATAAAAAAAGAAGACTTTATATTCCACCTATAGGAAATTTAGATTTAAAAATCATAGAAAAAGCTAAATATTTTATAATTTAATAAATCTAAGTAAATAAATTTTATAATTATGATTATCTATAACTGATTATTGATATATATTTGTAAAATTAAATATTTTATATCCCCTTACATATTTATATCTAAAACAAATTCTTATGTATAGCCACACATTATATGGAATTCTACTTATAATACTTTAGATAATTATCTTACCTTTAATTATATTGAATTTAAAATATGCTAATAATATTTTAGGGGTTGAGTGATACCTAGAACTGTTAATAGTTATTTGGGATTATATAAATGTAAAATTACATAATTTATCCCTTATATTAAAAATCTACGTATTTATTAACCTAAATTTTTACCTTATTAGATTCGTCTACTAAGGTTTTTTTAGGGCTGGCTTAGAAGAATCAAACCAAAAAACTAGTTTTTATTTATATAGGGCTTTAAGTCAAGCCTTACGCTTCTCCCTATTTCTTAGTGTAGTTTAAGGATTACGATAAGTACCGTAGTTTTTTTAATGAAACAAGATATCTTATTACTTATCAAGTTTATTAGTGTATATTGGTTTAGTCTCTATAAATTTATTATGACTATCGAAAAGTAATTGTCTTTTATTATCTGTAATACTTACGCTTCATTTTTAATAAATATGTGACCTTCTCCAATTTTTTTATACCATTTCTTATTATCCTTTTCTTACCTTTTTGTAATAACTTAAGTAATTCAGCGAATGGAATAGGATTTTTCAATCCTTTAATTTTTATAATACGTTGTTGTACGACCCCACACATTTGACTTGCTAAGTAAACAGCTTCATCGAATACATGAAGTAATTTTAATTGTCCTAAGTCAAGCCTAACGCCCCTCCCTAGTAGAAGCAGGGGGGACTCGGCTTGCGGTATAGGGGTCAATATCGATACTCTCAGTGTCAGAGTAAAATAAAGTAAGATTCTCCATATTTTTAAAATAACTCGTATAAACTCGTGCACCAGCAGTCATAGCAGCAGCGAAAGCAATATTACATAAAGTAGAAGAATCTTCATTATCTATAACTAAGTTATTTTGAAAAGAAACAATTTCTTTGTCATTACTAAGCCGCAAGCCGCTAGGTGTCTAGCGACGTGTCTAGCGAAGAAAGTATACTAGTAATATTATTATTAAGAGAAAATTTAACTAAATCATTACTACTAATAATAGTATATTTATCTAAATAAGGGCTCATACCAAATCTACCATATAATGAATTTAACATTAATTTACTATTAACATAAGAACTAGAATTCTTATCTGAATTTTTCTTCATATAATAGTAGTAATCCACATAATATTTAAATATAATTCGAGCATTAAAATAAATACATTTATGATACTTAAAGTATAATCTAATTCAATAGTTTATTTTTTTTTATAGGGAGAGACGGTATCTTATATAAAACTATAATATAGTAGTTATATCATTAAAGTAATAATAATCATTATTAATAAGTATAAAGATATTTGTATATAACAAGTTTTTTTAAATTCATTAATACCTTCAACACTTGAACATATTACAATAAATTCTTTTAACCAATTTATTATAAACTCTGGCAACACTTTAGATATTTGAATATCTTTTTTTGAAAATTTATGTAGTAAAAATAAATTAGATAATTGATATATGATAATTAACGAACATGATACATAAATATATATTTTGATATAGTAAGTATTACTTAAAAAATATATAACACTAAAACCTAATAAATTTAATAATAATAAACTTAATAACAATTTTACCCAATTAGGTATTTGTTTATTTAAATGACTTATTAATAAAAATAAACTATTATTAAGAATAGAATTATTATTATCTAATTGTTGACTAAGTGGAAATTTGATTGTAACGACGTCTTTAAGAAAAGGACTAGTTTTTCTTAAAAAATATAAAGTCATAGGCGCACCTATCAAAGCAAAAAGAACTAAATTACGATTTTTAAATTTTATAGCTATTTGTTTTTGAATTTCGCTTAAATTTGGATCAAGAGGTCTATTATGTATCAAGTTAATATAACCACGTAACAATAGACCATAACCCACTGAATGAATAACTAAAGGTACAGCATTCACACTAACTTGAGCACCACTTAAAATAAATTCCCAATCTAATTCAATAGCTTTTCTAATCACACCATTCTGATATTGTTCTCCATATTCACCCAAAGGTTTAAATACTTCAATAATATCTTTTTCTTCTGATGAGTCTGTGATTGTTTTATCTAAAACTTCAGCTTTTTCGATAAAATAATCTTTATTATTTTTATAAAAACTAGAGACATGATTATACAAATCTAAAACAGTTACTTTCTCATTTGTATTATAAATATTAAGAAATTCACTTATTTTTACCTAAGAGATTAGATCTGGATTTAAATTATATTTTTTGGAAAAAAAATTAGAAATTAATTCTACTCCTTTAAAAACATCTACATGTTTAGTAAAATCAATAGCTTCACCTTTACTATCAAATAACCAAACAAAGTCTTCCCGACTATCAGTGTTTTCCATATTTAGATTCAGAAGATCTTCTTTAACCATTGTTTTATATAATATAACCGCTTTATCATTATTAGTTAAACCATCATTTGATAATGATTCATTTATAATATTAGCTGTACCTATATCACCCTGACGATGATTAATTTTATTAATCGCACTTGTATGGATTAAATTTTGATTCAACAAAGTAATGCATAGGCTAGGGTATTAATGGCTTGGCTTCGGGACGGTAGGCTTGTGGCTTGGAAGGCTTGCAAGCCGCTAGGGACTCTCACTTATACTTGCCTTTATTAGAAATATTTAAAGAGGGGCCAAGTACTTGACTTAAGATAAGATTCTATTTACCTCTTCACGCATATACTTACTTACTAACCACCTACTATTAGACTTAGAGTACGGGTATATCAATACTTGAATCGCAGGACTACTCAAGTTAGCTTACTATAAGCACGGGATAGAGTCCCGATGGACTCGGCTTGGATTAAGTCTGTCAGTTTGAACAGCTTGCTCATTAGTACTTAAGAAAGGTTTGAATTTCTTGTTCTTTATGGCTTAAGACTGTGTATTTTATTATGTAGTGTTAGTTGTTGGGGGTGTAAGATCTTATTAAGCTTTTAACTATTTTATCAATCAAGTTATTGTCAGTTTGAGTCCCCTCTTCTAATAATAGTATCGATAAATATCATAACAAGTAGTACAAATAAGTACAGTATTAAGTAATTAAATTTACACTCATAAAGGCCTGTGCAGTAACAGTGTAATAATAAATAAAATCTAGTAGCTGTTAGTCACAGTTAATCATAAATAAAGAGTACCTATCTCTTTAGCATTAGTAGAAGATAGCCAAGAATTCATATAATTTCTGAGTTTAAAAAATACTAAGTATTTTTAACTTAACTATCTTCTAGACTGATTAGCTCTTCATTGAATATAGAATCTCTAGGACAGAGTACTTGAAAATAATAAATTTTATTACTTACAGATTAAATCCTATATAACAATATAAATTATAATACATGAAAATATATCATACTACATTCCTTTTAAAAAGATTATATTTTATAAGAAATGCTTATTTTGTATTAATTATAATATATTATTTCACGTAAATATAAAAGATTCTCTTTAAGTATAAGAGTCCCCCCTCTGAGTCCTGCTTCTAGACACCTCACGGCTGGCTTGGTGGGAGGCTTAGAAGGATATAAATAACCAAAAATATACTCTTTTATATAAACCAAAGATAATTAAAAAGAAAATAATAATTAAAGAAAATAAGTAAACCAAAAACCAAGAAACAAAATAAAAAAAGTAAAGTCCTAAAAATAATTTAAAAAAACAGGTACTATTTTTTAAGTGGTAGGAAAATATACAAAAGAGAAAGCCTATTCTGAAAAAGTTGTACTGAAAAAGTACTTGCTTACTTCAAAGCCTAGCCAGTCCCCCCACTCCTAGGCTAAGGACTCTTATACTTGGACAGGCTTGATAGAGGAAGTGTATAGTAAGTCCATCAAGTACTACTTTAACGTACCTTTTACGTATAAGTAAGATAGTCGCAACCTCTCTACTACTGCTAAACGCTGCCTTCTTATCATATGCCTTTACCTAAGGGTATAGAGCTATAGTCGATACCTTCAAGATCTGGTCTTAAGTAAGGATTTCGATACGGATTTCCCTTTGTCTTGATTATTTTTACGTGTATTTAAGCCTGGGTATAAGGTATAATTCTTAGAGTAGTTCATTTAAGTATCTATAGTTCTTCTAGAAATACCTAAGTAAGTCATACATTGCTCTATCTATAGTTATAGTTTTGAATGGTCTACTACCCTTCTCTGGGGACCAGTTTACAGGTAGAGAGACATCGTCCCCCTATCCATTTAATTATAACTTTTAGACTTTGTTCAAGGGGGTAAGTATTCGATATGTTAAGTAATATTTACTTCTATATTTTCCCTTATAAAAATAATATAATAACTAGGAATAATAGAAGGGTAGAAATTGTGTTTCTAAGTAAGCGGAGAAGCCCTCTCCTACGGCTTGCGGTAGGGTAGTGATTCATTAAACGTGTAGCAAAATGAGTCTAGGTCCAATGTAGAACTTTTTATCTTTAAAGCTATACAGAGTGTATACACCTGCTTCATAGCCTCCTTACTTATAGATTTCAACAGTATTCTACTATTGTAGGTAGTAGATCCGGAGACTTAGAGTACTTATCTCCTTGAAACTGGTTTGTTCCAAGTATAAGAGTCCCCCCCTACGGAGAGCCCGAGTCTCCTCTGAGTCCTGCTTCTAGACACGTTTAGGGGTATTTAATTCAGAATACATAGCCTATCTAATAGATTATTAATATCATTAGAACCCCATAGTTTATTAAACCGATTATTATAATCGTCTAAGAATTTTTGCTTACTATTTAGTAAGATAATAATAGCTTTATTTAATAAGGGGGACAATAAAAACAATAAAGTAGCTAAATAAATTACAAATAGTCTACTTTCATTAATTAAAGAAGTATCTAATAAAATAGGTGAGAATACTAAAAATACTAAAGATAATAAACCTAAAGTAATATATAAAGAATAAGTAGTAATAATACCAGTATCTAATTTACTAATATTAATTCCAGTTTTATTTAAAGTATTACTTAATCCATAAGGTCCTATAAATTCAATAACTCCTCTATCTAAAACTTTACTAATAAAATAACCTAATTGTAAACCTTTTCCAATAAAGTAATTATTATAAATAACATCAAATAAATATTTACCATTTAAGAAAGTATAAATTTTTCTAGTCATAGAACTTTCCATAAAGAAAAGATTAGGTGTAAAATGGTATAAATATACAGCTAGAACAGCACCGACTAAAGATAAGATACTTGGTAATAATTTGACTATTCTATCCATAGAGAATTCAGCTTCAACCATAGAAATATGATTAGGGTGAATAAAAATAGAATGACCAAAGAAATCAGTACCGATACCTACAAATAAGTCACTGAAAACATAACCAAAGAATATACTAAATAAAGCTAAGATAAATAAAGGTATAATCACAGCTAAACTTGCTTCATGTGATTGTAAATAAGATATTTTAGGACCATTAGGTTTAGTTAAGAATACTAATGATATTAATCTAAATGAATAGAATGCAGTTAAACCTGCTGTTAAACTTCCTAAGATAAAGGCAAATGTACCTTCAAAACTATATTGTGCAAAAGCTAATTCAATGATTAAATCTTTACTATAGAATCCAGTTAACCAAGGTGTAGCTAATAAAGATAAAGTACCAGTTAACATAGCAGTATAAGTAAATGGTAAGAAATTAATTAAACCTCCTAATCTTCTCACATCTTGTTGATCTGAAAAACTATGAATTACTGCTCCTGCTCCTAAAAATAATAATGCTTTAAAGAAGGCATGGTTAATCACATGCATTAATGCTACATTATATTGACTTAAACCTACTGCCATAACCATATATCCTAATTGACTTATAGTACTGAAAGCAATTATTCTTTTTAAATCATTTTGTACTAAACCACAAGTAGCTGCAAAAAATGCTGTGCTTGCTCCAATTAAAGTTATTACTAATAATGCTGTGGAACTATATTCTAAGATAGGAGAACTTCTAACTAATAAATATAAACCAGCAGTAACCAGAGTAGCAGCATGAATTAAAGCACTTACAGGTGTAGGACCTTCCATTGAACCGGGTAACCAGCTATGTAAAGGAATTTGAGCAGATTTAGCCATAGCACCACTTAATAATAAGATACCAATAATATCAATAGCTGTACTATTCATATATGGTGCTAAACTAAATAATGTTGAATAATTTAATGATCCTAATAAAGCAATTAATGCAAAGAATCCTATACTTAAACCCATATCTCCTACTCTATTCACAGTAAATGCTAGTATAGCTGCTTTATTTGCTTGTATTCTTGTAAACCAGAAATTAATTAATAAATAAGATACTACACCAATACCTTCCCATCCCACAAACATTACAAAATAATTAGCACCAGACACTAATACTAACATAAAGAATGTGAATAATGATAAATAAGAAAAGAATCTTTGATTATGAGGATCTTCTGCCATATAATTAGTTGAAAAAATATGAATTAAAGAAGAAATGTAAAGTACAGGAATAAACATTGATACTGTTAATTGATCAAATAAAAATTCCCATTGGATACTTAATATTTCACTTTCAAGCCAACTACTTAAATGAATAATAACTGGAGATCCACTTAATCCTACTTCATAAAAAGCTACACTTGCTAAGATTGATGATAGTATTAAACATGTAGAAGTAATGATATGAGCACCTGTTACTCCTATTTTTCTACCTAAGAAACCTGAAACAAAACTTCCTAATAAAGGAAAAATTAATATTGATAAATACATTATGTTCTTAAAGAGATATTTCCTCTTAATCTATAAAAAGCAACTAAAATACTTAAACCTATTACTGATTCTGCACCTGCTATTGAGATAATAAAGATACTAAAATTTTGTCCGATAGCATCATCAAAACTAAATGAACTTATTAATACTAATAAGGTTACAGCTAATAGCATTATTTCTATGGCTATAATCATTAAAATGATATTTTTTCGATTTAAGATAAATCCTAAGACACCAATTAAAAATAAGAATAATGATAAATTCATAGGTTAAATATTTTGATTTTCCTTTGGGTACCTGTAATATGAAAAGATAATTGAATAATATTTAGAAAGTCTAGACTCTCTTCTTTTGTTATTCTATTTGAAAGATATCCTATACATTATATTGAATATCTTTCTCTTTTATATTTATTTGTAGAGGGGGATTATTAAAGACTTATATTTGTAAGGATATTAATTTCCACCCCAGTAATATACTGCTATAAATAAGAATAACCAAACAACATCTACAAAGTGCCAGTATAAAATACTTGCTTCATATCCAATATGGTGACTGTTTGTTAAATGATAATTAATTATTCTGAAGAATCCTACTGCAATAAATATTGTTCCTATAATTACATGTATACCGTGTAATCCTGTAGAAGCATAAAATGTTGTACCAAACACTGAATCAGTTATAGTGAAACTTGCATTAAAGTATTCTACATATTGTAATGCAGTGAAAATAATAGCTAAAATAATAGTTAATAAACCTCCTACGATAGCTTTTTGTCTATCTCCTTTAATTAAGGCATGGTGCCCATATGTGATAGTTGATCCACTACTTAATAATAAGAAAGTATTTAATAATGGAATACCAAAAGCAGATAATGCTTCGATTCCTTGAGGTGGCCAGACTCCTCCTATTTCTACACTTGGACTTAAACTAGAGTGGAAAAAGGCCCAGAATACTGATAAAAATGCAAATACTTCACTAACAATAAATAAAATTACTCCTATTGTTAATCCTTTTTGTACTTGAGTTGTGTGACATCCTAAATATGTTGCTTCTAAAATGATATCTCTAAACCATAATAGCATACCTAAACCAGTAGAAGCTAAACCTACTAAAAAGGTAAAATCACCATATCCATGCATTGATAACACAGCACCTAATGTTAAACTTAATAATGAGAAACTCACTAAAATAGGCCAAGGTGAGATAGTTACTAAATGATATGGGAAATTTTGAAATAAATTTCTATTTATGTTTAATAACATGTCCTTATATATATTATATGATATATATTTATATATTTTTCATATATCTTTGATTTATTTTTATAATTTTATATGTCTGATAAATTTATTTTTAAGTATTTAATAAATTTATTTCATAAGATCTTTAAATAAGATTTAAATAATGAAAGATCATTCATTCAATTCTGATTTAAGAAGATATTAAATATGATGGCTTAAATTAATATTAATTTTATTAATACTAGTTCTTTTAAGTATTAATATAATTTATTTCATTTTTATTTAAATTTATCTATGAAATATATTCTATTCTGTTTTGTTTAAAAATGATTCTTAATAAGATGTAGAATAATTATTAGTAGAAGTGAGGTAAATATAAAATTTATATAAATTGACGTACTAGTTTATCTTTAAACCAAGCTTTAGTTTTTTATTTTATAGTTCTTCTTTAAAAAAAAAGTAACTCTTAATAATTACTAAATATAAAAGAGTCCATTAATAATTATTAATGATCGAGGAATTTTCCTATTTTTACACGAAACAAGAAACAAAATAATAATTTTAGGTTAAACCTACTTGATATTTAAATATCTTGTTTACGATCTTTTATCTATTTACTAAAAAAATATTAGTTAAATGAACGTATTGTACGTAGATCAAATATAAAATCAGACAATGAAAAATTTTTTAATAGATTTATTAGCCTTTGCTGCACTATTTTCTAGTGTTTTAGTAATAACATCCAAAAATCCTGTTATAGCTGTAATTTTCTTAATTTCAGTTTTTGTGAATGCTGCCGGATATTTAATATTATTAGGTATAGGATTTATCGGTATTTCTTATATAATAGTGTACATTGGTGCGATAGCTGTATTATTCTTATTTGTAATAATGCTCCTTAATATAAGATTAAGTGAAATTTTAGAAACAAGTCATCAATATACAAAAAACTTACCCTTAGCATTATTTATAGGTTCATTATTCTTATATGAAATTTATACTATTATTCCATTTCCCGTTAATAATGTATCCTTTACATCTATTTTCTTAAATCTAATTAATAATTTAAATGAATTACTGTTAAAAAATAACTTAAATTTAGATAATGGAGTATTTATTTCTATAAATCCAGGTATAGCTGACACTACTCTTATTAATTTCTCACAAATTGAGTCTGTTGGATACGGTCTTTATACTTATGGTGGTGTATGGTTAATCATTGTGAGTATTATCTTATTACTAGCAATGATTTCTCCAATTTTTATTACTAGACCTAAAACTAAGACAAGCACTCAAGATAATTCCCCCTACCACCCTGTCGCCTTAGCCTACGGATTGCGGCTTGAAGGTCTAGATCGCAACAAGACTGGAGGTAAAAGATACTATCATTCTTCTCCTATAGTCAAATCTGCATTGCAACCTCTTAGTATAAAACTAAACCCTTGGCTAGTAACAGGATTTACAGATGCTGAAGGTTGTTTTTCAGCGAGACTACATAACTATAAAGAAACAAAATTTTTTATAGGACCTATTTTTACTTTCCATATGCACATCAATTACTTAGAAATACTTCTTAGTCTTAAAGATTTCTTTGGAGTAGGTAGTATTAGAACTGATAAAACTGGGGCACATTATCAGGTGACTGGTCTTGATAATTTATAAATTGTATTAAACCATTTCAAAAGTTATCCCCTACAAAGTTCCAAAAGACATAGTTTATTTATTTTTTCTAAGATCTTAGAAATTATGCATAAAAAAGAACATTTAACTGAAACCGGGGTTTTAAGGGCAATTTCCTATGTAAATTATTTAAATAAACCTATTAAGGAGGATACTTTAGATAAAATAATAAAAATTATTGGTCCTATTCCTTTATTAGTTTTACCTCCTGTGCCTATTCTAACTAGCATAAGTATAATCAATCCTTATTGGATTGTTGGTTTTATTATGGGTGATGGTGGTTTTACTTTTAGTAAGTCAGTTGCAATTTCTAAAAAGACTAATGAAAAAAGAGTTTATTTTAGTATGGAAATGTTTGTAAGTCAGTTAAATATGGATGTTTATTTACTAAGATCTATAGCTAATCACATAGGTACCGGTTCAATAAGATCATATCCTAATAAACTTGTTACAAATTTAAGAGTATCAGATATTAAATCTGTTCAACACTTTATACTACCCTTTTTCTACAAATATCCTTTATTAGGACATAAAAAAATTCAATATAATCTTTGGTTAAGAGCAGTTCTTATTCTTATAGGTCAAAATAAGTATTCAAAAAAAAGAGAACAAGAATTAATTCATGCTCTTATTGAATTGTCTAATTTACAGAGTAGATCCAAACATACGAGTATGTTAGTTAAATTTCTGGATGCTTAAATCACAATAGTAAGTAAGCCAAGCATTGTAAGTATTAAATCTCATAGCCATAAGGATAGTTTTGTTATTGACGCATATAAAAAATATATATTCTACACATGCGACCTATTTTAGATGTAGCCGGTGATACTAAAGAACAAGACTTGTTTTTACGTACATTCTTAGATTATATTGTAACAGGGAAAGAATTTATTATTACATATAAAAAGAATATAATATTAAATTTAAATCTTTATATGAAAATGTTTTACAATGTATTGAAAATTTAACTATTTTACTTGAAAAATAAGTATCATTAGAATACCTATATACTAATATACTTTACTTCATCATATTTATTACGTACGTATTAAGTTAAATTCTAAAAGAGTATTACAAAGTTAGACACTATCAAAATCAATTATTTATATTCAATTACTTTATTAATGCACACAGATAGTTACTTCTTAATAGGTTTTATATTAGAAGGATCAGCATTATCAATGGTAGCTTATCATTGGTTTTATCCCATTACGTAATAACATTGTCGTAGATAAATCTAATACAATTATCCAACCTGACTTAATTGCTTCGGATTTCTGAATTGATCCGGATTTTGGGTTAGAAAGAGATTTAATAAGCATGGACTCTATTCAAACTATTATTATGAGTGCTTACCCAAGAAGCACTTCTTTAATGTGTCTTGGATCTTAATGTTTTCTAAGTTTTTGTTCCCCCTTCTACCTTAAAATAAGACCTTAGCCCAATAAAGATAATATTATAAGCATATCTAGTCCTAGTCTTAATCTGGCGCAATAAAAACACATCACATTAAATATGCACATTTAAATAAGAATAGTAAATTTAAATATCTTGATGATTAATATTAAACTAACTGATATACTAGAAGCTGGAAGCCAGTACACTAAAAATATTCCTCTAGCTTTCGCTATAGGTTCATTATTTACATATGAAATCTTTAGTATAATGCCATTTAGTTTTAGTAATGTATCAATTATATCTACGATATTAAATTTTGTGACTCAAATAAATGTATTATTGGTAAATTCCGATTTATCTGCTAACAGTGATTCATTTATTACATTTAATCCAGCTATAGCGGATACTTCTTTAACTCCTTTCTTACAAATTGAATCTATAGGACAATTTATGTATACCACTGGTGGGGTCTTATTTATAATTACAAGTATTATTTTATTATTAGCTATGATTACACCTATCTTTATTTCAAAAAAAATGTAAATAATAATCCCCTTTCTCTTAGAGTCCCCCCTCTACCTCTGGTCCTTAGGGAAGTCTAGAAGCAGGGGGGGGGGGGGGAGGGGTTGGACTTGGCAGGGCTTGCTTGTGGCTTAACTAAAAAGGGATCAGTAGTTTAAAAACTTTTTATCCTTCACTTTCTATTTCTCTTAGTATTAAAACCTTTGTACCCCCTATCATTCTAGTCAGCTAAATACATTACTTACTGTAGAAACCCTTAGTTAGTAGGTAGTAGAAGCTGAAGGTTAATTTATACGACTATAAAAAAGATTCTAGTTGGGGGACTTTAATTAGTATTTTTACATATGCATATTAGAGAATTGGAATGACTTAATAATGTAAAACATGGTACAAGTATATACTTCAGTCAGTGTCATATGAATGTACTTCTAAAAAAGATATCGATGCTATTATTAAACAATTTAAAGTTTATCCTCTACTTACAGTATTTAAGAAAGAACATCTCTTGCCTAAGCCTTCCGTCCAGTCCTGCTTCTAGAAGTGGTAGCAGTTTCTATTGTAAATGTTATTAATAGACCCTAAAACATTAAAATTAATTATAAATAAATATGCAAATCTTCCTTTATTAGTTTTACCTCCTATTCCATCTCGCTTCTTCTGTTTTCTCTCCCGCTTCCCCCCTAGCCTAGCCAGTCCCCCCCCCCCATCCCGCTAGGGCGAGGGTGTCGCTTCTACGACTGAAGCGATAGGGGGGACTACAGGTTTTAAACGAGTTCAATATGAAATATAGGTAAAAGCCATATTGTTAAGTTTCTTGAAAGCTGAGCCCCTTAAGCAAAAGGGATAAAAAAAATTAAAATATTAATTAAGTTAATTACAGATATGTAAAATTTAAATGGTTATGTGAAATATAAAAAGATATGTAATAATACTTTATGTATTATTTTTTCCTCTTATTAAATCTTATTGTATAAGAATACCACCTTACTTATGTCTACCTTGTAGATTTTTACTTAAAAAGTAGATCATGTTTAAATAGGCAATTTTAATCTTCATAAAAAAAATAAGTAATTGCTTACGGTGCTAGGATCCTACAACTCTACTGTAATAGTAAGAGCATTAAAATGTGGCTGGTAATATAAGTTCAGAATTAGGAAAAGAAGTAAAAAAGAATTTATTTATTTATAATAGTCATTTAATGGATATCTTAGATGTTTAATTTAATAAGAGCCGTGAGGCTTGGCTTGGGCTCTTATACTTGCTTAATACCGTTATCTCTGTTACAAGTTAAGGGCAAGGCACGGTTACGGGTACGGATACCAGAGGGCACAGACACGAAAGGGGGTATGTACCGATCATAAATGATAAGGGGAAATTAATTTAGTATGGAGCTATGTCAAAAGCTACTAAAATACTTGGAACTAAAATAATAAAAGCTACTACTACAGGTAAAAGATTTAACCAACAGAATTCAATTAATTGATCATATCTTAATCTTGGAAGAGTAGCTCTAAACCAAACAAACATAAAACAGAATATACATGTTTTTAATCCTAAAATTATACTTTGTAAATTAAATAAAGTATCATTTACTATTAATTGAGGCATATTATAACCACCTAAAAATAAAATAGCTGTAATACAACTAAATAAAACAATAGAAGTATATTCAGCTAAAAAGAAGAATACAAAAATAATAGAACTGTGTTCAGTGAAGAAACCAGCTACTAATTCACTTTCAGCTTCTTGTAAATCAAAAGGAGTTCTACTTGTTTCAGCTAAAATTGATATAAAATATATTATAAAAATAGGTAGTAAAGGTATAATAAACCATATTGATTGTTGACTTTCAATAATAGTTGTAAAATTAAAGGATCCTGTTAATAAAATGATAATTAAGATCGCTGAACTTAAGATTAATTCATAACTTATCATTGCTGCTGTAGATCTTAAACTACCTAAAAAGGCATATTTAGAATTAGCAGACCATCCAGCAAATAATACACCATATACTCCTAAAGAAGATAAAGCTAAAGTATATAAGATTCCTAATGGAAAATCAAATAATGTTAAACCTTGACCAAAAGGTATGATACCCCATCCTAATAAACTAAAAATTAAAGTAGATACTGGTGCTAAATAAAATAACACTTTATTTGATTGAGATGGTATAATAGTTTCTTTCACCACTAATTTTAAAGCATCTGCAAAAGGTTGTAAGATTCCATAGTAACCTACTGTATTAGGTCCTACTCTTCGTTGATGTGCAGCTAATTGTTTTCTTTCTATAATAGTCATAAAAGCTACTGCAAGTAAAATAGGTACTATAACTAATAAAACATCTATTAAATTGATGATTATATTAGCTATTTGTAATAAATAATTGTATATCATCGCTATTATTTTGTTTTTATTTTTTTGTTTTAATTTTTAATCATTTTTATTATTTAGTATTCTAATCTGGGTTGAGGGGCCGAAGAATAGAATGCGTAAATAAGAAGTGTAAAATGATTACGAGATTGTCCAGTTAGAATGATTATCCTAGTTGGATTAAGATTGCGTATTGGAATGCTATTCCATGCAGCTAATTGATTTATTGGGCACTGTAACGATTTGATTATTATAATCTTATAATAAATTGACATTCTCTTTTGGAATCGAACCAAAATTGACATTTTAGAAGAATGATGTTCTGCCATTAAACTAAGAGAATTTTTTTACTAGAGTTAAGAAGGAATCGAACCTTATCATAAATTTTGCAAATTTACTACAGAAACCAACTGTAACCATAACTCTATTTTATAATAAATGCACCTAAGCCTTAATCCTATCAATTTCCAAACGCCCTCACTAACTGAAGTGGCTGAGGATGGAAGGGGAGAGGATATTATAAATAAAATTTTTAATTTATAACTTTATTCCCCCCACTAGGGACTTTAGACAAGGCCCCCCCTCCCTAGCGCTTCAGTCGTAGAAGCGACACCCGAGTCCATTAGGGGGCGGGGGAAAGGGAGTGGAGTATAGTCTTATTTATTTTCTTATACTATTTTAGTATCTGTGATTAAGATCTATTTTCTTATTTGAATATGTAGATAAATAATAATATTGTGTTAATAACATACTTTATGTTTTGATTTCTATATTATTATTATTAGAAGTAAATTATCTTAGAATTCTTAAGAAAATAAGTATTGTGTACTTTAAAGGTTTGTTATATATTTATATTTTTATATAAATTGAATAAATATGTCTAAACTTTACTTAAAAATAAGATGTTTACATCGTATTATATTCTATTTTAAAATATTATGAGTATAATAATAAGAATGCAATCATTAATGAGAATAATCCTGTAGCTTCAGCTAAAGCGAATCCTAAGATTGCGTAACCAAATAATTGTCCTCTGATTTGTGGATTTCTAGCAGTAGATGCGATTAAAGCAGAAAAGATTAAACCAATTCCAGCTCCGGCTCCAATTAATCCTGAGCAGGCTAAACCTGCACCAATGTATTTTGCAGCAGCTAACATTTTGCTGTAGTAAAATAATATTTTGATAGTGTCTAACACATTTTGATCTTTAAATAAGACTCTTTTATAAAAAATAATGACGAGCCCTTCCAGATTCGAACTGGGACCACCCTAATCGACAATTAGGTACTCTACCTATTAAGCTAAGGGCCCTTACTTTAAAAGAGTATTATTGTAATATTAAATCATTTTTAACATAAAAATTTTTTTAAGAGCGTAGTATAATTGGTTAGTATGACGATCTCCAAAATCATCGATAGGTGTTCGAATCACCTCGCTCTTGTGTAAGACATTTATTAAATATCCCTAGCCTAGCTCTATAACTATCTTACCTGTTTATAGCCCCCCACGTAACGGCTTACGGGAGGGTGGGATTAAGTATCCCTATAGCCCTTTATTTGGATAACCCTTAACTTGTAACTGGGTAGTTAGCCTAGCACTTAACCTTGCACTTGTAATTGGCTTATAGTTTGAAGGATACTAAATATATTAAGATATTATATTTTAAATAATGAATGATACTAAAAAATATTAAAATCCATAAATACGAGTAATCAGATTCGAACTGATGATAACTACTTGGAAGGTAGAAGTTATACCAACTTAACTATACTCGTTAATAACTGATTCTTTTAAAAAAAAACATATGATTAATTTATAATATTCTTAAAATAAAAAATAACTTATAATCCCCCCATGGCTAGGCATAGGGGGCAGCTATGCTTGGGTAGGGGAAATAAATTTGATATTATCATTTGTAATAAAATTAGAAGATAATTATTTCTTAAGATAGAAATCAATTATGTGATCTAAATTATCTATAAAGAACTGTAAATAATAATAGGAATATAAATTAGATACTAGCAATAAAATAAAGGAACAAATTATTAATAATAAAGCGGATCTTTTTAGCAATTTTAAAGATTTCATAAAAATATGTACTAGTTTTGTAGGAAGTATTTTTATTAAAAAAGATTCTACTAAACTTTCATTTATATACAAGACAATGAAATTATAACCTATTAAAAAAAGAAAAAGTAGTTCTAGCATTTGAAATACTTGAATTAAATTTAGTAGGTCAACGCCTGCATTTCCAGTTAAATTAAATATACTATTATATATTTGAGTAGGATCAAATATAAAATGATTTTGATTCGAACTTAGACTCACTTGACCTGCTACATTTTTAACAACTATAGCTGCTCCCCCAGTCCATAAGGAAGAAGCAACACCTCTAGCTAAAAAGGCCGCCTTAACGGCAACATTAGGGCTTTTTTGAGCACATTTGGCTGCTACTGCTACAGACGTGGTCATAATAGCCGTGTCCCCTGCTTTGTCTATTATATTTCCGGAGTGAGTTCTACTTCCTGTCGAACTATCTCCAGCCAAACTACAATATAGTACTAAATCGGGTAGTTGTAAGGTTAAAAAATAACTTTGTATTAAAACTCCTATAAGTTTTAATGAGAAGAAAATGGTATATAAAACTACTATTAATTCTAATAGAGTCAGTTTATCTATTTTTTGTTTTAAATGAAAAGGTACTAATTTCATATAAGAATAAACACCAATAACAAACCAAATTAAGGATAAGACAACTTTTTTAAGGATGATAAATTGTGTACCTGATACATCAAACTGATTAAAGTAGTCTAAAAAAATGGACATGACTTGGAATAATCCACTATATACACCTATACCTGATCCAATTGACTGAATATAGAAAGCATTTAAGGCTAATGCTCCGGCATAAATAAATATGATAGAAGATATTCTTACATATAAGATTGATCTTATATTTTGATTAATGGAGGGTAGGGCTAAGGCCACTATTAAAATTAAGATACTTAAAAAGATCATTACTCCTTGTCTGATTGAATTTTTATACGTGAGTGTAAAATAAACAAGTATTCGGAATAGAGAGGAGTCGAACCTCTATTATAAAACAATAAGTCATTGTTTAACTTACTATTATTTTTTATAGAAATAAATAAATTTTATTATTTATATACTTATAAAAATTCACTAGAAGCATAGAATACTTATCTAAATAATTCATTAAATAATATTACTCTGAATAGAACTAGTTTAAAGTACGAGTGTTTTTGAGTTATCTTTGACCAGTTTTAAAATTAAGATTTACTTTCTTGAGCTACTTGACTCATTATCTCTTTTTTTAGCTAAACCAGTAATTTACTTTTTTGTTCTACAATGTTTAGAAACGCTATGTATATAGATACTTAACCAATCCATACCTGAAAGCCAACTATTTTAATTTATTAACTCAAATCTTTATCTTTTTTTATATTAAGCGAAGTAAACCTTTTATTTAAAAAATTGAATAATCTATGTAAGATAACAATTTTATTAGTTCTCATATAACCATTTAACCTATAATAATTATACCTTCATAATGAGTTAATTATAATAGCAAGACCTTTAACTAAGTTTATGCTAGCTAGCATTAGTATGCCAGCCTCACCTATAACACATTACTGCAGTGCTTAGCTTGGACTCTTATACTTGAGAGGGCTCCATAGAGGGTTCATTTTTACAGCTAAGAATAAAAAGTAGGCTAACTATTTATTGAACTTCTATTAAACCAGAAGAACAAAATATAGGAAAATAAATATTTCTTCATTTAATCTTAAATACTTATAATTATGACTAGAATAAGTGAAATGAGTGTCTACACTTATTATTTTGGACATTACTTCTTGTGTTTAAATTAAAGTAAAACCCCTAGCCCGAGCCTAATGGGGGAAATAAATTTGATATTATCATTTGTAATAAAATTAGAAGATAATTATATTAATTATTAGGATTAGATGTACCCATAGAGATAGCACCACTACCAATTTCTAATATAAATCCTATAGTTAAGACAATAAAGAATACGATAGCTATTGAAAATCCAAATACACTAACTTGATACAATGTCACAGCAATAGGAAAAAGAAGAAGAATCTCAAGATCAAAAACTAAGAATAATAAAGCAACTAAAAAGAAGTTAATATAGAAGACATTTCTAGTTTGACCATAAATAGGAGAGAACCCACATTCATAAGCAGATACTTTAGACTCATAAGCATTTTTAGGAGCTAAAAAAAAATTTACTAATAATAAAATACCAGATAAAATAGGTACAAAAATAAATAACATTAAAATATTATTCATATTAATAATAAAATAAAGATAATGCTAGTAATTGTGTACTATTTAATACTATAGAAGGTTTAAGAATAAATAATAAAATAAATAAAGTTAAAGTTGAAATCATAAAACTATGAAGTGAAGTAATAGAAGTTTGATGATCTTCTAAGCTATCATGACTTTCAGTATGTAATACTTTAATAATTTTTAAATAATAAGAAGCACTAATGACACTTACTAAAATAGCTATGATACCTATAAAATAATATTCACTTTGCATTGCTGAATATAATACAAATTGTTTTGAAAAGAATCCTAATAAAGGTGGTATTCCAGCCATACTAAATAAACAGATAGTTAAACTAATACTTAATAATGGCTGATTAAAAAATAAACCTTTTAATTCAGTAATATATTTAATATCTTGAAATGAACTATTATTTTTTAAGATATAACCTAAAGCTATTAAAATTAAAAAAATATTTAAATTAGTTATAGTATATTGTATAATATAAAATAAAAATGAATCAATTGATTGTTCAGTATTAATAGCTAAAGCTAATAGTATGAAACCAATATGTGAAATAGTACTATAGGCTAATAATCTTTTTATTCTAGATTGAGCTAAACCTACTATTGTTCCTATTAATAAAGATAATAATGAACTTATTAATAATAAATTTTTTAATGATAGTGAAAAGATAGTTATTATACTATTTCCTATTTGACTTTGTAATTCTAATAAATAAATTAATATAGAAATTTTTGGCATAATAGTTAACCATATTGTAACTATAGTTGGACTATCATCATACACATCAGGGGCCCAATTATGTAAAGGTGCTGCTGATATTTTAAATAAATAACCTATTATTATTAATACTATTCCTAAACTTAAACCTTGTAATATTGAGATATTTTCACTTACACTTATTAAATTATAAATACTTTCTAAATGAGTTAAACCTGTATAAGTATACACTAAGCCACTTCCTAATAAGATTAAACATGAGGATAAACTACCTAATAAAAAATATTTTAATCCTGCGGATGTTGCTGATTCTGAATCTCTATATATTGTACTTAAGATATATACTCCAAAAGATTGTAATTCTATACTTAAATACATTGAAATTAAATCTGCTGAGGATACTAATAATGATGCCCCAAAAGTACTAAATAAAACAATTAAAGCATATTCTCCAGCTCTCCCATATCCATGTCCCGTAAGCCGTGAGGGGGCGGGGTGGACAGGGCTAGTAATTTTCATTGAAATAGGCCAAGAGATTAATATTAGACTTCCTATAAATAAAATAAAGACATCTAATAATTGAGAGATGACTGTGACTTGGAATAATCCACTATATACACCTATACCTGATCCAATTGACTGAATATAGAAAGCATTTAAGGCTAATGCTCCGGCATAAATAAATATGATAGAAGATATTCTTACATATAAGATTGATCTTATATTTTGATTAATGGAGGGTAGGGCTAAGGCCACTATTAAAATTAAGATACTTAAAAAGATCATTACTCCTTGTCTGATTGAATTTTTATACGTGAGTGTAAAATAAACAAGTATTCGGAATAGAGAGGAGTCGAACCTCCAAGGGTTTTACCCGAACAATTAGCAATCGTTTTAACTTACCTATGAAAACTATTCCTATATTTTTATAGTAGCATTTCTTTTAAAATTTTATTATTTGAAATATGCTTTATTTATTTTAATTTTTATTGTATTACTCATTTTATAAGTAAGCCCTCTGTCTGCTTCCTCTTCCCCCACTCCTAGGCTAAGGACTCTTATACTTGGACAGGCTTGCAGGGCTTGGGCAAGTGTTAAGGGGGATATTGTTTATAGCATATTAAGATTTATTATTTAATTTAACAATAAACATTCTTATGACTTGTTGGAATGTAAATAATGGTAAAAAATATTTAGATAAAATATAAATTAAAACAAATAATACTATAAATGAAAAGTATAATTGATTTAAAAAGTAAAAAGGTATTAATTGAGGCATATATATTTAAGAAAATGATGCTCTTACGTAATATTAAGAACTATCTCTTGCTATCGCCCAAGCCAAGTCCCTCCTGCTTCTACGGCTTGAGGTAGAGGGGTGCGGGATTAAACAAACTAAATATTGAGATAATGATACACTCTTTTATGTGACTATCTTTATAAAATATTTATATTAAATATAATAAAATATTAAGTTTAAAAATAAATCTAAAAGAGATTGTAAACATTGCGTTAAGCATATAAAATATAACTTTACCTAGCCTTTCCCTCAACTTGTAAGGGGGTAAAGTTTAAAATTTAGTAAGAATTTAATTTTGGTTCCGATTGAACGTTTTTCAGTAGTTTAAGACATGCGAATCGTTGTTTCCGACATATTTATATATAAGGAAATAAGGTGTAGAGGTGAGTATGTTAAATAAGATACCCTATAGTCTTCAGAAATAGGAGATATAAATAAAGGAGATACTTCTGCTATAGGATTCTATTTAATTTGATTAGGTAGTTGATAGGGTAATGGCCTACCAAGCCAACAATCGAAAGTCAAGTTTGAAAGAACCTCTGGCCACATTGGGAATGAAATCTCCCAAGTAGTAATAACACTACCAGCAGTCGAGAATATTAGTCAATGCTCGCAAGAGTGAACTAGCTAACTGAAATCATAGAATTTCTTTAAATTCATGATGTCGTAAGGGAAAATAATGATAATACCTTACTATGAGTGTCGTCCAAAGCTGTTTGGTGTTTTGGGAAAACACCTTTATGGCTTAAACTATCAAACTCCGGGGACACCCTAAAGCTTATGGTACCAAACTATATTCGAAAGATTATAAGTGGATGAAGTAATTACTCATGTATGGTAATAAGTCATAAGATGAATGAAAACGAAATGGGTTATCGCGGATCTAAATCAGCTCACAAAGCTGTAAAAGAGCAACGAGTAGACGGTAGTTGGTTTTTAGCAAGAAAAGCTAGAAGCTTAAGGTATACTCTAATGGGTTTCGAAAGAAATTATCAAGTCAAAATCCCTTCTAAGCAATTAAATAAATTATATTATTCTACTGTAAGAGCCATTACAACCAACATTAATCCTAATTTTGTGTCAGGATTTACTGACGCTGAGGGATGCTTTGGTATTTCAATTTATAAAAATAAAAAACTTAACACAGGTTGGAGAGTAACACCTTTTTTTAGTATAGCATTAAATAAAAGAGATCTTTCATTATTAAATCAGTTACAAGAATTTTTTGGAGGAGTGGGTACAATTAGATCAGATCAAGAAAGTGATGCGCTAAGATATTCAGTATATAATTTGAAAGATTTAACAAATATAATTATACCTCATTTTAACAAATATCCGCTTTTAACTCAAAAAGCTGCTGACTTCAATTTGTTTGTACAAATAATTGAATTAATGAATAAAGGTGCTCATACAACTGTAGAAGGTTTACAAAAAATAATTAATATTAAAGCATCTTTAAATTTAGGTCTTTCAGATGCACAAAAATCAGAGTTTAATCAAGTTAAACCAGTAGAAAGAAAAATTATTCAAACTACAAATATACCAGATCCAAATTGGGTTTCTGGTTTCGTAAGTGGTGAAGGTAATTTTGATGCTGTAATTAGAACTACATCTAAAGGGTATAAAGTATCTTTAAGATTTAGAGTTTCTCAACACCAAAGAGATTCTCAATTAATAGGTTTAATCATAAGTTATTTAGGAGTAGGTAGACTTGAAAAAAATAGATCTGCTGTTACTTTAGTCATAGGAAATTTTTCTGACCTAAATAAATTAATTATTCCATTTTTTAATCAGTATCCTATTTTAGGTATTAAACATTTAGATTATCTTGATTGGTGTAAAATTTCTAATTTAATCGCTTCAGGTTCTCATAAGACAAATGAAGGTATAGAAGAAATTAGAAAAATTAAATCTGGAATGAACACAGGTAGAAAATAAATAAAATATTTAATTGTATGATAAATTTGATTAACCATGGGTGCCAGAAGACTCGGTAAGACCAGAGACGCAAACGTTAATCATCTTAAACAGGCGTAAAGGGTTTGTAGGCAGCTTTCACAAGATGATGAATTCAAAATAAAGTCCTCTAATTGAAAGCTAGAATCAAAAAGAGGTTATAGTGTATAACGCCTAGAGAAGGGCTGATATCCGTAGATCCTAGGCAGAATACTCAGGGCGAAGGCCACTCTCCACTAATGATTGACGCTGAGAAACGAAGGTTAGGGTAGGAAATAGGATTTTAAAATGCGACCTGAAAAGCTTATTTAAGTATAGCGGAGTAACTCCGCCTCAATATTCCATCTTATTAGAGTTCGCCTTAATAAACAAGTATTGGTAACAATCTGGTTTAAAGCTTAAGGTATAAACTACGTAGTATTACGTAGCTTGAACTGTCTTCTATGGTTAGAGAAATCGAATCTATGTCGTAAAGGTTTTATTAATTAGTATTTTCACGCGTCCTTGGTGACTATAAGATGGACAAATAATTATAAAATTAAAGTAGGAACCTAAGGAAGACTATTACGTACTTAAATAGGAACAGGGAAACTCCTATAATCTGCTAAGAATAGCAAGGAAATTAGCAATAGTTTCTGATAGATTAGAGGAAACAAGACAGCGTTAAAAGCGAAAGCCATTATGTAATGTAATGGATAGGCTCTTTATTATAAATAAAGAAGATAGCCAATTCGAAAGGATGCTGACTAACGCATGGGTGATTCTAAAGTATTTCTATTTATATCTCGCAAGCCTGCTTTTAGCGGCTTAGCAGAATAATAATGTTTAAGGACATGGAAAAAGCATTGTTTAATTTATGGCTAGAATGGTTTGTAGGAGCCCCTCTTCCCCCATATGGGGGACTCGGGAGTGATGCAGACGCTAATTTTCAAGTCTTTCCTAAAAAAAGATCCTATACTACAAAAGAAGGTCATCTTAAGAATTATTATAATATCGGATATGGCTTCCACATTAGTTTAAGTGTTAAAGATTTACCTCTACTACTAAAAATTCAAACTCAATTAAATTCTTTAGGTCATATTTATGTATATTCTCTTCGAGATGAAGCTAGATGGGCTGTCACTAAAAAAACAGAATTAATTTATTTAATTGAAACTGTCTTTGAAAAACAACCCTTAATAAGTGAACATCAAAGAGGAAGATATGCCAGATTAAAATATGGTGTCTTAAATAATTTTAATAGAGTTGAAACTTTAGAAGAATATGAAAATTTTATACGTGGTAATTATGTAGAAACTGATATTCCTGATTTTTATTATACTTCGGGTACTGCTTTTGATAATTAGATTTTAGGTTTTATTAATGGTGAAGGTTGTTTTTATGTTCATACAAAAGGCCATTTAGTTTTTTATATTGAACATACAGATAAACGAACACTAGAATTAATAAAATCAAGACTCTCTCTAAGTCCTAATATTCTTTTTAGAGGAAATAGAAATAATACGAGAAAAGATACATATTCTCTAACTATTTCTTCTAAAAAAGATATACTTGCAATTAAAAGTTTGTGCGAAAATCCTCTATTAAATAAATTAGAGGGTCAGAAATTAGTACAATATAATAATTGGCATGTGTAGACGTAGTAAAAGAAATTAGTTAAACTTAAACTTACAAAGTTCTAAAGGATATTAAGCCTCCTTATTTTTTTATGTTCATTATAATACTTTAGAATGGCTTGAGCCGTATGCGATGAAAGTCGCACGTACGGTTCTTTGTGGAAGAACAACTGTAAAGTTCTGATCCCACGGTTAGATACCCCGGTACTCCTTTCTGTAAACGATGAATGGTAGTCATTAGTTTTCTAACTAGAGACGAAGTTAACACAATAACCATTCCGCCTTGTGAGTACTACTGCAAAGTAGAAAACAAAAAAATTAGTCGGTCTCGAAGCAAACGGAGTGAAGCATGTTATTTAATACGATAATCCGCGTAAAACCTTACCAGAACTTGCATACAAACTTTTCTTTTCTGTTGCCTTGCACGGTAAAGGAAGAGGAGTATTTTTAATTAAAATACTTAAGTACAGGTGTTGCATGGCTGTCTTCAGTTCGTGTTGTTAAACATTAGGTTAATTCCACTAACGAACGAAATCCCTGTTATTAATTTTTACTTAATAACTAATGAATCTGATAGAGATTCAGCGGGGGCTAAGACAAGTCGTTATGGCCCTCATGTTCTGGGCTATAGACGTGCCACAAAAACTTTTACAAAGTGATGCAAGACTTAGAAGTGGAGCTAATCATTAAAAAAAGTGATTTATATTAAATTAAGCCGGATTGTCTCCTGTAATTCGGAGACATGAAGAAGGAATTCCGAGTAATCGTTGATAAGTAGCGCAACGGTGAAGCTAGTTTCGTGATGAACTAACTGTCTGTCGCTGGGAAGAAGCTTTTAGTGGAGGAAACTGGAGGTAGATATAGTTTTTTTCATAATGAAGTCTTATAAATCCATTATGTTAAACTTATGGGCTTTAGTGAATCCATTGGAGTAACATCTCAAAAGTCATAGCATGGTAGCTGTACTGGAAAGTGCAGCTGGATAATAAATTTTTTGTAACCCCCTTTAAGCATCTACCCTCTGGTCCTTAGGGAAGATAAGCAAGGCTTGGGGCTCTTATAGCTAAAGGAGTAGCCTTAACTTAAACTTAAGGGCGCAATTAAAGAGGTTAGCTTAGTTGGTTAAAGCAGTAATCTTACACATTATTGACCGGGAGTTCGAATCCCCCACCTCTTAAAAACAACAAAACTTATTTATTATAATAATACTTCTATTATATTCTTATTCATTTTTATATGAAATAAGATACTTATTAGAATAATCAGTAGAGCGAGTATGTCGAAATTGGTAGCCGAGTGAATCTTAGGTTTTCATTATTTTAAGAGTTCAAGTCTCTTTACTCGTATCTTTACGCTTTATACTAAAATTATAAGATAATCATTTAAATGACACTCCGATCCACCCTAACCGTGTCCATACTCGGGGATAAGAGACAACTATAAGGAGTTCCTATGTATTTTTAATGATAAATATTTTCCTAAACATAGTAAAGAGTAGTTATATCTTTTATTAGACACCTAGCGATGGGGTACGTACTTCCTTACTACTACGTGGAGGGATAAGATGTCTTCTTATTCTATTCAAGTGATTTAACTTGAAAACATTATTTGAAACACTTAGTATTAATCTTGATTTTACAACGGGATTTATACTTGGTGGCTTATGCGTAGGCTTGGCCTACTTCACTTTTAGAAGTACGGGGTTACTTACTGATCAGAGTAACGTACAAGTACGTGACGTACTTCCTAGTATTGATGAAGATACAATTAAAATAAAAATGAAAGAAATTACTAACGTATTTACGGTAATGTTACATCATTACTACCAAGTAGTTAGACTACATACCGGGTATAGAATTACGAACCTCGTGTTTATCTTACTTACTCAAGTATCTTTCTTACTAAGGAAGTATTTGACGAGTTAAGTGCGTACACAGTCTTAAGAAGGCTTAATATTCTTAGCCTTTGCTTGAAGACTTACCTTGACATTAGGTACGTCTTTATTACAAGAATCAGAAGAGGCTTACTTCTTAGCTATTAATCTTACATTATTAACTTTAAGCTACTTCGTCGTACTCAGAATTTACGTCTTTACGTATTGGTATGACCCTACATTGTATTTATGTATAGTACTTGTATGTCGTACGTACTAAATAGAACATACACAGAATTCAATTTTAGTCGGTACTTATATGTCATTAATCCTAGACGAGTGTATAGTTATAATATTACACAAAGAGCTATATTATTAACATTCCCTTTAATCTTAGTCGTAAATTTATACAACCCCCCGCTTTAACCATACCTCAAGCTCTTAAGATTAACTACTCTTTATTGTGCGGGTAATGTTGGAAGTAGTAACGTTCAAGTTAATGACAAAGTACTAGTACACGTACTAATCTAAATACCCAAGCTCATAGGAATGATAAAATTACTAATACTGCTAATGTCAATACACAGAGAAACACGAATTATTAAGTAAGCGCTGAAGAAAGTAATAGTCTACGTAACACCCCTTCAATGATCTTAGAGGATTGGTAATGACTAGGTATACTATTGATGATACGTAATAAACGCTTCCATCGCCCTAGCCTAGCGGTAATGGAAGCGTGTATCTTCAATAATTAAGACGTAGTCAAGTATTTTCTTATAAATTTATCGACGATCTTGAAGACAGAGTTGTAAGTAAAGCCGTTAATAGTATTAAGTTCAATGACGTAGTTTATAATCACGATACTAACGAATATTATAGATTTCTCTTAAGTAATCATTCCAAATTCTATAAATTTATTGAGAGCCCTGTATTATTTAAGAATACGTACGAATTTGCTTATTTCGATATACTTTATTTCTTCATTTCAACTTCTTACATAGTAATCGTACAAAGTGAAATCTTCTTCAATTTTATAAGTGCTTAATTCTTGTATCGCCCCCCCCCCCCTCTGGTCCTTAGGGAAGTCTAGAAGCAGGACTGGACGGAAGGCTTAAGCTTCACCCCTCTGGTCCTTAGGGAAGATAAGCACGGCTCGGCTTAGACTGCAGATTTTAATAGTACTCCTTATTTTGTTAGTTCATTCGTAATTCAAAATATTATTAAAGTAAATGAAGAATACTCTTTATTACTAACTGTAAATAATATTAATCGACGTATTTTAGATAAAGTTAATGTTAAGACATAGATATTGAAAGTAAATATCAGAGAGTATATAATAATAATGCTTTGATATTAAATACTAAAGGTAAAGTTTGATAAGTATTACCTGGAAGTATGGAGTTATTTATAATTATAAATTAGATATGTAATTTCGTATTATCATATCTTGAAGATAATGTTTCTCCTATCCCTCCCCCTTGCCTAAGCAAGCCTAGAAGCAGGGGGGACTTGGAGTAAGGCGAGAGTTAGGGCAATTAAAGTGCAAAGGGTAATTAGCTAAGGCCTATGCAAGCCTCGGGCATAGAGTAGTTTTAAAAATAGGATTTAGTGATTGAGTTGGAGGGTCTTACCTGTATTAATGTCTTTTAATAAGGGGGGAATCATTAATGTAAGTATGTAACATCTTTAATGTAAGAACAAGTTAAAATTGTAAATACATAAGCTTGTATTACAGATACAGCTAATTCTAATCCACATATTGCTAAGAAAAGAGTAAATGGAATTAAAGTGATTATAGCTGCAATAACACCAGCACTGAACATTTTATACAAGAATGTTGATAAGATTTTCATTAAAGTATGACCGGCTACTACATTAGCAAATAATCTGATACCTAATGAGAAAGCTCTAGCTAAATAACTAGTTAATTCAATTAATACTAATAATGGAACTAATGCTAAAGGTGTTCCTGATGGTACAAAATATGAAAAGAAGTGTAATTTATGAATACTTAATCCTAAAATAGTTACTGCTATTAAGATTGTAAATGAGAATCCAATACTTACTATTATAGATGTAGTGATTGTAAATGAATAAGGAATATTTCCTGTTAAATTAGCAATTAAAATGAAAAAGAAGATTGAATAGATAAAAGGTAAGTATATTTCTTTTCCTAATTGTTCTCTGACCATTGAATGAATACTTGCATATATGCTTTCTAAGACTATTGACCATTTACTTGGTACTAATTTTATTTCATTATTACCAGCATAATGTATTCCAATGATTATTGATATTATTAATATAGAATATAAACCTAAATTAGTTAAAGAGATATTTAAATATCCTAAGATAGGGGCATTTATACCTATTAAATTTGTGACTTCAAATTGTTCTAATGGTGAATTCACAATTGATAAGTTTGTATTAAAAAACATAATGTTTCTTCCATTTTTGAGTTTACGTAAATATTTAATCAGCATATTTGAATATTTCTATTCATTTTCTTATTTTTTTAAGAAATGGACGTAAATATTTTAAAGACAATAGTAAATAAAATACTCTAGTACTCTACCTAGGCTAAAGCCTTGGTATAGAGTGACTTACTTTGTAATAACTTAATAAATTTGAAAAGATACTTCTTTTAAAGACAAATTTTAGATTGAATATAAAATATTAGCCGAAAAAAGGAATTGAACCTTTGTCTTACCGTCATGAATGGTAGGTTTTACCATTAAACTATTTTGGCTTACTTATTAAGTGAATAGAAATGAGTTTATAATTAAAATAAAATTTAAAGGGAGTGAGATAGTTGTAAGAACATTTTTGTATTTACTATTTGATTTTATTATTAAATAGTGACTGAATTTATTCTAAATATTTATTAAGCAACTACAGGTTATTATATTGCACATTAAAATAAAGAATACATACTTAAGTGTGTAACTAAGCCAGCCAAGCATTATCCCTCTTATTGAGGCATGGGCTGAGGTATTAATACATTTTATTTTATATGTTTATTTACTGTACTTTTAAAATATATAATAATTTTATTACCACAAATTAATTTGTTTATTATAGTGTATATGCCTATAACCTTACTAAATTATAAGACAATTATAATTCCAGTGTTAACTATCTTCACTTTCTTTTAAGTGAGCGTAATCGACGTCACATTAGGGTAAAATCAGAGACTTGAACTCTGAACAGCGTCGCCACAAGACGTTATTTTGCCAATTAAACTAATATTACCTCTTTTAAAGAAACTAATTGAACTATCATCCTTATAAGAATGTTTATAATACTCTTTTAAACCCCTTTACATGATAAGAGCAAGTGCTCTGATTTACAATGCTTAAGAAAGTTTTCCAATAAAGGGTGTCGTAGAAAACAAAAACAAGCTACACCCAAGCCGTAAGCCGAGGGGTGTCGCTTCTACGACTGAAGCGATGGAGGGGGCTTGTACTATTACTTCTACTTATGGCATCTGGTATACCCGTGTCTGGAGTTGTATTATTACTTACAAAGAAGGATTTTACCCATGAAGAGGCGTTATAAATACCTTCTAAGAAGGTATTTACGACTGGGATTTGACTTACTGTATCATGGAAGTAGTAATCTCCTATTAATAAAGAGATGGTGATGGCTCCTAGGCCAAATAATATTAAACTTAAGAAGCTATAGCTTACGCCATCACTTACTTCGGGACTTAGGGTATTTACTTTAAAGGGTAGTACCGATGTACTTTTTACTACACTTCTTGCTTTGTTATAGAATTTTAGGAAGGTATTATCTTGAATAAAATCTATAAATTTATAAGCATAATCTCTTAAGAAGGATAAACTTCCTAAGTCGGGGGTAAAGATTAGTCCTAGACTTCCTAAAATTAAACCAATGATGAATCTTACGACGGCGAAGAAGAATTTATTAAAGTTACTTAATATGATTCCAAAGACATACCATTTATAATATTTATTAATGGTGTCTCCGTGATCTAATAAGGTTTTCCAATTACCAAGTAAGACGGTACTAACGCTAGCTAAAACAGTAGGGTTTAGAGCTCTATTTCCAGTGATTGTGGCAAATAAGCCTCTTCTAAAAATCTCTCTGTTTACAGCACTTAACACGGCTAGAGTGGGAAAGAAGCCCTCTGTTCTAATTAAACTTCTAGTTACAGAAAATAAAGTGGGGGGCAATACTTAAGAATATTGCAGGTAAGTTAACTCTTCTAACAATAAATTTAATTATTAAAGAGCTTAAATGAAAGATAGGATTACTTAACATAGGTTTAAAAAAAATGTACATGTTTTATTGACGTGACGTAATTTATTTACGTATTATAGAGGTTTAATATATTTAAGGTTGATTTGTTTTACGGGTTATATATTAAAGAAAGTACTTACGGGGTTTAAGCCATGGTACTAACACAACCATTCTTGAGTTAGCGTGCTTGCTTGATCTGCTAGATATTGTGACGAATAAGTTTGCTAGTATAACTTTTTTAAGGTTTATACTACCTCTTATACTTTTTGTTTTTAAGCTAACCAATTTGCTTGGAGATTCTAGCATTATTGACGGGGAACGATAGGATTTGAACCTATATCTTACTTTTTTATCTATCCTTTCGGGGAGTAGACAAGTATATTTTTCCTAATTAAAATACGTTACCTCTTACTCTCTTCATAAGGGGGAGTATTTTAAAAGCTTCCGTATCTACGGCTACTCCCTCCTCATTAAAGATTAATTTTCTTTTATTCTCTGTTGCAGTTAAAGTATACAATTGACTTTTAATCGTAATAACACTTGCTTGTAAAGAAGTGAACCATTTATCGTGACTTAATTCTAAGTTCTTATCTTTACTTAATAAAGAAGTTAAGTCAAGTAGACTTAAGTCTTCAGGATTTTTGTATCCTTTAATTTTACACTTAAATGTGTCTTCACTGGTTAACCCCCCATATATTTTAGGGCCTAAGAATACGGCTTCCTTAAAAATGTATTCAAGTTTAAATTGACCTATATTATTACCTATTAAATCTTCATTTAAATCCTTGTCAATAAATATACTATCCGTATCTGTATAGAATAAAGTAAAATCTTTTCTATTTTTAAATTGACTCATAAAAACTCTACTATAAGCAGTTACTGCACTACTAATACTTATACTAATGTTAGTATCTTTAACCGTACCGTCTACATACGAAACAAATAAGCCTTCTTCTTCTAAATCTAAGATGTCTACTACTTCCTCAAGTTCTGTAAATTTAAATAATTCAAGTCTTCGAATAAATTTTTGTTTAGTAAGAATAGGATGCATACCAAATCTTCCATAAAGACTATTCATTATTAATTTACAAGTTAAGTTCATAGGATCTTTTTTCGGGTATTGTTTTCTTAAAGTATAAAAATCCATAACAAATTTTTCAAAGATTTTACTGTCATTTGAAGTATTAAAATAATAACCGTTTTTAATCGTTATGTCGTAATCTTTTAAGGCATTAAAGTATTCACAGCTGTGTATTTTCATACGGAAAGAACCATTAGGGCTTACTGTTCTAAACCCCGAGTCTGTCTTATGATGTATTTGCAAGTAAGGCTCACGTAAATCCGTTTTGGTTCTTACCTCGGCGTCGGCTATCCAATAAGTGTCTTGGAGAATTGTAATGTCTCCGTCAAATTCCGTTATTTTACCGGTAGGGAAAGAATTTTTTAACATTATGCTTGGATATAGACTATTAACATCATAACATCTTATGCCAAAGCCATGAGGTTTGTACATATCTGTACTACCCCCTGTAAAACTCTCTCTTATGAAATCGAAAACCTCGCCCTTAGTAATGGGCACTGTTTTCTCTGGTAAGTAGTGACGTCTATAAATAGCAAAAGCTAGACTGGGGGTAGTCGGATACTTAGTAATATTAACTCGCCAATTGTCGTATATTAATGTACTAAATTTAGTTAAGACTTCGTGAAGAACTACGCAATCTTGAATACAATAAGCAATTACTAGACGTTTCCAAGTCTGAAAATCTGTAACTTTTAATACCTCTTTATTGTAATGCGCTATATCCGCAACAGCAAATTGTCTTTCCTCCGTCGTTAACGTGTCATTAAGTATTAATACTGGTTCAATACCTTTACCATCTTTGACGTTAAAAGTTCGGCCTAAGTCATGTAAAGAACTTCTTAGTAATAAATAACTATCTTTCAAAGTTAAATTTACTCCGCTAGTATTTGAAATCGTAATACTAATAATGTTACCATCTTTAATAATGGGTCTTACTGTGTATCCTTCTTTAGTTAAAGAAGCAAGATATTTAAATAAGAAGACAATGTCAAAACCACTAAGATTATGAGCATACACTGTATAACCTCTATACTTACGTCTTAATAACACTTCAAATAAGGGTTTAGGACTCTCAGAGAAAAAAGAATAACTTTTTAAGCCATCCGTCATACAATATAAAAAAGGACGAAGAGTACCGGTATCACCTTTCATGACAGTTTCTATGTCAATAGTAATAATTTTCGTATTTTTACGTTCATCTTTAATTAATCTTTTAATGAACGTGGTACGTACGCTTCTAGTACTTAAGACTATTTTATTAAGACTTGGATTAATGTAATAAGTATGATTATTATAACTTCTCGTGAAAAGATAAGCATTAAAATCCTTGTCTGTAAAACTAAAAATTAAGTCACTTCCTTTAAAAACTCTTACTGTACTCTCCGTAAGTCTTTGTTTAATTTTAAAAACATAAGTACTTGTTGTAATAATTAGATTTGCACGTGTTCGTAAAATTACAAGACCCCACGTTTCATAATCCCTATTTAATGGTAATTTAACAGTGATCGTGCTATTAGTAAAGTCTTGTAATTTAACTGGAAGTGGTGTTTTTAATTCACTCCATTTATCAATATAATATCTTTCTCTATTTTTCTCAATAGCGAAAAATTCAAAGATAATGTCTTCAAAAATTTCTAGGAGATAATCATTACTTTTTAAGGATAAAATATTAGAACAATAAGTAAAGTAAGAATCTTTCTGTGAATTACTTACAACTATACCTTTATGAAGAGTTACATAAGAGCCTGATTCTTTGTATCGTAGTTTAAGTAATAAAAAAATATTTTTTATCGTTTTGTAAATGCTCATTAAAAAATGCTGAAATAGCATTACGTAAAGAAGAGTTAAGCATCAATTTATTATTGATGTTTATTGTGATAGTAGTAAAACTATTCGTTCTCATTAATTTTGATGTTAACATCTTTCTTTAAAAAATTCCTTTGGGTACCTGTAATATGATAAGTTATATTCATTAATGAATATCTTGTAAAGTTTATTTTTAGTTTTAAGGTTATTTTTCCGCTTAAAACGTATTATACATGCTTAACGCAATCTTTACAATCTCTTTTTAAGATTTAAGAGATATAAAAGAAATTTTATAATGAAATAAAAATAAGGTCAAAACAAGCTAAAATAAAAAACAAAACTAAGACTTAAGAATAATTATTAGAAATTGTCGAATAGAAAATACAAACACTCAAAATATTAAATTTTAATTTTTTACATAATGAAATTTCCTTGCTTCCTAGGAGCTAGTATAATATGTCCTCTCTATCTACTAATAAGCGACTTGAACCAGTAAATTGAATTTCGAAGATTCTTATTAGACGGATATAAGTTCTTTTAAGTAGAAAAACTACTTCGATAAGCTTATCTCCGTAGGGGGGGGGGGGATATTATAAGTATTCAAGAAGTCGAGTCCCCCCTACTTCTCTAAGGCTGACTTCTTTCAAAAATAGAAATAGGTTTAGTATCCACGAAAGTATTCTTCGAGTAAAATATTAATTGTCTCTTCGAATCTGTGATACTTACGCTTCATCTCTAATTAAGATATTACCCTGGCTTAAGTCCTTATACCATTTCTCTTGAGGTTTAGTGACTGAGCCTTAATGGACTAGGAGAGTTTTTAATTCAGCAAACGTAACGGGATTTTTAACCCTTTAACCTTGACAAGTTCAAAGCCTAGCCAGTCCCCCCACTCGCGATGGTAGAGCGGCTTGCTATACTAGAAAACTAATTAATATTTACGAAGTAAGAAGTACTAATACTTCTATATTCTCCAGTTAAAGTTTTAACTTTAATTTGAAACAATAAAGAATAATTATTTTTATTACTATTTTCAATTATTATTCGTCTAAATAATACTAAACTTCGTAAAGGTAAATCGTAAGAAAGTCCAAGTATTTAATTTAAAATTCATATGTATAGTTTGTGTGTTTTATTATATCAGAGAATGGTACGTCTTAGTAGCTACCCTACGTACTAAGGGGGATTATATGAAAACTAATAGATTCAAGCAAATAGCTAAAATACACACGAAGAACATTATAAAAATATTCCATAGTAAGTAGTATCTTTGAAATTTAGTTCGTAATTTAAAGAAGAATGCTAATTTAGAATATCTCGATTCAAGATTAAAGTACCGAATAATCTCATTACCAAAGAAAATTGAAATAATATTAATTAAACTACATAATAAAACTATAAAAATAAGTATGTGTATGAATGCAGATTCTTCTAATAATGTTAAACTATCAAGAAAATCATATAACTTCTGGAGATTAAAATCTGAAATAAAGTTATTACTTCCTTTAATCCAAGAATCTATAATTTTTTTAAGCTCTTCACTTACTTTGACCATATTAGAAACTTGTTCACCTACATTTTCATTACCTACATTACTACTATTAAGAGCGTCACGTACGTTGTGACTTGTTGTTACTAAGTAATCGACTTTATCCTTAATTTCCGTACCAACTTCTGCAGGAAGAGAAACATTTTCAGAACTATGTTCAGCTTTTGTCAAAGTATCCGCCATAGTATTATGTAATTTTTTAACATTTTCATCAATTCTATCTAGTGTTTCATCTCTTACAGCTTGTTTTGCAGCATCAGATATATTTTCACGTCGATCTAAAAGTTTACCTCCGTAATGATGTGCAGATACACCTATAAGAACCCCACTAGCAGTTCTCAAATAATTAATTAATTGTGTTTGTGTCATACGTAATAAATAAAAATAAATTAAAGAATAGTCGTAGCTATCATCTTCGTATATGTCTTGTACTTGACGTACAGGATTAATACATATATTTAATAGTACAAGATATGAATAATAGTATATAGTACTACATCTTACTTCATATATTAATACTATATAGTACTGAGTTATAACAATACATTGGAGACTATATCTCCTATATACTTCTGTCTTATTTAGAATACCCCCTTATGTATATGTAGTGAGAGGGACTCTTATAGAGTGGTATTTATTCATATCATTAAGCCCCCCTCCGTCTAATGTTTTCAGTTATACTTCATATATTGCAAGTGACACCTAGCGGCTTTGTAATAAACTAAAGGGGGGAAAGAAAGAATTATGCTTGGTCTATCCATGCTAAGTAATCTTGAATTGATACAGCTTCTATAGCTATAGGCATAAAACCGTGATATACACCACAAATTTCAGAACATTGACCATAGAAAGTACCAGTTCTTTCTGCTAAGATAGAAGTTTGATTTAATCTTCCAGGTACAGCATCCACTTTAAACCCTAAAGAAGGTACAGCAAAAGAATGAATAACATCAGCAGCAGTAATTATTAATCTGATATGAGTATCAGTAGGAATAACTACTTTATTATCCACTTCTAATAATCTAAATTGACCTAATTCTAAATCTGAATCTGGAATCATATATGAATCAAATTCTATAGATTCTCCACTTACATTAATATAATCACTATATTCATAAGACCAATACCATTGGTGACCTACTACTTTAATAGTTACTGTAGGTGAAATTACTTCATCTAATAAATATAATAATCTAAATGAAGGGAATGCAATAGCAATTAAGATTACAGCTGGTGTAATAGTCCAAATTAATTCTATTAATGTACCGTGGTTAAGATATTTATATGCAATAGGTGATTTTTTAGTATTAAAATAATACATAATTGAACCTAATGCCCAAAATACACCTATACAAATAACTACTAAATAGAAAAAGATAGTATTATGTAATTCAACTATCCCTGTAAATCCTGGAGCTGCACTATCTTGGAAACCTAATTGCCAAGGTTGTGGAGCATCATTATATAATATATTTAATATTGAAAAATATTTTAACATAATTTTATTTTTTTATTTGAATATAAAATTATTTTGAACTTAGTATTTCAGTATTTTAGACGGTATCTATATATTTATTTATGTTTTATTAATAGACTCTTTATCTAAAAATTTTAATACCCCCATCCCTCCCGCACTTGGCAGGGGGTACTCGCCTCCCCCAAGCCAATAGGCACTTTAAAGAGGGAAGGCGGGATCGGACGATTGATCGATTAGTCATTGCTTAATTTATTTGTAGTAAGTAAATTAAAGGTATCCTAAGTTACATCTTATAAATATAAAAACAAAATTTTACTTAACGTAAAATAATAAAAATAAAGGAGAATTGAACTCATAAATATACCTATTTCTTAATAAGTATATACTTAAACCATTAAGCTACCTCATTTTCCTTAAATATTAAGCCTCCCCCAAATCTATAAGAGCCCTAGTATCCCTATGTCAATCATAGGGGGGGCTGACTCCCTATAATCCCAAATCTCTATAAGATAATAGAATAGGCTTGATATTAATAAATATATATATATATATTAAATGATATGGACAATTATTAACACACAGTCTTTGTAATAAATTAGTAATGCTAAACTAAATACTTTACAATACTTTCATTTGCATCCTATTAAGAAATGATCTATTTCTTATTAAATATTGATTTTATAGTCAATAAGATAGTATCTAGGGGATAGCTTCCTGCTTAATATTCATTCAGCGCTTATCTATCATGTTTGTGGCTACCCAACTATGCCTTTATTATTTTTAAACAATTGGTACACTAGAGAAACACAGCCTATTGATCCTTTCGTACTAGAAGGTCTGCCCCTTTTTACTATTTATCCCTCCAGAAGATAGGGACCATACTGACTCACGTCGTATTAAACCCAACTCGCGTAACCTTTTAATCGGCGAACAGCCGAACCCTTCCAAGCTTCTACCCCCGGAGGATAGGTTGAGTCGACATCGCAATACTCTTAACTTTTCAGTTAAGTTTAGACTATATCTTCATCCGGCATATGAATACAAATATGTAGTAACCGGATGTTGGCGTGTAGTCGTTGAGGGGTTTTCTATTCTACATCTACTATAAACTAAATAGAATACTTCCCTGCTGATTGCCCAATCTTTAAGATTTTCACTATTAAATACGTAGTACTTAAAGCTCTAAGGGTGTTCCAGCAAATAGCCAATTCCTATATAATTATTTCTAATTATATTCCCCGATGTATAATGTGCTATAAAATAAAACTTAAGTATCAAATATATCTATATCTGAGTTTATTTCAGAGTAACTTATAAAACCTTCGGTATCTTGTTTAAAATTTTTATCTTACTTTATAAGGCATTGAATCATGTAAATGTGTAGTCAAGGTTGGTTTAATTGAATCTAATTATTCTTTATTTATATAAATTCTTTCGTACACTGATCCTGTTTTAGATTTTTTATTATGAATACTAGTAATGAAATTAAAATTTGTTCTTAGAGCCTCTCTAAGCTTTTACTTAAAACTATCACTACATAAACCACGTACTCTTTGACCCTGGATTCAATGCTTATTTCGGTTAAATGTTCAGAAATATTATTAGGATTTATTTTTTTTAGGCTTTTAATTCTTCAATAGCCTCAGTTCTAAAATACAATGATTTATTTGTAACTCCAAATCTTTCATCCTTTTTTTAAACCATTATCTTTAACTACGTCATATAAATAATTTAAATATTCGGATTTTTTTATAGATTGTTCAAAGGTGATATATGTCTTACCTGAGAATGTTCTTTTTATAACCTAGAAGATTACCTACTAATATTTCTTTGATTATCTTATTCATTTTTTATTTATTTTTATAAATAGTGCTCTTATTTTGATCTGTTATTAAGAACAGTCCCTTGCCGAAGGGCTTTATTGGGACTATGACATCCAATAATACGTACGCAATATTAAAATATACTTTTTTTTTAAATTTATTTTATAGGAGATTGTATATAAATTCAAGGTGCCAAACAGCCGGGACAATGTGTACTCTCACCAGCTATCAGCCTGTTATCCCTAGCGTAACTTTTATCGATTGATCCCCGTCTATTCCATAATATAGCGAAGGGTCACTATGCCCTACTTACGTATCTGTTCGACTTCTAAGTCTTTCAGTTAGGCATGCTTTCCGCCATTACGCCGATTACAACCTTTCTCATTGGTTGATTGATTTCCATTCAATTTTCTAGCTATACCTTAAGTTAAGAAAAATATAAAATAAAATTATATTCTACAAAGTTTAAACTGCTACTATGTTTTGTAAGTAAGTATCTCTCCTTCTAAGCCTCCACTACGTGAATCCCAGCCTTAGCGGCATGGGGGACTGGATAGAAGAGATTTTATTTAAATATAAATATCTTTGGATGTACTTTGCTACTTTATCAAAGACGACCGCCCCAGTCAAACTGCCAATTAGCCACCTATCCCTTACGTAATGAAAAGGTAAATATTAACCCAACCAAAGTCAGAAGGTATTCCATCTTACGTCTATCGACATCCCTAATTACTATTAACTAAGGTTGTTGTAGATCAATATGATAGCTAACTACAGTAAAGCTGCATAGGGTCTGTTGAGGCTCCGCCAAGTTTTACAACTTTGACATCCTCTAAGAACTGTACGTGCGACTTTCATCGCATACAGCTCAAGCATTAAGTTTATTCTAATTGTTTTTATATTACTAAGAATTAGAATCACGTTTAGAATTCATTTTTGAGATTATTTCATTTATTAAAGATAAACCTTCTACGGTTTTATGTAAGCCCTTATTTTTTAATTCTACGATTTTTTTTCAGTCTATATAATCTAGGTGTTTTCTAGTTAACATAGGATATTGATCTACAAATTGAATAATAGTTTCTGTATTTCTTAAAATAAATCTATTTAGAGATCTTGAATTTTTACATTCTTCTAATTTACTAAAATCATATTTAGGTTTTATATAGCCTCCATTAAAAAAATTTTTAAGAGCTATTAGAATAGCTACATCATGATTATTTTGACCTAATTCAAGAGAAGGGTTAATAACAGTACCATTTAAATAAATATAAAATAAACCTTCACCTGTTAAAAATCCTTGTACCCAATAATGAGGTAAATTATATTTGACTTCATTATCTGATAAACCTAAAAAAGATTTACAGTGATTATATTTATCTTCAAAAGATCTATTTTTATTCATTACTGATACTATATGTCTTATTTCTTCCATCCCTACTATGGTTAGATGTTCTTTTTTATTCATTTTTAAACTAATTTTTTTCCAATCTTTATAATTTAATTCTTTAGAAGTAAGACAAGGGTATTTATCAAAATGGGGTATTACTTTTTCTAAAATAGGTTTTAAAGAATTAATATGAAATTTTTTAGTATCTGTTTTTCTATTATCTATAACTACACTACCACACCCAAAATATTCTTTAAGTTCATAAAGTATTCCTTCTGAATGTGTTTTTTGTGTTACTTTAAATTCTAAACTGATTTTTTGGCCTGTTAAGCCTTTACCTGTGTTAGTTATAGAATAAACAAATGACCCTTCTCCATCTGTTAAACCTGTAACCTGCCAAGGCATTAAATTTTTGTTTGTATAATTTCTATTCATCATATTCATATTACGTACATCAAAATGTTATAGCTTAGTAAATACATTGATTCTCTAAGATTAATTGGAGCTGGAGCTAGAATGAGTTTAATCTAATACTAATTTTTTTAACAATTATAACTTAACACTAATTCAAAGTCAGCATCCTTTCAGATTAGTTCAACCGAACCTATCCTTGTCATTACAACAAGGCTTTTGCTTTTTTGAATATCCTATACCCACTAATAGTTATTTATCTTCGCAGATAAACCTCCAATGATGAATATCAAGGTTATTATTGGGCTTACCTAGTTTTTATTATAACACCTTGATGATACCCTTAGAACTCCACTATACGATATGAGATATTTAGATCCATTAAGAAAAATACGGGAACGCTTTTCTACAATCAATCATACCGCTTCTGGCGTGAATTCACATTACATTGTTCATAGGTATCTAGCTCTTACACAGGATATTCAGTTTATTTACTTTTCCCCTATGTAAACAGGCTTCATGATTTGGAATTACTCCCAAAACATGCTGTTTGAGCTCAGATAATGGATTATCTGGTTGGTTTACACAACATTGTTATAATAAACTTAGCTAGTCGCATTTATTAATTTTATTCCAGATATAATTTAAGTTTCCCGTCCACCTGGAGGTAACCCGCATCTGCACGGGTAATTCAATTTCACTGAGCAAGTTGTAGAGACAGTGAGACCATCGTTACACTATTGATACCAGACCTCATTTAAAGGCCAATTTATTTTGCTACCTTTGGATCCTCATAGTTAAGACCGCTATTAACCAGACTTTCAATCAGTTACAGTCACCCATAACCTCTCTTATGTTAATGGCATTGGGCAAATTTCATCCAGAATACTATGATTTTTCATCATTGCTCTGAATTGTGTTTTTAGTAAACAGTCGGGGCCTCCGATTTTGTGCCACCCTTTTAAGGGTTCCTCTTATCGTCAAACTTATGAGGAGAACTTGCCGAGTTCCTTAACAACTTTTAGCTCTACGCCTTAGTATTCTCTACTTACGAACCTGTGTCGGTTTAGGGTACGGTAGTAATAAAATATTTTTTTCCTGGTCTCCCCTATCATCCCTCATCATTACCCTTACGAGCTTGGGGGGAGAGACTTTCTATTTCATACTCATCAGACAAAACTTTGGTTTTGTACCTTAGAGGCCGCATTCACATAAGGTGGTTTACCCTTTCCTTATAACCCTTTCGTATTCGGCGAGAAGTATTATAACTTCTTTTTACGTTACTCATGTCAGCATTCTCTCTTCAGTGACCTAAAAACAATGAAACACTGTTTTATCATCAGTATACTGAATGTTCTACTACCTATATATTGAATATGGTTAAAAATATTCAAAATAAACACGATATCGGTTGATTTTTTAAGACCCGTTAAATTTTTGGTGTTATATTCTTTTTTTGGCTGCTACGTTGTTACATTACGTTTATTAAAAGATAGCGACTACCCAATGTCCTATAGCTATCTTTGTTATTAATTAAAACAAAACTAATGGGGATAAATAAATAATATTTATTTAAACTCCGTCTTTATTATGTTCATTTTTAAGTATTTCTATATATTGTGTTTTACTTAAATTTCTATGTTTTCCCTTTTTATTCATGTCATAGCATAATTCAACTATTTTTAACTTACTTTCTAAAGTTAAAGGTTTTTCATTCTTTAACATTAAACTAACAGTTTTAAATTTCTCATAATGTAAAGCTCTTTCTGAAAAGATTGGATTATTATCCATAAATGGTATTAAAACATCAATAATCTGATTTAAACCATTAACTGTATAAACCAATTCATCTTTAGAACCTTCATGAATAGAACCTATATTTTTAAATTGTGTTTTAATATTTTCTAATAAAGGTTTAGAAGCTTTATCACTAGTTATATTAAATCCAGTTTTAATTTGTCCATTCTTTTGGAAAGAAATAAAAAAAGATCCATCCCCATCTATTATACCAGAGATATGGTTGTTAGACAATGGGCTAGTTATTTCTGTGAAGTCATTTAATAATAAAACTTTATCCTTATTTTCTACTACTCCTAATAAAGAAAATAAATGATTTATTCTTTCTTCTGTTCTATTTGTAGTAGTATTCATAGATAAAGCTAATCTTAATAATTCTTTTCTTCCTTCGATTGTTCTTTTGTCTTTATTAAATAAAGCAGTTACGATTTCTTTAAATAAATTAAATGCATGTAATTTACCACAAAATACAGGATCATTTAAAAATTGAGGAATAACTATATTATAAAGTTCTTCAATTCTTACTACTTCAAATTCAGCAGTATGATTTTTATTATTAATGGCTACATTACCACAATTTAAAAATAATTGGATACTATCTAGTACATATTTAGAATCTAAATCTGCTGTTATAGTAAACTTAGGTCTAAATTGAATTCCAAATCTGTGTTTTGGAGAGATAATTACAGAACAAAAAAAGGAACCATCTGTTTGAGTTAAACCACTTATATAGCCAGAAGACATAATAAAGTTATTGTTAACTTGCTTATTTAAATTCATAAGTATAAATATTTATACGTCCTTTGGGTACCTGTAATATGATAAGATAATGAAGCAGTCTTCATTTGATTGTTTTATTATTTGTTAGCCTTTTTTAGTTTGCTTAATTAATGTTTTATTTTTGTAGGTTAAAGTTATGTTAATTATTTGAACTAAGTCTTACTTACTTCCTTTTTCTAATTATTAATAAACTTTACCAAAAGAGATACAAAAATGATTTATAGGAAGGCCGTTTCTTTTTCGACCTATTCAATTTCTTTCGAGAATTGTTTAGACTATGTCATAATAATTTCTAGTACAAAGCCTATTAATTATTCCAAGCGTTTAGTCGTTGAGGATCCTACTCTATTAATATATTTGGTTTCCTGCAAATTGCCCATTGTCTTATCTTAAAAATTTTTACTGATATTTTAGTATTTTAAGCTTTAGGGGTTCCTTGCATATAGCTCGGTTTTGCCTTTGAGCCCAGTAGTCCTATAGTTTAGGCTCACTTTACAGCTGCATTCAATATATAACTTCCTTCATTTCACTTAAAAATCATTTGGGACCTTGTTTCGTGTTCTCGGCTGTTTCCGTCTTGACTACCCAACTTCGCATGAGCAGTCTGAATATCTAACATCAATTTATGTCATTCCGAGATTCTCTTCCATTGGTAAGATTTTCGAGGTCCCCGCAACCTAAACTTTTTAAAGTTGGGAACTCAGTGCTGTACCACCATAAATTTTGTTTAGATGTCATACTTACATATGTTTCGTAGAAAACCAGCTATCACTAGGTCAGATTGGCATTTCACCGCTTCCTAAAACTCTTCGGAGAATTTTGCTACATTCACCCGTTCGATCCATTATAATCTGGTCTTAGGAAGATCACCTCATGGAGGTCAAAATTTATCATGCAATTACGTATTATTTGTTTCTACCTTTATTCATCCCCTCTTTAATTGTTCGGATTAAATTTAAACCTTCAATTGTTAGATGTAATCCATCCTTCATTATTCTAGCAATTTTACACCAATCTAAGAAATCGTTTTGTTTTATACCAATCAGAGGATATAACTCAAAAAAAGGTATAACTTTGTCAACGATTTGTGAAAATTTCACTATGGTTAAAGTGACTGCTGGAAATTGAGTGTGTTTTTCTATCACACCTGAACCGAAATATTTAATTAAAAGCTCTATTAATTTAGTATCTCTTTCATGTTGAGGTATTCTAAATCTTAATTGAACTGCATATCCAATATTAGTTTTTGACGTATATATTTTGACGTCAAAAGTACCCTCACCATTTACAAAACCTGTGATCCATTGAGGATCAGGGATATTGTCGGTGTTTATAAGGGGTCTGTTAACCGGAACAATCTGACTAAAATTTGAAGTAACAATTTGAGAGAGTCCTGTATTCATTGAAGCTTTTATATTAATTATTTGTTTTAAACCTTCAATAGTAAGATGGGCTTTATTGATTATTAAATCAACTATGGTTTTGAACAGTAAAAAATCAGCTGCTTTTTGAGTCAATAAAGAATATTTTAAAAAATGTGGTATTATAGTATTTGTTAAATCTTTAACACTAGATACTGAATAAAAAACCATATTTCCGCTGAATCCTATTGATCCAATGCCCCCGAAAAATTGCTGTACTTGTAACAATAAGGCTAAATCTCGTTTATGAAGACCAATTTGAAATTTAGCTTGAACACGCCAACCCAGTGTACGTTTTTGATTTTGATCAATCATTATAGTAAATGTACCTTCTGAGTCTGCAAGTCCTGTGACAAACCAAGCCAGGCTAGAATGTAAAGTAGAGAAATATTTTAATTGTTTAGAAGGGTATTTGACTTGATAATTTCTTTCGAAACCCATTAGAGTACACCTTAACTGCATTTTTGTGGATTTGGCTTTAATGCAGCAACTACCGTCTACTCGTTGCTCTTTTACAATACTAGGTACTAATATTGATTTAGATCCGCGATAACCCATTTCGTTTTCACTCATCATATAGCTTGTTACCATACCCAGGTAATTACGCTGGCCACTCATAGCCTTTCGACTACGGCTTGGTACTATATGCTTTAGGGTGTCCCCGGAGTTTGATAGTTTAAGCCAAGTAAGTGTTTTCCCAAAACACTCATCAGCTTCGGGTCTAATAGAAGTAACTTATCCATCACTATACCTAGAAAATATTAAACTTCTAGTTTAGAAGGATATCCTATTCTGATGGCGTAAAGCCATCATAATACTATTAGCTAGTAAGTGTGGTCGCTTTCACTAAGGCTTTTAACCTTGCTACTCCTATTAACTTGCTGACCCATTATGCAAAAGGTACGCCGTCATTTAGATTTTAAATTTCGACTGCTTATAGAGTTACTAATTCAACTGTTTCATTTATGTCTAATAATACATAACTTTTCAAACTTTCCCTCACGGTACTTTTCACTATCGCTAAATTTATAATACTTAGCCTTAGAGGATGGTTCCCCTATATTCCGACAAGTTTTCTCTCGTCGTACTTATTCATACTTTTCTCTTGAAAAGTGTTAATTCAGTGAAAATACAGGACTTTTATACCTTCTTTGGTTACTGGTGTGTATTTGCTTGCACTTGCTTAACTTTTGGCTATTCCGATTTCACTCGCCATTACTTTCGGAGTCTCGGTTGATTTCCTTTCCTTTCCCTATTGAAATGTTTTACTTCGGGAAGTTTATATATAAAGGTTTCCCTTAGGATCGCCTACATGTTTTAACAATCATTAAAATTTATCTAATGAGAGATCACCCCCTAGCGGGTAGGGAGTTAATTGTGGCTTTTGGACTTATGCCCTCCTTTTGTATAAATTTGCTAGTTTTTCCTTAATAACCCCTTTAAATTACTGTTTGATGTTATCACTATATTGTCATCGATACTTTTATCTAACAAACTACTTATAAGAATAAGTCTTTAAACTTTAGACTAAAGGCGGCTTAAACTCTACAGCCACCTCTAACATGATTTCTTAAAATAGGCTTGTTATTTTAATCTAAAGTAAGAGAGATTCTAATGATTATCCTCAAGATATTACAATACGATGTCAACCTTCTAAGCCTATTTATACCCATACACACAAGCTTTTAGGTTATACAACTCACATCTAAACCTTTCTTCTGACGTAAGCCATAAGCAAGCCGAGTCCAAGTATAAGAGTCCTTAGCGGCACTATAGATAGAGTAGACAAGGCAACATATAATGAGACTAGCGATAATTTGATTACGTGTAACTATAAACATACGTATAATTAAGATCAAGGCTTTATTCCCCCTATAAAAGTCCCGTCGAGGGTTGGGAAAGCATCACAAAAGTAAAACTATTTAAAAATGTCCCGCTTCTTCTGTGTTCTAGAAGCCTCTCTCGCAAGCCCTACGCATCGCTTCAGTCGTAGAAGCGACACCCTCGCCCTAGCGGGATGGATTGGGGGGACTGGCTAAGGCCTTGGGGGGGGGTAAGGGGATCCTATGAATTACACTTGTAAATGATTAATGAATAGTTTATATGGTAGATTTGCAATGAAACCTATTACTCCAAGTAAAAGATTTATAGATAAAAATGCGGACGTAGCTAGTAAATACGAAATCATTGAAGTCATTGAAGAAGGATTTTTATTCCATTTACTGATCCAGATTTCTTAAATAAAGATAGTAGTAAAAGTATTAGTAGTGCTGTTACTGCACTTGCACGAGTTTATATATCTTAAAAATACGTCCGATTTTAATTTATATTATTCGGATACTGAATAACGGACAAATAATTAGAGAATAAATTTGTTGGTATTTGGTCAATTTAAGTAAGTTGTATTCCTAGGGCCCGTACTAGTGACGGTACGGTAAAGTGAAAGGTTATAAAAATAGTAATGAAGTAAAATTTCTTGATTTTAAAAAATTATTAAGAAAAAATCGTTCTATGGAACTTCATCATAATAAATGGATTACGTACAAGCACGTATTAAAGATCAGATTTATCATTTAATTGCAACACTTAACAAAAGGATAGAAAGATATGGCCCCATTGCATTTAAATTATAACGTAATTTTTCTACTACGTCTAAGTGTTTTTTAAGACGTAGAAAGTGCTAGAAGGACTTAATAGAATACTTGAAGATTCTTTAAGCCGCAAGGTGTTTTCAAGTGTCGTAGAAAACAGAAGAAGCGACGGCATCGTTAAGAAAAAAAGGGGGGATAATAAAATGATTTTAGTTATATATTATATAATAAAGTACTTACAGATATATGAAGAGAATCTAAAATAACATTAGGGAATATACCTAATAAAATAGTAGGAATTAATAAAGCAATTAATAAATTAAATTCTAATCTATTAATATCTTGAACTGGTTTTAAATGAGGAGAATATAAACCATAAGATAATCTATTATATAGATAAATAGAATAACAAGCAGAAAATACAATACTTGTGGCACCTAAGGCAGCTATTATTGGACTATTATTCCATATACCAATTAAAGATAATTGTTCACCTAAGAAATTTAAAGATAAAGGAATTCCAGTATTAGCTAAAGTAAATAAAAAGAATAAAATAGTAAATACTGGCATATATGTAACTAAACCTCTAATATAATGAATAATTCTTGTACCTGTTCTTTCATAAATGATACCACCTACACATATAAATAATGCTGGAGAAACAAAACCATGAGCTAAAGATAATAATATAGCACCTTCGATACCTTGAATACTATTAGAAAATAAACCTAAAAGAACTACACTCATGTGTGCTATACTTGAGTAAGCAATTAAAGATTTAGTATCTTGTTGAATAATAGTAGCTAAAGATGAATAAATTAAAGTTACTACAGCTATAGTTTGAATCAAAGGACTAAAATAATGAGAAGCATCAGGTAATAAATGGATTAACACTCTAATATACATGGCTACCAAATTTATCTTGCAAATTGTTATATTCTTTTTGTATTCATACCACTTTTTATTAAACTTATTTTTTTAAATCCATCTATTTGAAGATGTTTTTTTTCTTTAACTAATTTACTCACTTTACAAAAATCCAGAAAATCTAAAAACTTGTTTCCCAAAATAGGATATTTAATAAAGAATGGGATTATTTTAGTGTCAATGTCTGCAAATTTTCTAACTGTTAAATTAAAACAATTATTATTTTTATACAATTTACCGCAATTAAAATAATTAATTAAACTACACAATAATAGTTCGTCTCTAGCGTGTTGACTTATCATAATTCTTAAATTTACTGAATATCCGATTTGATTACTTTTGCTTCTATTAATATCAACTATAAAACAAGCTAGAGGAAGCCACCCAATGAGGATCTGGTATTTTATAGTCAGAACTCTTTTGCGTTTAATATCTGGAAAATGAGCTTTTAGTTCAGGTGATAATCCTAAATTAATTGAACATTTAATTAAAACTCATTTTTTTATACCCTCTAAAGATAAATGTTCTTTTTGTACAATAAGAATATAAGCAAGCTTAAATAATTTGTAATCATTTAATTTATTAGTTATTAATGGAAACTTATCAAAATGATCTATAATTTTTTGCATATCATTATAGGATCTTACTGAGTATTTTAAAGATGTTGGACCGTGACCTGTTATTCCTCCTACACCGAAATAATTTTGAATTTGCTCTAATATATTTTTATCTTTTTCATGTACGTGAAAAACTAAACTAATTGACCAACCAGTTTTAGAATTAGCTTTTTTATAAATATAAAGCCCAAAACTACCTTCAGCATCTGTGAACCCTGTTACAAACCAAGGATCTAACTTATTTATATTAACATCAGTCTTTAAAAACTGCTCAGGTAAAATAGAAGGATTATAACTTTGAAGTAAGTTTTTACCGTGTGAATGAACACTCAAATTTTGTGCTCTCCTATCAAAGGAGGCAGGTATAACAATTTGTTTAGAAGGGTTTTTGGTTTGATAACAGATTTCTCTGCCCATTAGAGTATACCTTAACTTTGGCTTAAAGCCAAAGCAACTACCGTCTACTCGTTGCTCTTTTACAGAATTTATAATTTAATTTGGCAGTGGGCTTTGTTTAATAAATTCTGATTTAGATCCGCGATAACCCATTTCGTTTTCACTCATCATATAGCTTGTTACCATACCCAGGTAATTACGCTGGCCACTCATAGCCTTTCGACTACGGCTTGGTACTATATGCTTTAGGGTGTCCCCGGAGTTTGATAATTTATAGGCACTCATTTGTGTCAACCCAAGACACAAAGCACCATAAGTGGCAAATTTTAAAATAGTACCAGCTAATAAAATAGAACCAGCTAAAGGACTATCTGCATGAGCTCTAAATAACCAACCGGTAAATGGCCATAATGGAGTTTTTACAGCAAAAGCTAATAAAAAAGCTCAGGGTTCAGCTTTTGATCATTTCAGATCTAGCAGGCTTATCTTCTCAGTATACGTACAATTATATGTGGTATGTATACTTTATTTAGGTGTTAATCTAAAATCCGTTACCGGTGAACTGGACCATTTCTTATAATTTCATATAACAATTTTATTGTTACTTAGATGATCATGTGGCGTTTGGCCTCTACGCTTTTACAATGATAGTTTCCAGTCATTGACTTAGTTCGACGATATTCTTAAAATAATTACTTATTCTCATTTTAAGAGGTCTCTCGAGTTTGCCACGCAGATAAAATTCATAGTAATACAATCATTTTTATTTAAATATTAAACAAATAATTTAATCAACATATAATTTATATTTCATACTTGAACACATATAAGGTAATATATATGGTTTAATTTTTTTGACTGATTTACTTTTTATATATATAGTAGGTTGATTTCTTTGCATATGTATATTACAATTTAAACCAAATTTGTGTATTAATACACTTATAATAAATACACACTCTGGAATAGTAAAAGACTGAGTTTGAAGTGTTATACCTTTATAAGATTTAGTACCATCTCCCATTATCCAATGAGCTAATGCTTCATAATCTATTCTGTTATATAAATCTAAAGGTACTCTTTTCTTACCAGAAGAATAAAATAAATTGTACCATTCAGTAAAACAAGGATAAACTCTAGTGGCAAAAACAAAACTAAAAAATTTTTTTCCATTAATCTGTGTTTTGGCTATTTTAGGTAATGATCTGCAGTAATGAGAGAATTTCGTATAAACAAACCAAAGATACTCAAAATTTGTTTGTTTAAAAGCTAATAAAGTTTTATTTGACTTATTTTTATATAACCAACCGTCTGATAATAAGACTCCTAATATAATAGAATCTAATTTAGTAGGTATACTACACAAATCTCTAATTCTAGAACTAAATTTAGGATACTTTAAAGTTGAACTAAAATTACTACCATAAACTACTAATTCTTTACATTCTAAACCGAGATTATTAAATTGTTTAATATTTAAAGTGCTATTACTTGTATGAATTAATCTGTTGGTCAAATGTCTCTTGCTAAAGGAGAATGACAACCATAAAATTTGTTGACTTTCTAAACTAATTTCATTTAATGAAATAAATTGGAAATCTGTAGAACCTACATAACTATATATTTGTAAGATAGCTAATAACATAAATAAAGAACCTGCTAAAGTATATAAAAAAAATAATAAAGCACTTCTTATTCTATTTACACCGGAACCATACACAATGATTATAATAAATAAAATAGGTAAGATACTTTCAAAAAATATATAAAATAAAAATAAATCTAAAACTACAAATAAGGCAATTTGTAAAGTTTCTAATATTAAAAATGATATTAAAAAAAATTTAATATTTTTATAAATATTTTTATAATTTGATAATAAAGCTATAGGTGTTATAAATGTTGTTAATAAGACATAATATAGTGAAATTCCATCTATTCCTATATTAAAATGACAAAAACTTAATTTATTAAATTCTAATGTAAATTGATAATCACTTATACTAGAATCAAATTGAATCCATAATAAGATAGAAATGAATAGATTTACCAGAGAAGTAGATAGAGCTATTAATTTAATTTTGTTTTCATTTTGAGGAGTATTTTCTGGAATTAGAAGTAAGAATAGAGACCCAATTAAAGGTACAATCAATAATGAGATAAGCATGTTTTAATAAAATAAAAATCCATTTCCGGATTAAATTCATTTTCATTTTTGAAAATTTAAACATATGAATACTAAATATAACTCCATCCCTCTACTCTCTTAGATAATAGTCTGGGCTGGGCTTGATAAGGATGGAATCATAAGAAAGAGTTTTAAAATTTAAATATCAAAATAAAATTATTTTCATATCTTAATAATAAGATATCGTTATTTACGGGTTGCCCGGTTTGCTTAAGGGGGAGCAAGGTGAATGAATTACAATAGATTTATTAATCAAATTGAATTATTTATGAAAAGAATTAAGTATATTTAATCAGTTTATTACTTTAATTTAATATATTAAGATTGAACTGGTAACATATTAAATGCATGGAATGGAATAGGACTTTGTACTGCCCATTCTAATGAATTAGCTGTTTGTGCTTCAGTATTAAATTCATTTGTAGAAGTAAAGTATGAAGGTATTAACCAAGGATTATTATTAACTGCTTTACCATTAGCAAAGATATCGTAAATAATATAACCAAACAATACTGTAGCTGCAACAGAAACTAAAGAACCGAAACTAGAAACAGCATTCCATCCAGCAAAGGCATCAGGATAATCTGGAATTCTTCTTGGCATCAATTGTGTTAATCCTTAATATACATATTTATAAGACGCAATTAAGACTCCTTTCCTTACGGAAAATTATATAGAAACAAGATATTAATTAAGTCCTATATAATTCCTACTGATTTATTGTGCTATAAATAAGTAAAAGGTTCAGACTATGTCATTCATCCCCTAGTCCCCCTACGTGTCGAAGAAGACAGGCTCATAAATTATTCAGGGATGATTGGGCGCTAACTATATTATTGTTAAGAATATAGAGTACAAGATTATTGTTAATACTACTCACTTGCTAGTCGTTGAACGTTTTTATTCCTACACCACAAGAATTCAAGGCGCACTTACGAACCTGTGGAGGCATTGAAATAAACTTCGCTGCAAATTGTCCTAGAATAGTGTAATTTATACACCCACAGTTCTAGGATGTCCTTGCAATTCACCCAATTTACTAATGGTATCTTTAAATACTACCATAGAGGCATGAAAAATTAATCTAATTGTACGCGTGAAAATATTTTTCCTTTCTTCCCCGTAGCCTAGCGGGATGCGGGATTGGGGGACTAAGGAAGTTTGCTATTTAAATATTTAGTTAAAGTATCTTTACCCATTTTGAAGTGTTTAATACATTCAATTGTAGAAAATACACCAATATTTTTTAGAGTATCTGCTTCATAGACATAAACCAATTTTTGTAATTTACTAATAGTAACAGGAGATTTTACAATACCAAACATAGGATTGTTTATTCCTTTTCTATCTCTGGAGGCAATGAACTCAGGAGAAAACCCCGGGAGGATTCAAGTTACCTTTTCTATTTAATTTAAAAATAGAATTATGTTTAACCGCTAGGGCGATGTTGTACCTGCTGTAGGAGAAAGATTTAATTTTTTACTTTCGTATTTTGTAAATAAAATATCTAAGTAATATTGTTCTCTTTCTAATATAAATTTTTTTGATATTTGTTGCAATGTTCCTAAATCTTCTAATATAGCTACACAAAAATTATTATGTCCATATTTTCTTAAGCTGTTATATATAGGTAAATTTCTTAAAAGTACACTAGGGCTAAAGTAATTTAGCAGTCTTGTAGAACCTGTAGAAGCACTACCTATATATATTTGACCATTTATTAAATTAGTCCACTGGTAGATAACAACTCTGTTTCTATTGTCAGTACCTATAAGATTTCTATTTAGTTTAGGATAATAAACACGCACAGGTTCATTTAAAAAGATTGGTTTTACAAAAGGGCCCAAAGGAAACAGAGAAATAGCAGATAAGATAATATTTTCATTTGTACAAGATGTCATTTCAAACATACCAGATAAACCTAAGAAGTGTTGAGGGAAGAATGTTAAGTTACATTTATACCAAAGTATTTCTACTTGGATTGGACTATATATTAAATTAAATAAGCTCAAATAACTTTTCTAAAATGGAAATAGTTAACCCTTTATCCAGAGCTGAAAATAAAAAGTGGAAAGGTTTGTTTTATTTAATTCACCTTCGTGTAGTCTCTGAGGATCCTACTCCTAAAGTATTTAATAGTTTGGTTTCCTGCTGATTGTCCATTGTCTTATCTAAATCATTTTTACCAGTAGCCCCAATCCATCCCGCTAGGGCGAGGGTGTCGCTTCTACGACTGAAGCGATGGGGGGGAAAAGAGGTAGATTTAGCTTTAGGAGTTTCCAGCATATAGAAGGTTGTTTACTAATATAAAATTAGGGGGCTAATCTACATTCTTAATCCTCATTCTATTTAGATTTAAAAATCTTGTTTTATAAAATATAGGTCACATTTATGAATTAGAGGTTGTAATAGACCATTTTACTCCGTGAATTAAAATAGATTTATTGATATTTTTAGAGATAGTACTAAATCTTACTCTAAAGTGTAATCTCGCACTACTTATTGAAGGAAATGTCATAATTTTACCTTGTTCATCTCTCATAGTTATTTTAGTTCCACCTTTTCCAAATTGAGGTGATAATTTACCTTTTTTACCTTTAGCATGATGGTCATGTTTCTCATAAAATTTTTTTAAAGCTAAACTAGTTAAAGCTTTTTGTTCTTCACTAGCTTTAGTACCAAATCTAGGGTGAAGATTACCAGTATGCATTTCTTTAAATTTAGCTATTTGCTCGGGAGAGTGTTTAAAGCCTTGAGAAGAACCAGCCAATTTTAATATATTATATTTAGGTTTAAAGATATCAAGATAACTTTGTTCTAAGCCTAAACATATTTCTTCTACTGTATCACAATATTGTAAAATTAAAAGTACAAAGTTATTAAGACCATATTTGTTTAATGCATTGTATAAAGGTAAATTTACAGTACCTATGTTACTTAAATGAACTCTAAATCTTCTGTCTAATTTTACACTACTTCCTATATACATATCCCCATTCACTAAATTAAAAAACATATAAATACCAGCCTTATTTTTAATGTTAAGTAATATATCTGTTTTATTGTCTTTAATTCCCATAAAGATAACTTCTGCAGAAATGTTATTTAGCTTATTTAATATTTGTTTTTGTTTATTGTTTTCGGGATCAGGTAATTTAGGAGTCGGTAAATTATTTATAATGTTAAGTAAAGTATTATTATCAATATCATTTAAATCAATATCTTGTTTTTCTCTTTCTATTACATCACTTGGAGAAATAGAACCACTTCTGAATATTTGAATAACCCCAGCAAATAATGTCCAGAAATGTATTTTTCCTAATAATTCATTATAAGTTAAACCTATAATTTTTGGAGTCCAGAAATAAAATCCGGCAAATAGAGCAAATACAGCTCCCATTGATAATACGTAGTGGAAATGCTTATTTATTACATACAATAAAAAATAAGTGGACTATATCATTATTTAATTCTTAATTTTTTGATGAAGGGTACTTTAGTTCATAAAGGATTTTGATATTGTATTCAATTTAATAAAAAATCAGAATATATTTTATATTCAATACTATCAAAATCATCATATTTATATTTTCGAATCTCAATAAATTTTTTAATTTGAGATATTCTATAAAATTTTAGATCAGAATATAATCTATTTTCCATAAAATAATTATAAAGTAATATCATACCTCCTACTGTTTGATATTTAAAAGCTATAGAATTATACCTTTTCTGATTACTTGTACTTGATTTATGTGTACGAGTTATAATATAAGGTTTATAATTAGGTATAACATAATCAAAACAAAGTTTTGAGCTATATTCATTCATTTTTATTTCAAAATTACATTCAATTCTATTACCTGGGAAATTAAATACTATACTACCATCCGTATCAATTAATCCTGAAAAATAAGGATCATTAGGTTCAATAATATAATTAGGTTCAATAGGATCAATATCATATAAAGCTAAAGCTTTTTGAAAGCTATCATATTTAATTCTGATTAAACCATTTAATTTAGTTAATATAAAATGCATTTCAGCTTTAGTTGAAACTAAATAAATTGAATGAGGTTTATGTTTATCAGTTCTTATTCTACCCATATGTAAATAATTTTGTATACGGGTTAGAATTCTTATATCTCTATTATGTAATTTTATTCTAATAGCTTTTAAAACAAATCTTGTATTAAGGTTAATATCTTTTCGTATATCAAAATTACCATCTCCATCAATGATTCCAGCAAACCAACGAAAAAATTTTTCGTCTGAATTAAATAATTGACGTGTAGTCTCTGAGAATTCTAAAGAAATAGGTAATTTCTTTTTACAGTTTTCTGCTGATTGCATATTCATATCTAATGGATTAGATATAGTATAATTATTGTTTTGACTATTTAAAAAAAGATCTAGAATATTTCGTAGAATATGATTGCCCTGAATAAAAAAAAATATATTTTTTATCCGTGGCTTGGGGCACATAAATAGTAAATAATTAACTAATAATATGGTTTCCAGCATATAGTCAATTGCGTAATAACTTCTGAAGTTATTAAGGCCCATTTGAGCTACTACATAATATGTATCATGAAGGGCTATATCCATTGAAGCATTAGCTAATACTACTCCAGTTACAAAAATAATATTAATCTTTAATTTTAAGATTTAAACTAGGGAAAAAGTTAAATCAATTTTCAATCTTTCGTAACTAAAAATATATCCACCGTATGGTATATTTAGTAACGCATATTTTTTTATAGTATAATGATTAATATTTAATTCTTTCTGAGCATGTGTAACACCTTCAAATTTACGTATAAATTCTTTATTTGTGTTATAAACAAAAATAGCCTTTTTGATATGAGAATGATTAATAATATCTAGGGTGAGATTATTACACTCATTTGAAGACCAATTAGAAATTAAAGGTGTATCAGTTAAATTTAAAGGTAAATTACTAAAATACCATTCCCCTCTAAACAATGTTTTGTTTTTAATAAAACTTATTATAGTAGAATGATTAGAATTAATTAATTTAGCTAAAGTTTTAACTGATGGAAAAATAACTAATAATTCTCTAAATGAATTATAAATATAAACAGGATATGCTGAATTAGCTTCTATCATTCTTAATTTACTCTCTACTGAATGATTTTGATTGTAAAAAGGGTTATTATCTCCGATTAAGGCTCTAGAAATTAAAGCTTTTGTTTTTAAAGAATGAACTCTATTTTTAGATAATTCACTAAGAATTTGTTTAGTTTCTTCTGTATGTTTATATCCTAAAGAAGAATAACCTTGTTTTAAAACGTTATAATAAGGTAATAAATGTATAATATAGTGAGTTTCTCTAAAAGCTAAATTTTTAACATCTACATATTCTATAATTAAAACAGAAAAATTATCTTGCCCATATTTTAACAATGCTCGTATAATAGGCATATTTTTATTTCTTTTGTTTTTTAAAAAAGAAGTGTTTAAATAATTTCTCATTCTAAGTGCAAGGTTAGTAGAACTACCTATATAAATATGACCATTTATTAAATTAACTAAACAATAAACACCTGTTTTTTCTTTTTGATCTTTAATTAACTGCTCTCTATCCCCCTTAAAATTATTATAAACTTTAATTGGTTTTACTTGTTCTACAATTTTACTAAAAAAACAAGTTGAACATTCCATATTAAAATATGAACAAGGATCGTTTGTTAATAAAGAATTTAAATATGTCGCCCAAGTCTCACCTTTCACTAATTGCAGTGACAGTGGCTTGCTTGGATAGAAGTCTTCACACATAAACACTAAATAATACGCGGGGTATTATTTTTGGACTATATCTTATCATTTTCTAATGTTACTTGATTAAGAAAATGATGGCTACGTATAGTCTCTGAGGTTCCTACTTGACTACTAATAAAGTGTCGTTGGTTACCTGCTGATTGCTCAAAACTAAGCTTTGTTACTTAAATATTATAATTTATATTTAGAGTATCTTAATTATTAGAGGTTTCCAGCATATAGTAGCCTTTAAAGTGAGCTAACCGAGTAGAATAACCCACCGATAGTGAATAAAGCTAAGAATCCTAAAGTGAATAATAAAGGTGTAGTAAATCTTAAACTTCCTCCGTATAGAGTCGCTCAAGGTTCAGTCTTTGATCATCTCAGATCTAGTTGACTTATTATATCCTATATGAAGAATTACGTCATATATTTATAAGGTAATTATACCTTAAACCATTACTGGCTATTTTGGACTATTCCTTAGGTATTCGTAGATATTTAAATATATCCTTAGAATATCCTGGGGCGTCTAGTCTCTACGCTTTTACATGATAGTTTCCTTAACATGATTTAGCTCGACGATTATCCTAATATTATTCCTTACCAAGCAAATAGGTATAATATTCTAATATTAGGACTTCCCTCGAGTTTGCCCCTTTATATTTATCCCGGTATCATTATATAAATGATTATATTTAAAAATTAATCATATTTATTGAGATAAAATTTTTTTTTCAAATTTATATTTCATACTAGGTACAATATAATTTTTTATTTTAGGATATAATTTTTTAGCTGAATCTACTTTAATATAAACAGTATAGTTATTTCTAGATTTATGTAAAGAAGTATCAATATCAAATTTGATTTTTAAAACATTCATAAATAGTATTAATTCTTTAACTGAAAAAGCTTGTAAGTTTAAAAGTATTCCTTTAAATTTAAATGAACCATCTCCCATAATAATATGGGCTAACCCCTCATAAGTTAATAAATCATATAAATTCTCAGGTATGATTTTAATTCTATTTTTATAAAAAATATCTCTTAATGCTGTAAAGCAAGGTAGAGCTCTAGTGAAAATTTCTACACCATAAAAATCTCTACGATTTATTCTAGTCTTAACTGATCTAGGATAAGAAATACAATATGGAGATAAGATATTAAAAACGTAAAATAAATATTCTAAATGATCCATTGATTGTTTAAATCTAAATCTAGAATTAATATTACTATATATTTCTCCTTTTTTAATTTTTCCTGAATTTAAAGTTTTTCTAGATTTATATTCAATATGTCCATCTGATAGTAAGATACCTACTAAAGGACTTAAGATATTATTAGGTATATTTATCATATGGGACACTATACTAGTAAATTTAGGTTTATTTACAGAAGATTCTAAATTACTTCCATATTTGACTAATGATTTACAATGCGTATTTTCTTTCATATAATGAGGATTAGATCTAGGACGTAATAAGTTACCTTTATTTAGATCAAGTAATGAATATTTAAATTCATTATATTCTCTTTCTACTTCTGATAAGCCTATTACAGGAGTCAAATAAAAAATATCACCGTTAATAAAATAATCATTATATAATAATACAAAAAGGATAAAATTTAAGGCCGAATAACTCTTACTAAAGGAGTTTGACAGCCAACTAAAGATTTTAATTCCAGTAGGAACAGCAATAACCATAGTGAAATAGAAGATTGACCCCAACTACTAATAAAACTTTTTAGTAGAAATTAATCAAAAATCCTTTCCCAAACCGTACGTGATAGTTTCCCATCATACGGCTCTCCAAAGAAAATAAGTGTAATATTATTTCCTTCTGTTTCCCTTCAATTAAAAATTTTACTTTTAATCTAATATGGAAACTCCGTCACCTCAACCCTTCCGAGTGTCAGGTGATCCCAAATTCTTATATATACCGCATATATATCCCCTTAGGCCCCCTATATTCTAAAATGATCCTTTTTTAGTTTAGTCTGCTACTTCTAAACTCCATTTTTAATTAGAAATATTTGTAAGGGTTTGTCTACCTAGCCATAGGGATCGTAGCTCGAGAGTGAAATAACTTAAAAAGTTTAAACTCCCTTTTTGAACATGCTATTGTCAGCGTAAAGTTAGCCTTTACTGCCTAAGTTCAATGCTTTACATCACTAATTAATTTTATATAGAAAATGATCTACAAAATAAGGTAGAATAAATGGTTTAATTTTCATTAAACTTTTTTCATTAATATAAATTCTAAATTTATTTTTTTCCTTTTGGATAGTAGGATTAATATCAAATTTTAGAATTAAAATATTTACCAATAAAACAACTTCTTGCAAACTAAAATTATCAGTACATAAAACTAGCCCTTTAGCTCTTTTACTTCCGTCTCCCATGATCCAATTAGCTAAAACCATATAGTCCATATAAAAAAATAATTCTTGTTTAACTGTTTTAATAATTTGATCATTCATAGTTAAATAAAATAAATTAAAAATTTCATTTAAACATGCTAATTGTCTAGTTTGTAAGAAAACACTGTAAAAAATTTTTCCTTTTAAAACTGTTTTAGCAGCCATAGGTAAACCTGAGCATAGATAACCAAGTTCATTGTAAATGTACCACAAATAAGGAAAATTTTTAATAGATTGTTTAAAACCAATTCTAGAATTCCAGTGTCCTCTTTTTTGTAGCCAAGCATCTGATAAAATTAAACCTATAATAATACTCTTAACTCTTGGTGTTAATTTCAGAAGAATTTTATCAGAATTTGCTAATCTGGGTTTAAAACTCATAGAATTAATACCAATTTGTTTATTCCATAAAGTTATTTGCTTGCAAGAAGTATTAGTATTTGTAGATAAATTTTTTTTTAATAAAGAATTAACATTAGAAAAGGATTTTGATGAAGGATTTACCCTTAACGATATATATAATGAGGTGGCGCACGTAGCAGCAGTAAAGTATGCTCTCGTATCTACCTATTAAGATTTTCTATTTTTATATAAACTGTGCATAGACCTTAATAATTCGGCATAAACACATATTTAATAAAATCTTAACTTGGACTATGTCTTATCCCTTCAATTTTAGGAATTGGCTAGGGATTTTCCCGTGTAGTCTCTGAGGTTCCTACTAACATGCTTAATTATATCTTTAATAAATATAAGATCAAATATGCGTTGGTTACCTGCAAGTTGTATAAGATTTAGTTATTTTCACGTACTCTCTATTATTTTTCCTAAATCTACGGATAGAATAGGAGTAATCGTACACTAATTTTTAAATAGTTTCTTGCATATAGGGAAATTATACTCCATACTCTTTCAAATATGGACGACGTAGGGAATTTAGCTATACTCCCAACTTATAGGTCATAGTTTTATGCATAAAAGGCAAAATAAGATTTTTAACTGTATCTACAGACTTAGCTAAAATATAAATTCTATAGTTTCCTCCAGATTTATGGATAGAGCATTTAATATCATATTTATTACTTAAATACTGACTAAGTCTTTGAACATCAGCATGAGTAAAACTATCTGTACAAAGATATAAACCTTTAGAAGTTCCTCTCGATCCGTCTTGCATTACCCAATGAGCTAGAGCAAGAGGAGTTAATAGAGATAAGTCTAAAGGAACTTTTTTTACTTTACCTTCATAAAATGTTAAATAAAACTCATTTAACACATGTAAAGATTTACTTCAAAAGTTTAAATTTGTATAAGTTTTACCAGTTCTTTGATCTAAATAAAACATTTCTCTATACTTTCCAGAGCATATTTCTGCTAAAGAATTTAACACACTTAAAAAATAATCCTTTTTATCTAAGCTTTGTGTAAAACCAAATCTAGCATTTAACCCTCTAGAAGGCAATTCTAATTTACCATCTCCTAAGAGAGAGCCAAATAAAATTTCCTTTACTTCATTTGAAATCAAGGGCTTATTATTTTCTATTTTGACGCCAATAAGTTGTGAGTAAAGAATTAAATTACAAAATTCATCTAAACCAACAGCAAACATATGGTGCAAAGTTTCTAATAGTTTTATAATGTCCTAAAAACATTTTACTAGAACTATTCTCACGAGTAGGATTGGACTATATCTTTATCTTGTAATTTGTGTGTAAGGTTTAGGGTTTAGCAGAACCTGTTTTATTAGTTAGAGAATTATTGATATTAATTGTTTTTTTAATTGCACGTACTCTTTCTAGGCCTTGTGTAGTTAGATGCTCTTTATTTAAGACCATTTTATGCACTTTAAGCCAGTTAGCATACGATACTGCTTTCTTACTTCGTAATGGAAATAAGTTAAAATAAGAATGAACAGAAGTTAGTCCTACAAATGTATTACAGTAAAATCGGTACATATCTTTACTTCGAACAATAACTTTTCCATAACCAAATAGATCACGAATAAGAGTCAGAAGATAAAGAGAGTTCTTCTGATCTAATAGAAATCGAAGATTAACACGGTAACCAGTAACAGTATTCTCACGTTTAGTCAGGCTGACGTTAAAACAACCTTCTGCATCAGTAAATCCAGAGAGCCAAGCATTTGTTAGACTTGGTTTAGATAGAGTAGTGATGAGAGTTATAGTAGGACATAGTCCATATATTTTGGAACCTGGTGTTGATAAATTTAAATTAATATCTGTAAGCCATTTAGCTAATTGTGTTACTCGATGTCTAAGACATAGATTTCCATTAAAAATAAGTGCTAGTAGAAGTACTCCTTTAAAGTCTTCTACAATATATCGATAAAATACAGTTCCTCCAGTATCGATTTTACGTACTGTTCCGAAACCTAGAGTATTTTGTACGTGATTAAGAATAGATTCTTCCTTTTGTGTAAGCACAAAACGTGGTCTACCTTTATAACTTACAATAGCACCATCCCCTTCTGCAAACCCTAAAAACCATTGTAACCACGCTTCAGAAATAGAACTAGAAAAGCCTAGTTCACTATAAAGTTTAGAAAAATGATTAAAATTTTTACAAGATATCTCGCATGTAGTCTCTGAGGAGCTCGTATTATAAGTAAAGTTACGATTTCCTGCTGATTGAGTATAACTACTTAGATTTTTACAACAAAAGGTACCAAGTAGCATCGAACTGTTCCAGCATACAGCGAGATTTATTACTCCTACCTCACGATAAGAGAGAGCCACTATTGAAAGACTCCATACTAAGAATCCTAAGATTCCAATAGAGAACATTGCATAGACCATCCCTAAATAACCAAAGATTGGTTTACCTGAGAAAGTAGATACAACATGACTAACTATACCAAATCCAGGAATAACTAAAATATAACAAAAATTTTGAATCATCGAATAGTTAAAATAATCTATTCAAGCCTACCCCTCTTGTCCTTAGGGAAGACAAGCATGCTTATAGAGAGGGACAGGCGCCATGAATACTCAAGAACTTTCATCCTTGTTAGGACTTTATCTTAAACTGTATCGTCAATTAACCTATTCATTGTATTTTTTAATTTAATGATTTAAACCATCCTTATTCAAATGATCTTTAATTTGAATGATTAAATAGGCATTTCTCCACTTTAAACCATTTACATGTTTATTACTATCCCGACCGTTACGGGAGGGATAGTGCTTACCTTTTTATTATTACTAGAAGATAAGCATTTTTATCTTTAATTTTTTAACACTAAGCCTCTATAAGCATCTGAGCAGCGGCTTAGGCTTTTAATGTAATAAGCCAAGGAAGCATCTCTCAAATAAAAGTTGTTGTTGATTAGTCCAAGCGATAAGCAAATTGCTTATAGGTTTTAAGTGTACAGGGGCATATTAAGACGGATATTTTCTCTGTTTACAGTTTCGTTGCGTAAAGTCTCTGAGGTTCCATTCATCGTCAGACAAATGTTACCTGCTGATTGACTCCATTGTCTTAACTCTTTTACTGTATCATTTAAGATGGAGTGTTTAAAACTTAATAGCAGAGTTGTTCCAGCATACAGCAACGTTAAGAAGCCTATATCTTTATTAGAATATAAAAATAAGTGAATCTAAAATATTTATGGGGTATTGAATTTTCAGATTTAGTGTTTCTCTTAAGTACAGGTATAAGTATTCATACTAGTTTTGAATTTAATAATTTTTTTTTGTCCTTCAATAGTAAGATGTTTTTTATTTTGAAGTAAAATATAAACTTTTCTCCATTTAAGATAATTTAAATACTTACTAGATAAAAGATGATACTTATTTAAATAAGTAATCACATTTTTAGCGGAACCAAAACTAGTAGAAGAATAATAATAAGTATCTTGATTGTTTCTATAAGCAATGTTTCCACCAAGTTTATCCTTAATGAGATCAAGCAAAATACGTTTTTTTTGATCTATTTGTAAAGATAAGCGTACTTCAAATCGTGTGCCTCCATTTGTGTTGGGAGTTAAAGTATTTATTTGAAAATTTCCAAGAGAATCTATAAAGCCAGCTAACCAATGATTATCGAGATCCTTACTCATATTTAAATGAAAATTCTCTTTTAAAACCAAAGGATTTTGATAAGCATTTAATATATGTTTATAAATAGAATCGTACTTAAATTGTGTTCTTATTTTACCGTTAATTAAGTTTAGAAGTTTTTCTAATCCTTCACGTTTGGTAATAGTTAAAATAAATGCCTTTTTTAACTCCAATTTTCTTATTTTACCATAACCTAGTCGGCCTTTTATATAATAAGCTAATGAAGCATCTAACTCACTAAAGGCAATACTTGCACAATACTTTGAAAAAGTTCCATTGCCATCTATTAATCCTGCTAAATAATGACCAAATTCTGTATCATTAGCAGGTTTTAAATGTTTAGGTACGTGTTCAGATACTGAAGTCATATTTTCAGAATTTATGTTTAAATCTTGAGAATGATTACTTAATTCTTCCTGAGTTTTATTCAATATATTTTTATTAAATTTTCCCATAATTATTATAGATTTAACAAGAAAAACTTCTGGGTGCTTTCAGTTTAAAACTGAACGGACTATATCATCATCACTTAAGTGGTAGCCACTTCTGGTTGAAACTAAGCCAAGCCTTATGCAAAATGGAATCCTCAGGAGCTTTATGAGCTTTTAAATTTACAAGTCGGTAATACTCTTTAACCAAAAATAAGCGATGACGTTTTATTGATTTAGGTGGGCATACCTTAGTATATTTAAGGAAGTTTGTAAAATTAACCTCTGATTGAACTGTCCATTTATAATAACCATTTTTTGATTTATCAAAATAGATAGTCCCACCGCGCATGAAATGAACTACATCTGTATATAGTTTATTAGTTACGCTTAAAGTTAACTGAGGGTTAGATTTTTTTACCTTTTAAATAGTATCCAATTGTGCCATCAGCATCGGAAAACCAACCATGTTAGTAAGGGGTTAAGATATGTAAACCTAGTATTGCAAATACTTGATTAAGTTGAACCAATCGATTATTATGTCGGATATACCCATTTATTCTATTTACTCATTCTATCATACCGACACGATTGTGTAAACGCCAACGGAGAGCTTGAACGCCTGATCGTGCTTTAATACTCCCTCCAAGTTTATTTTGAATTATACGTAGCACGTATTCATCTGCAAGACTTACAGTTATTTCACAACTAGAGTATCCTGCATTACTTACTTGTAAAGTACCATCACCATCGATAAGACCTGCTAACCATTGATTAAAGTGGGTTTCCTTTTTATCGAAGGATGTTGCGCGTGTAGTCTCTGAGGTTCCTACTTGACTACTAATAAAGTGTCGTTGGTTACCTGCTGATTCCACTTATGAGTCAAAGGTTCTTTTACCAACACGGCTAAACTTAAATTTAGACTGACATTGCTAGTGACCGTAGACTCTAGGAGGTTCCAGCATATAGCGCAATTCAAATTTAGGCTTTCACCTAAAATGGGCCACATTTGACCAAAGAACCCATTTCTCAAAACCTAATTAAATAAATAAATTATCTCTCTTATTAGGTTCAGGTACTATCTCTGCTAGTAATGTCCCATAAATAGGTCAATTTAATTTAATTATAGCGTCTTCAATAGCCTTGTGATCTAAAATAAAATTTAGACAGAGAAACCGACTGTACATTAAGCATCATTGCAGATACCCACTAGTGACCCAGTCTGTAGCGAACTTTTAGAAATTCGACGGTCTTTAGATGAGAAACTATTGACCGTTAACACTAGTGTAACCCAACAGAATAAATTATAAATTTTATTATTCTGTATCCTTTCCCTGTCAGGAAAGGTTGACAACTTTATCTTAATTTTCTTATTTTTTTAAAGATTAAATAAGTAATAAAGATAGTTTATTTTCTTCTAAAAGTTACATAAACCAAATTGTCAGGATTAGAGAAAGAATTTAATTTAAAAGTCTTAATTGAGTAATACTCGAATAACTATTTTTTATAGACATCTGCTCTTAAATTTTATTAAAATCTTACGATTTTTCCTTTCTCTTTTTTCCTTTTTTAATCCCAAGTGTTATTAACTTTACTAGCTAAAACTTTTAAAGATTCTCTTAAGCTTGGATTTAAATGTTCTTTTTTTAGTAACTTAGAGTGAATATCTTTCCATAAAATATAACTTTTTAATTTTTTACTTCTTAAAGGATGATTTTCAAAATAAGGAAATATTTTCATTAAATCTTTAAGCCCTGATATTCTATAGAAATAAGTATTTTTTGAAGTGTGAGAATAGACTTTACCAACAGTAAATAAAAATTGTAAATAATCTAAAAGATATTTATTTTCAAGATGTTTTTGTGCAATATCATAACAAATAGTAAAACCTGTTTTTGTTCGAATACTTGTTGAAAAACAACCTTCACTGTCAGTAAACCCACATATCCAACTATCCTGTAAACTAGGCAAAACTGGACGCATTTCTTTAGCTATAGAAATAAAATTAATTTTACTTTTTTGATTATAAGTATTAAGTAAAATTAAAAATTTGTTAAAATTTACAATTTTACTGTGTGTAACTAAATTATTATTAAAAAGTACTGCTATAAGATATAATCCTTTTTTATCTTGAATTACAAAACGAGAAGTAGTTTTTCCTTGTTTAATTACTTTACCTAAACCTAAGTTTTGTTGAATCATATTTAATACTTGTATATCTCGAGTATCTTGAGTAATAACAAAAGAAAAATCTCCTCTTTTGGCTACAATAAATGAACCATCACCTTCTGTAAAACCAATTAACCAAGTAAGAAATAAATAATTAGGAGCTTTTTTATTTAATAATCGTTCATATTCACTATTAAATAAAGTAAATTCAAAATTTTTAGTTACAATGTCGCTTTTATTCTTAAGATTCTTAGAAAGAAATACACTAGAGTTTATAATTGTAAAATTAGGATTAAAATTCTGAAAGAAAAGATGTTGATATAAGATAGGATCACCACCTCCAGCTGGATCGTAGAAACTAGTGTTAAAGTTTCTATCAGTAAGAAGCATAGTTATTGCCTTATTTCTTGGTTTTCAGACTCTAGATCTATGTATATTCTATATAAATAGAAATATACTCAATTTAGAATAAATATTCTAAAAAGGAAAACACTCTTATACTTACGTATAAGTTGAGACTGTATCTTACTATCATAATTTCCTACTGTAGATGATCCCAGTTATACACAGTTCGTCGTTGATTCATCTGTGATTTAATCTCTACAATATGATCTTTATTCTCCATATGTCTTCCTTGTTCAAAATAATAAAGTATTTTACACCAATCTTGAAAATCTAAATATTTTGTACCGCGTAATGGATGTTTAATTAGATAATCCCTAATAAGAAGATTAGTTTTTATACTACTTGTTCGTAATCGATATTGAGGATGTTTACGCTCAGATCGAATCTCATTTACATTAACTCCTAAAAATACGGAAATTTGATTCATAACATCAAGCATGCTATACCCATAACGAGTGATTCGACTTTGAACAAGTTCAAAGCTTAGTGAAATGCGTGAATATTTATAACGTAAACTCGTACGTACTTGAAAACTTCCATCAGCTTCAATAAATCCTGCTAACCAACTATCTTCTTGTAGTGGTGTTTTACTAAATCCTAGTCCTTCAAGATTAAGATCTGGAAACTTATTGTTAAGATATCCCATAAGAAGGAGTAATTGATAGTATTTAGGTCCACGCATTTTACCATTAATAATACGAAAAAGTTCAATAAGTCCTGAAAAATTATTAATTGTAAGAATATAAGCTGCACTTTGTTTCTTTTTACTAATAGTACCATGCCCAAGCAGTTTTTGTATTACTTGGCAAAGTGGAAAATCTTTAAGCTGAAATACTATTTGAACACTAGGGTAATTTAGTTTTCCTTTATCAGATCGTTCTCGTTTAGGTACAATAATAGTTCCATCACCTTCAATAAGACCAGCTAAGTAAGAACCAAAGAAAAAAGGAGACAGAGTAGTCATATAAGAAATAGATAGTTCTGGCGCACAGTCGTTGAGGTTCCATAGAGAGTAGAAACTTTCATACGTTACCTGCTGATTGTCACCCTCTCTCCCCGAGGGAGACCAGGAGAGTTTCCAGCATACAGCCAGATTTAGAGCCGGCACAATAAATTTACCGGCTAATACTGGTAATGATAATAATAATAGTATAGCAGTAATGAATACTGCCCATACAAATAATGGTAATTTATGTAAACTCATACCATTAGTTCTCATATTAAGAACAGTAGTAATGAAATTAATACTTCCTAATAAAGAAGATACTCCAGCTAAGTGTATACTGAAGATCGCAAGATCTACACTTGCACCAGAGTGTGATTGGATACCGGCTAACATGGCGATCAAATTTATCATAAATATTCATAAAATAAGGCTAAGAGTTATTAATCTCTTAACTATTTTCTAAACAAAAAAACTTTAGGGGACCAAGAATTAACTTAATAAACTAATTAGAAGATAAGAAAACGGTGAAGCGGTAGCTTTTTTTAAAATTTTCTACCTTTATTCATTCCGGATCTAATATTTTTAATATTTTCTAAACCTTTAGATGTTAAATGAGCACCAGATCTAATTATTTCTCCTATTAGACACCAATCTTTAAAATTTAAAGATTTTTGACCTACAAGATTATTTCGTTTAAAAAATGGGATAATTTTACCGTAATTATCTGAAAATTTATAAACGGAAAAATGGATAACAGATTTTCTATTATCCTTTTCTAACCTTCCGCAACTAAAGTAATTAAGTAAAATATTTAGCAAAGGCTTATCTCTGCTATGCTGAGTTATTTGAAATACTATTAAAACTTGATATCTATTGTTTGGTTTATTGCTAATAGTTATTTTAAAACATCCCTCAGCTTCTACAAAACCAGCGATCCATTTTAAATTTGGTGTTTTTTTAACTTGTATTAAAGGTCTTGCTACTATATTAATATTAGGAAAAGCAATCAATAATTCCTCTGACAACCCTTTATTAATAGCACCTTTAATTGATACTATATTCTTTACCCCTTCATAATTTAAGTGCCCCCTAACTTTTATTATTTGAATAACTTTATTAAAGAATAAAAAATCTGCCCCTTTCTGAGTTTGTAATGGAAAATTAGTAAAATGAGGTATTATAAATTTTGAAATTTTTTTTTGAGACTCAACACTATATTTTAAAACATCACCTTGACTTTTTGAAATAGAACCTATGCCTCCAAAATAAGCTTGAACTGATTTAAGAAGAGGTAAATCACACTTATGAAGAGCTAACGAAAAAACAGGTGAAATAGACCATCCTGTTTTATATTTAGAACTTTTTCTAAGTCTAATCTGGAATGAACCCTCACCGTCGATTAACCCTGTAATGTACCAAGGATCTAAGGTAGTAGGCAATGGCTTAGATATATTTTCAGAAGTTAATGTAGAAAATTTTTTATTATTATGAATATTTTTAGAAGGGATTTTGACTTGATAATTTCTTTCGAAACCCATTAGAGTACACCTTAAGCTTCTAGCTTTTCTTGCTAAAAACCAACTACCGTCTACTCGTTGCTCTTTTACAGCTTTGTGAGCTGATTTAGATCCGCGATAACCCATTTCGTTTTCATTCATCTTATGACTTATTACCATACATGAGTAATTACTTCATCCACTTATAATCTTTCGAATATAGTTTGGTACCATAAGCTTTAGGGTGTCCCCGGAGTTTGATAGTTTTACCCACTTAAGTGTTTTCCCAAAACACAATGCAGGTGGATAACATTAAAATTTAATCTACTTATTTAATAGATTATTTACCAATATTCTCATATTGGATTGGACTATACCTTCATTTTACCTTACTATGGTGGTTAATTATAAACACTTCAATTTAAAGTTTTTATCTAGTCTTATAGAACGAATATTCCGCATTAAATTTTGAATTTTAGTCATATATTCAAAATCTTTTTTATCTTTACTAAAAGATCTAGCCCAAATTCTATATTCTAGTGCTTTCATACCCTTCATTGTTTTAAAGTAGTATTTCACAATAAATTTAATATCATTAGAACCAGTGGCTACTACTGTAAAATATGTTTTCTTTTTAATAACTTTTAGTTGAAGAATAGTAGCAATAGCTTCTAGAACAATCACATCTAATTTGTGGGTAATTTCAAAAGCATGCACTAGTCGTTGGGCGCCTTTCTTTACAATATAGAAACTTCCTTCTGTTTCTGTAAATCCAATTAGCCAAGATTTTGACATTACTTTCATAGCATCTTGAGTACTCTTTACAGTATTATCAATAATTAACCAAGCAGGAGAAATATAATCAATAGGAATACCTAATTCGGATTTAACTTTAATCTCAGTAATTAGTATATCTTTTTGTTCTTTAGATAGTGACGGGTTCGCCATAATAAGAATTGCTTCTTTAAATAGATTATAATGAAAGTGCTTACTAGTAAGTAATGGATACTTATCAAAAATAGGTAGAATGTGCTGAATAATGTGTTGATAATTTCGAATTCGAAATTCAGCTGTATTATCCTTAGAGTCAGGCACAGATACAGAACCTACAGCTAATTTAGATTTTATATAATAAAGTAGACGTAGATTATAATGACTTTGACCAATTTTAAATGTAAAACTCCAAACTTCTTTGTTAGTCTTACGAAAATGGAAAGTACCTTCTCCATCTGTGACACCGACTAGCCATTCATAAAATTCTGTGCTATTTTTAATAGCTCCACTGTAAAATGCACTACGTTTAGTCTCTGATGGGTTTTCTAGCTTTCCAAAGGAACCACTCCCCCCCATGTTAGATAGGGGGGACTGGGGATTTAGTAATAACGATTTTAATCGAAGTCCAGTTGGAATTAGCATCATAATGAAAACCCAGGCGGATTGTCCACATGTTGATGACATTCTTACATCATTCGGTGTAGTTGAATGAGTATTCATCTCCAAGTAGTGGAGTTTCCCGCATCGAGTAGTGTTTAGTAAATTATTAGTATCACAGACAGACTAACAATTTGGGACAGCTTATCTTTTCTAATGTGCGTGCACTAAGTATCTGAAGGGTAGTTACCCAGGTGAATTGTCCTAGTGTATACAACATTGTTACCAATCCATTAAAAATTTTGAAAAGGTAGTTAATGATGTAGAGAAATTTAAATTTCAATAAAGAGGTATGAGATAATACAAGATTAATAGTTTTATTAATAACACTAATTACAGATGTACCAACCCCTAAGCCGAGTCCCAAATATCTGAGCGAAGGGGGGCCAAGGGTAGATAGATAATAATCTCATATTCGTTAATATTAATACAGAACTTTTGCGTTTTAATAAATTATATACTAAAACATAATCATCTATTTGGGTATATAATACAGAAGAAAAATATAAATTCATTAATATCATGATTAATAATAATACTATTAAAAAGATTATCAATAAATTCATAAATTTAGTATTATATTCATTGCTTTTCTGTAAAAATTTATTTAAAGAATTATATTTAGTAGGCAGATAATTACCTAAAAAATTTTTAAATAAATTACTTATATATTTATTAAATACTATTAGTATAAATATAGCTATTAGTTCTAATAAATCTAATGTTACTAAATTAAGCAATAAATCAACTAAAGGAATTGATTCATCACCATTTTCTAAAGGACTATTAATGATATTAGGGTCAGGTGATGGTACCCTGTTTATATCCGGATCACCATAAGGGTGATTTTTAATAGCTTCACTTTGATTTAAATTTTTAGTTATAGCTGTTCCACCTTGTATTCCTATAGTAATTGCTGCACTTGTAGCCCCAGCTGTTACAACTCCCAAAGTAGCTCTCTGTACAGGTGGTAAAGGTACATTTTTAAGAACTACTGCCCCACCTGCACCTGCAGCACCTAAATGAGTAGTTATATTTGATGCAGCATTAGCGATGGCATCTGTAGGACCTTTAGGTACTTTTAAATCATAATCATCGCTCTTAGAATGAATCCCAGAATCTATGGAATCTATCACACCATTAATGTTCCCATCGCTAAAAATAACATGAAATATATAAAAATCAATAATACTAGCTATTAAAATAGAAACAAAAAAACAAAGATTATACGCAACAAATTTTTGTAATAATCTAATGTAAATATTTTTAGAAAAATTTAATTTATAATATATAAAATGAAAAAAAATAAATGTAGTAATAAATGTAATAATTAAACCGGGTAACTCATGTAAAGTTAATTCATTTAAAAAATAAACAACACACACAACAAGAACAAAAATTGAAATCATTATTAAAAAGATATCTCTTTTTTTATTGTTATTATTACCACCCATAGATGAATTAGAATTATTGCTATTTTCTGTTCTCATACCCTTAAAAAAATTTAAATATGAACTTATTCGCAGATAGCAAAGTTTATTTTTTATTACAAGTATGTAATTCGATAATTTTCCGAAAACTGTCCATCCGGTTCCAACTCCATTTTCTACTAAAGAACTTAATAATAATAAGATTAATGATGGAGGTAATAAGTGAACTAGAGTAAATCTTCCCCAACCTCCCTAAGAGGGTAGGGATAGATATACCCCTTTCCCGAACCGTACGTGCAATTTTCACTGCATACGGCTCTCCAGTAATAACCGATTTAATGTCTCGTATTGTGATGTTCCATATGACATTTTCTACAAAGTGGTATTTGCTTTCTATTGACTCTTGCCAATTGTCGGTCGGCCCATTTTGTAGTATCAAGGTCTTTCATCATTTTTACATGATGCATTTCCACTCTATAATCAGAGCCACATTTTGCACAAGATAGATTGTACAGATTAGCTATTGATTTGTTATGAGCAAACAGACCTTGAATTATATCTATATAACTTCCTGTTTTGAAGTTCATAATATTTACTTTTATCTTTGGATCATGGAATTTGACTTTTCCTTGATTACCCAATAGTCTTCCAAATTTCTTTAAAACTTGGGCTCTTGAGTGTAGAGAAAATTTTGCAGCTAGGAGTCTAGTAACGGATTCCTTTAAGGTAAATCCTAATAAACTATTTAGCTGGTTAATATTATGTGCGAAACTATAATAATTTAAGATTCCTCTGTACACAGAATTGTAGAGATGAAGGATTTGGTCCTTATTTAGATGCATCCAAATAAATTTGGGGCTTGGTCTACCTTCTTTTATGAATCCAGCGGACGTTAGTTTCTGTCTTACTCTGTCTAAAGGAGCTTCGAGTCTAATACCAAGACCCAGTCTTCTAGAGGTTCCTACATTAATTAGTGTATATCGTCGGTGATGAGACCGTGATATTAATGTTCCTAGAAACAAGACTTTGTCTTTATTTATGTTGGTAATTTTTGTCTTCTCTTTACTCAAGGTAAGTCCGATCTCATTAAGTTTGGAGTCGATTTGCTTAAGAATATATTGAGTTTCCTCTAGAGAACCTCTTATTCCTACAATCCAGTCGTCAGCATATCTTACATAGTAAAGTCTTCTTAAATTTGGATCATAGAAATCTATACTACTTAATTCCCTCATTGCAGCCATTTCCACTCTCATTCGTACGTGGTCCCCTTTTCTCTTTGCACGAGCTAAAGCGCTAGCGTGAGCACTGTATTCGTTATTTAAACGAGGTTTGTCACCCTTATTAAATCCAGAGGCCAGGTTATCCACAAACTGATCTAATTGATTCATGAAAATGTTACATAGTGTGGGGCTTATAATCGAACCTTGAGGCGTACCTGTTATAGAGTGTTGATAAACATTGAACTCGAAGTATCCGGCTCGTATAGATTTCCAAATAAGTTTGGTAAATCTTCTGTCGGTAATCCTATTCTCTATGATGTTCATAAGTTTGTGGTGATCTATTGAGTCGAAGCATTTGGAGATGTCCCCTTCAATAATCCAAGTTACCCCTTTGAATTGCATATAAACTTGTTTTAATGCTGAGTGACAACCTTTGTTCGCCATAAAACCATGGCTATTTTTAGAGAAAGACGGGGTATAAACAGCTTCAAGGATCATTCTCATGATTTCTTGTACTATCTTATCTCTAGGTGCTGCGACTGATAATGGTCGAGTTCCACCTTTAGGTTTAGGTATGTTAACTCTTCTGCTTGGAGTAAATTGAAAGCTTTCATTCTTCATGCTTGCTATCGTTTGATCAATCCATTCGCTAGATAAACCATCTAGAGTTTCTGGTGAGGTTCCTGGTGTCATGTTACCTGGTTTGCTTCTCAGTTTATGGTAGGCGATTAGGTACATGTTAGGATCTAGCAGAAATTTATATAGGTCTCTATCGACTATGTCATTGGGATATTTCTCACATCTTTCCACTAAACTCACATATCTATCGGGTACCGTTGGGGCACTTCCTGTGCTGTATCTTCTAGATGATATGAAATTATTACCTTTCACCCTTCCCCTTCCTAATCTGTTAGGATTAGCGTATAAAGCGGGTACTATGGTGAATCCGTGACCATAGGCATTACTGCCCGTAGGCCATCCAAGAGTCCCTCTCATCAGTACATAATCATCTTTAGGTTGAACGTTCGTTCCGTTAATTCCACTTATTGTGGGCTTGTTCAATTTGTCTACCTCGAAATCACTTCCGGTCGATGATCTCCACAATTGATTCTTCCCATTCCAAGCAAGAAGAAGGCCATCTCGAGAGCCACATAAGAACTGTTCTTCAGGCAGTATAGCTTTAACCTTGGATGATACAACTCGAATTTCGTCTGATTCACCTTGGTTAGAATCGACTAATCCTTCTAGCAGAGATGCTCTGTTCAGTTTTGGGCTTTCCCCAACACCTAACTCTGATGTTGTCAACATATAGTAGAAATGTAGGCAAGTTTTACTTGCGATACTGATAAGGGTACAATCGCGCACCCAGAATGAGATATTATTTAATCTCGGGAATGCCATCAATTTTGTTAACATAAAGGCTCTTTATCCTTTATTTCCACTTTTCACAAAGTGGTTCAGACTATGTCATCAATGAATATAAATGTATACCATTGTCGGGTTTTCGTGGAAAGATTATTGTTAGCACTACTCACTTTCTAGTCGTTGAACGTTTTTAATTCTTTATCTAAAATACTTAAATTTGAGATAATAATATGCTGAATTAAACTACGCTGCAATTTTTCTTATTTAAACAATTTAAAGACTTTATTGCAATTTACCCAATGCTTATTATAGGGTTACTATAATAAGGACTACTATACTTTATTTAAATAAATTAAATGATCCCAATTAAAGATTTCCCGTTTTTTATTCATATTTGATTTAATATTTTTAATTAATAATTTACCCCCGTCACTTAAATGTTTCTTATCTGCAATTAATTGGTATACTTTACACCAATCTTCAAAATCGTTTCGTTTAGCTGTTAATAAAGGATAATTATTTAAATATTGAATAAGAAGGTTTAATCTATTTAAACTAGAAACTTCTACTATCCAATAAGTTTTATCTTCATTATGTTTTGATTCTCTCAAATCGGTATTAAAACCAAAAAAGGATTGTATTTGTAACATTACAGGTTTATATGATTCATTATTATGAAGACCTATACTTTTTCGTTGTTCTAACGCAAAACGGACTTCTATTCTACCCTTTGTTAATACTTTATTAGTTTTTACATCTATCCGTTTTTCAGTGTAACGTACTTTAAAACCTCCATCAGCATCAATAAAACCAGATAGCCAACCATTACTATTTAAAGAACTAGTATCTACTGAATTAATCGGAATATTATAATGATATTTGTTGTTTAACCACACTATTAAATCATTAAATTTAATTATTTTGGGTGTTCTTAGACAACCATTAATGACTGTAACTAAATTAACTAATTCTTTATGAGTATTAACTATCCATACTATAGCATTTTCTTTATTTTTAAAGCGTAATCTACCTCCAAACATTTCTACTAATTTATTTATTAAGGGTAAATCTTTGTTAACAAAAGTTATAGCGATGTAAGGGTAACTTATTTTACACCCTTCGGGGGCAAACTTAGATAAAATAATATGACCATCACCTTCAAATAAACCAGCTAAGTAAGAACCTAACATAGGCGGACTAGAATTTAATTTAATCGGAGATAAATGAGAAGATAAATTTAATTTATTAAAATTAGAATCAATAGAATAAAAACGAATCATTTTTTTTATTAAAATTTTTAAGTAATCTGGTGCTCCCACTTGTACTGGTAATAAATAGTTACCAAATCCTCCTACTAAAGCAGGCATAACCATAAAAAATATCATTATAAAGGCATGTGCAGTAATGATAACATTAAATAATTGATGGTCTCCTTGTAAGATTTGCACTCCTGGTGCTGATAATTCTAATCTAATTAATACAGAAAATGCGGTACCTATCATACCAGCAAAGACTGAAAAAATTAAATAAAGAGTACCTATCTCTTTAGCATTAGTAGAAGATAGCCAAGAATTCAT